ATCTGATTTGGTTTTTACATCATTATGAGAAATCTTTAGGGGAGTAGTAAAAAGGGCAGACAAAATAAAAAAAAAAAATAGTCTAACTACGCTATAGAGTAATAGTTTATTGTGATAATTTACCGCCTTTCCCCCCCCCCCTTGCTGCGTAAGGAAAGGTTATATTTTTTCCTTAGATTTTTTTCCCTGTTTGGCTCCGCATGCTCTTAGTATATAGCATCCCTAGGACAAACAGGAAAAAAAGCTCTTATTTATATAGAAGGAGCTGCTGATTTTTTTTTTTTTATTCCTACGGCTTATTTATATAGGAGCAAAAAAAAAAAAAAAAAAGCAGCTCTTATTTATATAGGAGCACCCCCCCCCCCCCGATTGCAGCTTTTATTTATATAGGGGGGCACCTACCCCCCCCCCTTATATAAGACTCCCTTTCTTTTTAAGAGCTAAAAAGCACCCGAAAAAAAAAACTCGTTCCTGAGAGCCTGCTAACTGTCCATCGGGAACATTTTTTTTTGTTTTATCAAGAAAAAAAACTGCCCTAAGGCTAAGCTAGGGCTAATGATAAGGGGTCGAAGCAGCCCTTACGGCATAAAAGGAAGGCTGCTCTCCTACCTGGCGGCTCATCCTAAGTACACTTATATTAAGTAACTCTAAAAATTAACTTTTAATAGCGTGTATATTTATTAAAATATCTTATGTAAAATAACCTGGGTCTGAAGGCAGGGCTAAATTTATTGCCATCGACGCGTCCCCCCCCCCCTACATTGCACCCCTCCTACTATTTATAAAGGGGTGCTCACTCCCTGATAGCTGAGACAAGGCTCACTAACTTTAGTGAGCCTAAGTAACCCCCCCCCTTTATTCGGATCCTACGGATCCTACGGATCCTTGGGATCCGAAGGGTAAAAAGCAAGCACTACCTGGCAAACCTAGTTTTTAGAGGGGGGAATGAATGAGGAGATATAAATACTTGAGGTATAATTTTAATTATTATTTTTAGCTTTAATAGTTGAATACCATCTAACTTTTCCCATATTAATGTGTACATTTTTAAATGAGAAAGCAGATTTAGGTATATATCTGTCTTGTTTCTATTTTTCGTAGCCCGGCATAATTTAGATGTTATGTGTACTTTTTACAATAAGGGCTTACGGGTATTATACCGTTAGTCACCAAAGTATAAAGGACCCTTAACTTAATAAAAAACTTAATAAGAGTCTAAAAATCCCTAAATCTAAAAATTTGTACAAACGGCCTAATTCATCCTAATCCTCCTTCTACTCCTAGGTTTACCTCCCCCCCCCTACCACCCTCCCTTGGTTTCCCTCCCTCCCTAGGTTTACCACCTTAACACCCTATAGATTTTCCACCCTAGGTTTAAGCACTCCCTTTTTTAGCCTAAAAGTTTTGCCTCCTTTGCCTACGATACATAATGCCGAGGCTTTAAACCGAAATCTATTAAGGCCTTTAAATACCCCCCACCCCCCCACCTCATATTCCCGAAATATACTAAGGCCTTAACCCTTAACCAAATATACTAATCACCAAATATACTAATCAGCAAATAATTCTTTTAATTAATTTTACAACCCACGGGTTTTTTTAATAGACGTCTATCTTTTTAAAAGTGTAGAAAAAGTGTCAAAAACCTTTGAAAGTCTATCAATTTAATAGGGGTAAATAAGACTAATACTACTAATATTAATTTATGTAGTTTAGTCTATAGTCTTTAGTCTTATTTTAAATCAAATTTAGGCAAATACCTACAATCGAAATAAGTACCAAGACTAGAATTAAAGATTAAATAGTATCTTGGATATTTATTCCTTAGAGCAAATAGCTTATGTAACGACGGAAGTTTTGTCTGCAAAGTATTTTATTATCTTGTAACATAGTAAAACCGATACTATGTAAAAAACCGTGAACAAGATAAGCCCGAAGAATAAAATATGTATTAACGAGGATTTTTGGAAAAATGTTAGATTATCTAAGTATTTATATAATTCATCTAAGTATTTATAAAAATATTCTGGCAATAAATTTGAAGGATACTTGCTTGATGGATCGTTGCTATTAATCTTATCTCAACCTTTTTAAGCTTTTTCCTGTTAAGTAAGGTTCTTAATTTTTTCGCACTTAGGGATTTTAAACTAAAAAGTCCTTACAGGTAATATAGTCCAGAACAGATTTATTCTTTTAGGGTACCTCCTTAAAGGCCTCTTCTAAATAAGCCTTATCTGATTTTTAAATATTTGTCTTTTTAAGGATAAAACGATTATAGGGACTCTTTATCTAAAGTCATTGTCGTATGATTTCTGCTTTATTATTTATCTCAAGTAATTATTGTTGGATCAATATTAGGGTTTGCTGGATCTTATTTCGAGCCTCTTGAGCTTTAGCAGCCTCGCCGTTGTTCATATAGGTTAGGCCGAGGGTTATATAGTGAGCGGTAACTGTGCTGGCAGTTAAAGCCAAAATATTATGTAACTGTTTGTAATACTTGGACATAAAAAGAGTTTTTAATTGTATTTTTCAAAGAAAGGTTAACGGGCTAAAGAAATCGGTGTATAGTAAACACGGGTAAAAGTTTTAGGCTAGGTACCCTCCCCCCCCCCTCGGTACCTCTACCTATACCTCTACCCCCCCCCCCCCCCTCGGTACTTTATCGAGACTTAAACCCTTCGACTATACAACCCGAGAGTTTTACCCCCCCCCCCCGACTATCATACGAAGGGAAGAGCCGAACGGGGGGGGGGTAAGACGGAATACTGAAGGCGTAAGGACCAAAGACAGTAGACTGAAAGACCAATTAGGAGTGCTCAGCTCTTATTTATACAGTAGCTGCTCTTATTTTATATGGGCTTTTTTTTATATGAGTACCAGCTCTTATTTATATGGGCTCCGCATCCGTAGCTGGACCCCCCCCCCCCACCGGATAGCAAGAAAAAAAGCCCTAAAGCCAAAGGGCCAACCCCCCTGTATACTTTAACCTCGGGCTTCTATCCCTGATTTCTATCCTGGTTTCTAACTTTATACCCTAGTTGAATCCGGCCTTCTACCTAAGTGGCGAAAGCTGAAAGCCGCGATTAAAGTATAACCAAAGTACACATAAAAAAAAAAAAAATAACACGTTTTTCCCATCTAGGTTGCTTACGGCTAAATCTCCTCCGCCCGCAATAGACAACCTAGGGGGGGGGATTAAACCCTTGCCTATAAAGGTTGGGTACTAAAAATGCTTACATTATATATCCCCTCCTAAGCTAGTCGCCCAAAACTAAACGTGTAATCCTATATACCCTATCCCCCCCTCCCTCCCCCCCCCCCTACGCAGGGAGCCCTCCTCCCCCCCCCTTTAGCAAGCGGAGCTTCCTTACCCCCCCCCCCTCTGCTTGCTACCCTGCGCAAAGCCTGGAGGCCTTAGGCTACGGAAGCCCTTACTGCTCCCTTAGGGCTAAATAGCTTCCTCCCCCCCCCCCTCCTGCTGTTTTTTTTATTGGATCCTTCGGATCCTTCGGATCCCCCCCCCCCCCCCCCCCCCCCCCCCCTGGGTGCTTCAAAGGGAGCTGGTTCAAAGGGAGCTGCCTATTTTATATAGCGCTACGCTACGCACACCCTGCAGGGTGCGTACCGCTGCCTTATTAATATAGCGCTACGCTACGAACACCCTGCAGAGAGCCTTATTTATATAGTATCGTGCTATATGGCTGAGCCTTATTTATATAGTAGCCCTGTCTCAGCTCTGCTATCTGGGTGAGCGCACCCCTCTATAAGCACGGCTGCTGAGCTAAAAAAAATGAGCAGAGGCTCTTAGGAGGCAAGGAAAGCTAATATCAACTATTATAAATTAAAGATGAAACTGAATAATGTAAACCGTCTAATATAGGGGCAGGGTATATACCTAATACAATTGTAAATAAAACTAACGTAAGTAATATAAAAAATTCACGTATATTAAGATCACTTATATTAGCCTCAAAAAATTTACTAAATGACCCGGCAAAAGCGATTCTATTAAACATATATATAGTATATGCTGCACTAAAAACTATAGATGAACTAGCCAAAACACCTAATAAAGGTAATCTTTCAAATACACCATAAAGAGACATAAATTCACCTACAAAATTTAAAGTAAGAGGTACACCACAATTACCTAACGATAAAACAAAAAAAAATATAGAAAATAAAGGCATTATTTGAGCAAGACCTTTATAATAACTAATTAACCTTGTACCCGATCTATCATATAATACACCTCCAGCACAAATGAATAAACCACTTGAAACAAATCCGTGAGCTAAACCTAAAGCTATTCCACCTTCTATTCCTTGTATTGTATTACTAAAAACACTTATAAGATAAACTGCAGCGTGGGATACTGAACTATATGCTATAAGTTCTTTAACATCTATTGTTCTTAAAGTACTAAAACTAGCATATATTATTGTTATAACACCTATAAGATATATTATATAAGTATAGTCTAAAGAAGCTTTAGGTAATATAGGTAATATTAGTCTAAAAATTCCATATAAACTTAATTTTAAAACTATCAAAAAAAAATCTTGACCTACCCCCAAACAAGGGTATGATTAATAATCTCTAATTACAAGTAAATATCAACTAGTGCTACACAAGGCATCATTAGTATAACTTTTTTAGTTGATTGAGAAATTTAACTATAATTAGGTAGGTACGCCAATATTTATATATTGGATGGGACCATATCTTAGTAATTAAATAAACCCTGCCATGCCCCCCCCCCCTATCAAGGATAGGGACTCTTATGTAAGTCTCCTGTATACAAATAAAAAGCAAAACACAATATAAATATCAGTTACACGAAGAAGGGTAGGCTACATGTAAATAGATAAAATCTATTCTATTTAAGAATAAGGATAAAATTTGTTTAAATGATTTCAATTAAAGTATGTTTGCCTAGAATTCATACTTTTTTTTTCAGCTTCAGAATAACTTCATTCTAGCGAAGCAGCTCTTTGTTTACCATCATATTTAATACTTTTTCTCAAACAAAAAAATCTAAATACTTACTACTAAACAAAGGGTATTTGGTTAAATATGTCTGAACGCCCAGATTACCCTTTAAGTTTACGGTTCTTCCGTAATATTGTGGATTTATATTTTGTTGTGTAGTTTTTAGATTACATTATAAAAAACTAGTTCCTGAGGGCCCAGGAACTGGTCCCGAGGGAACAAGTCCCCCCCGACTAGTTCCTGAGGGGGGGGGGTGTGGAACTGGTCCGAGGGAACATTGTTTTTTTTTCAAAAAACTAGCAATATTAAACATAATTTAAAATAAACTATGATTATTTAAACTTACTGTTTTTTTTTGACTAAAGCCTACATAACGGATATCTTTTTAGTTTTACAGTTTTTATTATCTGAAACTCGAACAGTAAAACATCCATCACTATCTATAAACCCTGATAATCAAGCATTAGAGTATAAAGGAGAATTATCTAAAGGTAACTTATTAAAAAAAGTCGGGCTTTTTCCTTTAGTACTTATTGAATCAATTAATTTATATAATTGAACTATTTAGGGTGTTCTCATCTATCCATTTATTAAATTGACTACTTTATTTAAACCTTGTAGATCGCTTATCACATAAGTACAAACATCTTGACCTTTAGGTTTATAAATATTACCGACATTAAAGTTTTTTTGCAATAATAATGCCAAAGCCAAATCTTTACCGTTAAAAGCAATTACTATTGCAGCTGCTCCTTTGTTTGTACGGTATATATATTGCACCATCACCTTCAATTAATCCAGCTAAGTAAGTAGAAAAATTTTTATTTAGGGCTGAGTGGCTTTTTTTCTCTAAATACTCACCAGTTGTATTTGTGTTAGACTCATGTATCTAACCCACAGAATCTTTATTTAAATTTGCATTAATTACTTCTAGCGTGTGGCCTCTGGAGATCCTATTTAATTTTATATTAATCATGTTAAAGAGTAACTTAAGGTCATGCTCCTCGCACTATGAGTTATAACCATCGTCCTTATTTATAAAACAAAGTTTTAAGCAATCGCCTTTTCATAAATTAACATATTTTAAATTTAACGCAATTTTATCTCAAAAAATATATGTTAAATAGCCTTTATGTAAAGGCGTATAGTTTCCTGCTGATCGACCTTGTAAATATATGTGCAAGGTGTTTCCAGCAATTAGCTAGATTTAGAGCTACCATAGATATAGCAGCTAGTATTATACTTCCGCTTAATGGTGATTCAACATGAGCTTTTAACAATCAACTATTTAGGAATATTGTGGGTGTTTTTATGGCAAATGCTATAAAGATACCATAAAATAAAAATAATTCGGTTGAATAATTATAATTAGTTTTATATAAGGCATCGAAATCAGTAGTACCCATTATAGAAGACATAACTAATATTGATAATAATAAGAATAATGATCCAAACACATAAAATTTCTTTAATTTTTAGTTACTTAGATTCATATCGGCTAACCGACAATTCACATAATAATTTACTTTAGAATTTCCGATTTAAATTCATATTGGATTTAATAGATTTTATTTTAGATAAACCTGCCTCTGATAAATGTTGTTTATCTTGTAAAAGCATAGCTACTCTTATAAAATCCGCATAATCCGATTATTTTATACCTTTAATATTGCATTTATCAAATAAAGGTATTATTTTTTCCAATATGTATTTAGAATTTGTGACAACGAAATATACAGCAGACTGTTTTAAAGTTAATTCTATTCTACCACAATTTAGGTAAGATATTAATGATTTAATTAGTCCTATATCTCTACTATGTTGAACAATATGAAATTTTTATGTTACAGACTTACCAGATTTGGTTGTAAGAGAATTACGTAATGATACATAAAAACACCCATATCCACTAGCTAATCCTGCTATTCAATAGGGATTCATACTATCTGTATTTTGAACTAAAGGTTTCTTTACTGCTTCAATATAAGGAAAAGATAATTTTAGTTCATCGCTAAGACCTAAGTTTAAAGCGGCTCTTATATAAAGAATTTTATAAAAACCTTCTTTATTAAGATGGGCTTTAGTTTTAATTATACGCCATCTTTAAATAACTTATAATCTCCTGGATTTTTACTTAATAAAGGATACTTATAAAAATGAGATAATATTATTTGTAATTATGCTAGGGATCTGACTACATATTGTATGCTATTATCTCCATGTTTAGTTATTTTTCCTACTACAAAGAAATTTTTTATACTATATAATAAACCATGGTCTTTTTTATGCATAGCTATTTTATATATAACTGTAATTTGGTATCCCATTCTATAATCATTACTTTTGTTAAAACCTAGCATAAAAGTACCTTATGCATCAGTTAAACCTGTAACAAATCAAGGATGTAAATTATTATTGTATGAGCCTTCCGCTACGTGTTGTTTATTTGATATTGTGTGAATAAACAATTTATTATGTGAATAGGAATGAATCGTTCTCCAAAAAACTGGTTTCCCAGCGATTAGAGTACACCTTACAAGATTATAATTTATGAATCTTGAATAACTATCTACTCGTTGCTCTTTTACACCCTTAAAAGGATGACTTAGAACCGCGGTTGTCCATTTCGAATAAAGTGTTCTTCTCTAGTGATATTTCCATACCTTGAGTCATTAATCAAGCCGGTAATAAAATTTATATTACTACTTTGGTTACTAGAGCTTTAGGATTTTCCCGGTGTTTAGTTATTTTACACTGTTTCGTCAATGTGTATAAGAACAAGTAAAAACTAGCTCTTACTTTATTATTTGATCCATATAATCCTATTAATATAAACAATGGTGGCAATATACTTTCAAAAAAAATATAAAACATTAAAAAATCTAAAACTAAAAAAACCGCTAATAACAAACTTTCTAATATTAGTATTATTATAACAAAAGATAAAACATTTTCATCTATAGAATATCAATTACTTAATAAAGCTATAGGTGAAATTATTGTTGTTAATAAAACAAAATATATAGATATTCCATCTATACCTAAATATAAATCATAAGAACTTAGATTATGGTACTCTTGAACAAATAGGAATTCATTAATGCTAAAATCAAATAAAATAAAAATAACCAATGAAAAAATACTATTAATAATAGTTGTAATTAAGGCAATTAATTTTTCTAACTTTAAGGCATAATATCTGCTAATCGTTATGAAAAATATTCCTAATAAAGGTGTTAATAATAACATTAAAAGTAACATAAAAAGAATAAAGAATTAAAAAAATTAAATTGTCTTTTTCATATAAAGAGGCTATTTAAGCAAAAGCAACCCCCCCCCCCCTTACCACTCCAGGGAATAATAGGCTAAGTAAACCTGATACCGTACAATTATTTATTATTATTTTTAAATTTATCAATTTAAGTATCCTTGATACAACTTTATTCTTATCAACCTCATTTTATTTAGCAAAATCCTTAAGAGCTTTATAAATTTATGACTTATCTGAGTTACTAAATCCATAATTATCCTAATTTTTACTATTCATTTTATCTAAACATTCGTTAATATACTTATTTATTCAGCATCTTTTACTTGTTTTAATTTAGTATGAAACCCCTGATAAAGATCTTATGGATTTTTCATAACCTCATTACCAGAAAAGAACTGAACACCTTTATAAAAAGATTTTATCATGTCCAGCTTATTCTAATAATTGATAAATAGCCCCCCCCCCTACAATTACACCAACACTACCACCAACCGCAGTACAACCAATTTTTAAACAATAACCTTATTTACCCCCCCCCCTTGACAGTGGCATAATTCTTTTAAGGAGAATTTCGTATAAAAAAATCCTTAGGGTTTTTCATTAGTTTTCTTATACCAAAAATGATCTTAATAAAAGATATTACAATAATTTGTATAATTTTTATAAGAGCTAAAATTTAAACAATTCTATTATAAGGGAAGAATAAAATAATATACTACGAAGCAAAAACTAATAAAACGAAAAACCTCCTATTACTATGAAAACTATAACAAAAATATGGTTATAAAAAACACTAAAAAAATTAAGGCAATAAAGAAAGATTATAAGCTATAATCAAACCTAACTTAAAAGAATTAAAGAAAAAAAATAAGTATAAAAAGACGTATAAATGTGTGTAAAAAAGTACTTATAATTTACCGCCTAGCTGGCGGGGGGTAATTAATTGGTGTAGGAGTTTTCATAGAAAATATAAATAAAAACAATACTAATTCCAAAGGGGCTGCTACTGGTCCCTCGCTACAAGTTCCAGCGTAGCTGGGACTTATTATTCATATATATATATATATGAAAACTTTTTTTTTTACTTGTTTTTCATATATAAATATATGAAAACATTTTTTTGAAAAAAAACTAGTTCCTGAGGCCCAGGGAACAGGTCCCGAGGGAAAAAGTCCCCCCCCCCTGACTAGTTCCCTGACGGCCAGGTACTGGTACGGAGGGTACATTGTTTTTTGTTTTAACTAGTTAGTGACGGCCCTGCTACAGGTTCCCAGGGTACATTTTTTTTAACTAGTTCCTGACGGCCAGGTACTGGTCCGTAGGGAAAAAGTCCCCCCCCCCCTACCCTCCCTCCCACCTGCCTGCCACCCTCCCACCCACCTGCCTGCCTGCCTGCCTGCCTGCCTCCCTGCCTGCCTGCCTGCCTGCCTCCCTCCCACCCTGCCTGCCTGCCACCCTCCCTCCCACATCCACCCTCCCTCCCACATGAGCCTCCCTCTTAGGAAAAAAAAATTTTAATTTTTTTTAGTGTTTACACTCCTAAGAGCATTTGGTATTTTTTTTAGTGCCTCTCTTAGATAAAGAACTAAGCTCAGATTACAAAAATCCTCATCTAAAAAAAAAAATTAGGCTAATTATTTTTCCCTTCGGACAAAGAGCACCTCTCTGCCTTGCAAGGAGGTGCACCTTGCAAGGCAGACCATGATTATTATCACCCATCTAAGCCTGAACCACCACGAGAAGGTACGCACGTAGAGGTTTATCCCCCCCCCCTTAGGGGGGGGGGTGCTATCTCTCTAGCATAATAGTTATTTAGTAAAACGTCTCTAGCTTATATAAGAAGCCGTCTCTTTTTTTTTAGTTTTCTTACTAAACCCTTGTCTTCAAACGCAAGATATTCCACCTGTAAAAAAAAAATAAGAGGAAAACCTAGCCATTAGAGTTAGATCTCAAAGATAATACAATTAAAGTATTTTCTAAAAAATTAACTAAAGGTACTATTAATAAAAAATGTGAAAAATATAAAAGTGTACTAATTTGTCCAAACTCTATGTACGGAGATTCAACATGTTTTGCACCTAAAACCATTAATATCAGAAAATTTCCTATAAATATATAGAAAGCTGCTTTACTTAAAGGTTTGAATTGTATACCTCTACTTCTACTTAAATCTGTAAAAGGCATAGCCAATAAAGCTAAAATCGCACTAAACATCGCAAGAACACCCAAAAGTTTGTTTGGAATACTTCTTAAAATAGCATAGAAAGGTAAAAGATCAAAAAAAAAATTAACAAACATAATTGAGACAAGTTAATACTAATCCCTTCCACCGGGAGGGGGGGGGGAGCCCCCCCCCCCTACCTCGGAAGTTCTTTTTTTTATCCTTCCGGAGCTTTGGTAACTTACCTGCGTAGCTGGGGAGGAATAAAAAAAAAATTCTTTTTTTTATTATACCGCCCTCCGTCGGGAACTCCAAAAAAAGGGGGGGGACCATAATTGCTCTTATGTAGTTACAGCTTTATAAACCTAGTATATATAACATTTATTTAATAAAATATGGACTTACTAAGGATATTAATGTATCCATAAATTATTTAAAAACGTATATTCTAGGTTATTTATCTCTGTTGTAATGTATTTAACATCTAAGGGCAAATTTATCTTGTAATGTAAACATTAGTTTATCTACGTCTTCATTGGAAAAGGCATAAACACTTATATGTAATCCCGTACCATGACGACTCCCTTCGTCCATAATTAAAAAAGCTAATCCTTTAGGAGTTAAAAGCTGGTGAATATTATCTGGAACTATTTTTACATTATTTTGATAAAACATTTATTTAAATGCATTAAAACAGGGAAGTTGCATAGTGGTGAAAGATATAGCACTATATATTATATTAGTTCTATTATCTCTTACTATTCTTAGTTGGTGGTGTGTAATCATTAACACATAAGTCTTAAAAAAAACTATATACATAATAAAAATACTCTTTATGTGCTACTGCTGTTTGAGCATACACCAATCTAGAATTAGCTGTAGAGGATCTTTTTACTATGTGGCCATAACCGAGTAGTATACCTATTAATACTTCTTTTAAATCATCAGGTATTATCATTAAAGCTCTTTCAGCGGAAGATAAACGAAAAATACCTTTGGTAGAGCGGGCTGCATATAAAACTAAGCTACCCGACACTCAAAGTATTGTAAATATAAAATCGTGTTAATTGTAGAAACATATAGGCAGGTGTGATTTTCTGGACATGCTTATATCCAAACGTTACAATACCTGCTTGCCCCTCCGGGCAAGGTACTAATAGATGTTTCTAAACATTATATTACTATAATGATCGGACTAAATCTTCATATATAAGATATTAATGTTTACCTTATAATGTCTCACGTATAGCCTCTAAGGATACTCTTAAGGCATACCATGTTACACCCTCCTGCCTCATTTACACCCTCCTTGGGCAACCCTGGGGGGGGGGGGTAGCCTGGGAGGAACGAGGGAGGAGGAAAAGCTTTTACGTAGTCATGGCTAACCCCCCCCCCCCCCGGAATAAAAGGAGGCTAAACAGATATACCAGTAGATTTCCTGCGGATTGTCCATTGTAATATCTTTAAGATTTTTACTCTGGTTTTTATTACACCAAAGGGTGTAAGCCCAGGGGGATAGCCCCTCCCTCGAAGAGGGAAGTACTTAAAGTTTTAGGAGTTTCCTGCATATAGCTAGATTAAGTGACATCTTTTTTCTATCACTCTGGAACAATAGCAGGAGGTGTTTGCATTGGGTTAGCCATCACGTAATTCTCCGAATCACCTAAAACATTAGACATAAAGAATACAAAGATACTTAAAATAATAACAAATAAAAATATAGTTATTAAATCTTTAAATCACGGCCACCAAATTTATCGTTCAAATAAAAGGATAAAACCCTCTTATTATTTAATTTTGCTTTCTTGAAAAATTAACTAGTTCCTGCTGGGGGCAAGAACTGGTCCGAGGGAACATTGTTTTTTTTTCAAAAAACTAGTTCCTGAGGGGCAAGGGAACTGGTCCCGAGGGAAAAAGTCCCCCCCCCGGACTAGTTCCTAAGGGGGGGGGGGGTGGAACAGGTCCGTAGGAAAAAAGTCCCCCCAACTAGAAAATTATTTTAAATGTGAGTAAAAAAATGGTATCTCGGTAAGAAATAGCTGCCTATAGAGCTTTGTTAGACGAACCGTAAGTTGTAAATAAAAAAGATTTATTATTAATCTTGGTTAGCTTCTTACCATTAAGCCATAATAACTTATCATAAAAATCCACTATTCAACCCGCGTCTTGTCTACTCTTAGTAATAGGTGTAATATATAGGTGACCTGATTTATACTTGCTATCTACAAGTATAAAATAATCTCTTACAACTTGTTTGTTTGTACTCATCCAGAGTTGTTGTACGCTTATTAGTATCTTTAAACAAAAGAGCAAAAACCGCGTTTAACCCCTTCTGGTAAGTGTGTGCTCCAACAGTATGATACATATAAAAATCTAACAATACCTTAATACTATTAGATTTTCAATAGCCTAAACTGAAGTACTCTCTAAACAAAGGTATTAAGAGACCCACAGCTATAACTCCCTCAAATATAAGACTTGTATGCCCAGCTTTATTGGGTGTTATAACTGTAAATTTTACACCTATACTGTTCAGATACTAGGAGAGTAATGAAAAACCAGAGTTGCGTTTCCATCAGCCTTCTGATATATAATTATGTTAGGTATAAAGCTCGGAGATCAAGATTTACCCATACGAATTCTAATGTATATAGATCCGTCTCCTAAAAGGAAACAAAAAAAAAATAAAAAAGAAGGCGCTTTAGTGCTCTCAGGATAAGAAATAACTAGTTTAGGCTTTAAATCAACTAAGACTCTTAAGTTTGTCTAGCAATTAAAATTTACGGGCTTTTCCTGCATAAGTTAAAGAATAAACTAATTTAACTAACAAGATCTTATTCTCGTCAGTATTAAAATTATATTTTAACTTATAAAGATCTTGTAGTAATTTAAAAGCCCTTAATTTTTCCCCATAAACCCGTAAAAATATATTAATACTACGGATAATATTAAATCTCAATTAGTAAAGTGTCATACAATAAAAACATTGACCTGCGAACCTCCACCACCTAGTCTCACGCTCAACCTTCCTATTTTACCCAGCTCATGATACAATCGAAAAAAACCTGAGATTCCAGAGAATAATTCTGTCCTACATTGACCACAGTAGATATATTAAAAAGTCCTCCATTAAATCAAGCAGATACACAGCCTTCAGCTTGAAATACACCGTAGGCTAGCTCTCTAAATGACCCTGAATAATAAGATGGCTCCTTATACTCCTGAATAGCTTTAGTTATAGCTAATTCAGCGGTCTTTAAATCAGCTAACCCCTTTTCTAATCCTCTATGGGTAAGAGATAAAGTGGAGGAACTAGTCCGCAGGGGGGGGGACTAGTTCCCTCGGGACCAGTAGCTGGCCCCCCCCCCCTCAGGAACTAGTTTATTGAAAAAAAACAATGTTCCCTCGGGACCACCCCCTCTGTAACTAGAAGAAAATCTTCTCACCCCTCTTTTACTAGACAGCGTGCTAAAACACGTGTATTCGTGACCTGGGAAAGACTGATGGTGATTTAAAACAGCTACCTTATTACTACAACTGCGGATGGAACTATACTCGTCTCACGGCTACCAGATTTATCATTAATATAAAAGAATAAAAATAAAATTATTTTTTTTATTTCATGCATACTTCGCTAGAGTTCGTGTATATTTAATATTTAGTTTATTTTCAAGAAAAAAAAATTATGTGTAGTTTCTTACTATAAATTCATACACCTATATATAAAGGAATAAGAGTATGAAAAATAAGGAGCCTCTGAACCAGGGCTATAAACTAACCTAATAAAAAAGAAAGTTTTTATTTATTTAAAGAAGGGATTCTGGTTATAGGCTTCTTTCGAACTTCCCCCCTTGTCATAACATTATACAAGAAAGGTGTAACCTGTAGAATACATCTTAAATACAAGACATTATTTTGCTTATATAGCAAAATATAACCCTGGGGGTACTGTTTGTATTAACCACCGTATACTCGTTGCTCTTTTACAGTATTTACCCGTTAACCTAAATGAAAAATAAACTAGGTTAACAAACATCTACTAGCTACAAACTTATTATTGATGCTAGGGTAGCAAGCCCCCCCCCCCAAAAGAGTCGGCTTAAAAGCAAATACTGATTTAGATCCGCGATAGCCTATTCTTCAAAAAGATTTTTGAATAATCTTCAAACTTATTACCATACACGGCTAATTACTCCGTCCACTTAGACCCTTTCGGCTACCTTACAGGCTATAATCAAAGCCTGGTATAAACAAGGTAAGTAATCTAGCTTGGTATCAAAAGCTTTAAGGGGTCCCCGGAGTTTGGCAATTCTACCCACAAATGAGCTATTTTCCCAATAAAGCTCGCAGGAAATATGGAGCCATAGGTAATCTATCGTAATTTCCAGAAACACCCAAAGGATTACCTGCGTAAAATTTCGACTGTACATTAAGCATAAAATAAAAATTTTACACCCGCCAGTGACCCAGTCTGTAGCGATAATAATTTAGCCCATATAGGCTTAATATAACCGACGGTCTTATATTAAACTAAAAATTTAACCGTTTTCACTAGTATTGCCAAACCATAATATACCATTTGGCGTATTATAATTTAAGTCTCCCGTCGGAGACTTAGATATTAAAAATTTAATATCACGACTATTTAAAATATATGTTTATAATCCAAATTTGTAGCGCATTGTTGGTATAATATAAGGTTCTAGTAATATTTTTAATAACGGAATAGATTCCGGTTTAATATATAACAGGAAATTACAGCCTGCGTAGTGATATTGATGTAAGGTACTCTTTATATTAAATTTACTTTCTAAAGCTAAAAGCAATAACAATACCTCTTCTTTTGTAAAAGAAGAGGTATGAATTGTAATCCCAGACTTAAAATAAACACCTTTATCACAAATCCAAATCGCTAAGCTCAAAGGTGTTAATAAATCAGATATATTATTAGGGACTCTTTTTTGCTTACGGTTATTATAAAATAATTTGTACAACAACAGTAAACTAGTATACCTATATGTAACAAAACCATAATATCTACGGTGCAAGGCAAGTAAATTATTCTCATCTTTGTAAAACACTGGTAAGTTATTAGAACAATAACCCCTTTTATTAAAAAATTCGTATAACCAAAAAATATATACCTTATTCGCTTCAAACTGTTTAAATAAAAATCTTACACCTCCACTCTTTTCTCGCTCTGCATGACCATCACCTAATAATGATCCGACAAGCACAGAAATAATATCTCAGTTATGTGGACCAATTCTTTTAGCGCCATCAAAATTAGGCAATATAAATGCTAGCTTTGTCTTCTTATGGATTTGTCTTATAGTAACCTTAGGAAGTCTAAGCTTATATCCTGCATAGCTACCCCTGTAAAAGTATAGTGTTTTAGTGCCTTGCAGGGCTGGATTTAAGATTTCCTGTGACATGCTATATTTCGTAAGCACCCTCGCAAGGCATAGTTTTGTGTAAGATGTGTATTTTATATTTATAAATATGGGGCCAAGTAATCTTCCTATTTTACTAAACAATACTCTCATTGTCTCTCCTCTTGTGTATAAATAATTTTTTATTAGCCACATATAAGGGTTTATTATAACGAAATCTTTTGCTAACCGTACCTGCAGATAAGCCCTGGTACTTGGCACACTCAGAAATGGAAGTAAAGGAATTATAAAGTAAGTAATTTTCATCTAAAAGGTCTACTTTAATATTACCTCCTGTATAATATTTATTTAAAGACTTAATAAATATTCTTCCGTCTGCTCTCACCTCCAAATTATAAGGTCCAGCCAATAATTTAGATATGTCCCCTTTAAGTTCCTCTACTGGGCTCAGGGATAATCTCGCTGGATTAGAGTATGACCTGTTAAGATTCATTTGATTTAGAATAAGATTTATAACACTAACACCATCTTCTACTCAATGAAGACCAAGTTTTATAAGTTATAAGACAGACTTTCAGTCTTTATAGTCTTGTTCCTTCTGTGTCAAGGAGTAAAAAAAAGGGATAAGCACTTCAGTTATAAAACCTACACGGTTAATATATAAACCAGTTATATCACCTTTATTACCTATTCTGCTATCAAATGAAATTGATACGGAGCCTTCCTTATCACTAAAGTATGTTTAGTACTTAAAAAACTCTTGTAAAGCCTTCATTAAGCTGTATTATTCTTCTGGGATAATTAATAAGTTAGAAAGGCATGCTTTTTTGAAAAGGAACCTTCTGTAAAACCTAATACTAAATTAGGAGTTATACGTAGTTGATGTGATTCAGCCATTGTAAAATCTAAGTACATTCATCCTATTTTTTAATATATTAATATCTCTTATAGCTCCTGGTGACTTAACTTTAGAAGTTCCAAGGCTTTTTTTAAATTTAAATAATTAAGATATTTAGTAGAATTAAGGGGAAATTTTCCGAATATCTCCAATAGAAAAAGGAGCTCATTAAATTTACCAACACGAAAAGATGCCTTTTTTTAGATATCTACTTTTATTCCTAGTTTTTCTTGTATAAAAAGTAAAACAAAGTCATCTTTGTGTAAACCTATCTGAAATTCGAATTCAACTAAGTTAGATCTAACTCTAAAGATTAACCATGGCTGAATCAAGAAAACCATTCGTATAAACTATTTAAACTAGGCTGTAACCTAGTCCTTGAAGGCAAGCTTTCCCCTCCTGCGTCGGATGACGCTGGTAGAGTAATCACATTTATTTACTCTGCAAGAACTTAAAGTATTAAAAGGTTTCATACATATACCAGATATGGTAAGATAACTTTTACCATAAAATTGTTCGCTAAATAAATTATCACTATTTCCAAGAGTTTATTGTAAGACAAATATGCTTAATGAAGTGATAAATAGAGTAATAATAATTATATCTCTAAGTAGACAATGAGTAAAATATTTTATAAGGTAATCATGTGTGTTACCTCGCATAGTTGAAGAAAAGTTAACAATAAACCCCGCGCTATCATGTAAGGCTATTAAATGCATTAAAGCTAAAGCAGCTAAAACGAACGGCAAGACAAAGTGTAAAGCAAAGAATCTGTTTAAGGTTGCATTGTTTACAGAACATAAATCTTGGTAGTCACCATATTAAATATATCTTATTTTAATACTCTCACTACTCTCAAAAAATCTCTCCTTTGATGGGACTATATCATAATCTTTATTTTTATCTTTATATCATTTTAGTATTTTAAAGGTATATGTTTTTTATATCTAGGTGTTAAACGTAATTTTTTTAATCATAAAATATATTGTAATCTTTTATTACCTAATAATTTTATAGGTGTATTATTTAAAAATTTTACAATATTTTCTATAGACCTTACACTTGTTACTTTTAATTTATAACTATTCCCCTGCGGGCAATCCCGTCAGGGATTCCCGTCAGGGAATCCCCTCCGGGGATTAGTTTTATCAATATATATCTTCGGTGTAAAAGATAGATGTTCTTTTATGGCTGAAACTATTATATTTCCATTAGTCTGGCTTATGTCAAAACTGGCTATAGTATAATCATTTTCAATGACATAAGTAGAAAAACAGCCTTCAGCCTCTATGAACCCTACTAATCAAGCAGAAAAATAACCAGTGTTTAATATATCGTTTACCGTATTAAAATCAATATTAGGTCTTTGATAAATAGGCAATTCATTAGAATAAATAATACCTGCTAATAAATTTTCTTTAAATCTTAAATAATCATATTGTTTTTTAGAAAACATAGGGTATTTGTCAAATATAGGAATAATGAAATTTTTTAAGTGATTTTTATCCCTTATTCTTAAAGATACCATTTTTATATGTTCTCTTTCTCTAAAGGATATTATACCTACACCTAATAAACTTTTTATTTTATAAATTAATTGTACGTCTTTTATAGATAATTCTATTCCTATTTCATAAGTTAAATACTTTCCCTTTTTTGTTATAGAAAAATATCCATCACCTTCAAAAAGACCAACGATATAAGCATAATAAAGATCTCCTGCGTTTAGTCTCTGAGAGGCTACCGAAGTATGTATACTTCTCACCCCCACTGGTTTTCTCCATGTTTTTACAGTTTTCACGTTAATAAAAAGTGTGTAGAACACTAAAAATAAGCCGTATGTAAATTCTAAATTTGAAGACTTTCCAGAACTGTTAAGCAGAATTTTTAACACCATATCACTATGATGTGGTTCAACTGTAATTAAACCACCTCAAAGAAACTCCACGATATCTTGTCCTATTCATGGTATAGCGCTCATAAGGTTAGTAATACATAAACCAATTTTAATCAGGTGGTTGTTGAAACAATCTATTTCTCCCATTTCATCGCTACATTAGATGTAAGGCAGTAGGAAGGAGAGTAGGCTTTTAGTCTTTTCACAGATTGAGCGACTATTAAACCTTCTTTATTTTTCACAGGTTTACCATCATTCAAATGTTGTGTAATAATATTATTACTTACATATAGAGCTTTAGCGCTAGAAACTCCATGGGTAAAATAACTAAAAGAACCGTTTAAAAAAAATAGCTTTAATAATATAGGTAGATCTTATATATTTTTTTTTTCATTAATTATCATAGCTCTACCTTCATAATCTATTAAAGGTTTTGATTTTATCAAAAGGTCTAGTTCAGATTAAGTAGCATTATCCATATAAAAGGGATTAGAATTAGTTGTCAATCTATTATTATTCATAGTATCCCCCCCCCCCTACTTAATAATTAATTGTTTACCCTCTTCTGTGAGATGTTTACCCTCAAATATTAAAAAAGCTATAGCTCTAAAGTCCAAATAGTCTTTATATTTTTTAGTTCTAAAGTATCCAAAAAAGGTATTAGTATATTAGATAAATAATCAATTTGTGATATTTATAAAATAAATATGGGTTTACTATTTCCTTTTATTTTATCGTAAATATTAATTAATTTAGTACAACTACCTAATATATAAGAGTATTCGTCTAATTTACTTTGAAGAAACTCTCGTATCTTTTCTAAAACTACTCTATTAGACGATATAGTAACAAGGCAGATATGGCCACTTACATCTTGTTTATTTAAATGACTAATTTTTCTATTTTTAAAAACAAGGATGCTTTTTTTTTTTTTTTTAAAAAAAAAACATAATCTAAATGTTTTGATGTGTTTAATGGAAATTGTTAAAACAAAGGTATTAATATTGTTTCAATAGCACTTAATTGAGATATTGTAAACACCAATGTGTCTCTCTCGGCATTAAGCCTAGCACAACCCCAAGAGATTTAATATACTCTAGTACATTTCGATCGTCTTTGTGTAAACTAATTCTAAACACAAACTAAAAACCTATAACTTATTTTTACGCGATCTTTATAAAAAATAAGATTCTGCATCACAAATACCTACAAATCATTCAATTAATTTATTATTTATTATTGGTCTAAATAATACTTCAAGGGAACTCTTGTTTTCTCTATTAACCTGAAAAAAAGAAGATGGAGTAACAGATGAAAATTTTAAGGGAACAGTTAAAGAAGTAATAGATAAACCTTTTAAAAATAATACAGAACATTAATTTTTACTTAACTTGTATGGGTAGGAGGAAACAAAAGTTTGTATTCAGAAACCGGATTTTACTCTTGATTATAATCATTAAATTTTGGACTATATATTTATCCCTATATAGATATTACACAACCTAATATAGGAATATATCACGTATAGTCTCTTAGGGCCCCCATTCTAAAGGTTTCCTGCTGATTGTTCATTATATCTTTAAGGTTGTCACTGTAGAAAGATGTTTCTAGTACTAGTACTCTTCCCCCCCCCCCCGCACCTACTTAAAGCTTTAGAAGTTTCCAGCATATAGTGATATTTTTCAACCGCTATTACCTACTTAACGGTTGCACCCCATAGGCTCATCTGCCCGTAGGGTAAAACATAACCCAAGAATGCTGTCAAAGTTCCAGCTTACTATAACCTAATTTATCTGTATAGCAGCCCACGACTTTATATTAGCAGCTTTGCTGCCTCTAGAACAAATATCTTTATATATCCTTTAAAGCCTTGTCTAACCTTGTTTTGGTTAGGAACCCCCGACTGTACATTAGATAGCATTCCAGCTATCCAGCAGTGACCCAGTCTGTAGCGATCATATAATTGACCGACGGTCTCTAAAAAGATAATTAATTTTTAACCGTTTTCACTACTGTAGCCAGGCAATTAACCTATACCCCCTATCTGTGTGTGTGTGGGGGGTATTCTACTTTAGTTTTGGTTAGTGCTAGCCTCTTACCTATATCCAGCCTACTACTTGTAACTATTAAGGTAGGTGGCTGTAGGCAGAAAGATAAGCAAAAAAAACAGTATACTTCTAATTATATATTGTGTTGTATACTCTAAAAGTAGGACTTTAATTATTGGAGTCATGTTAAAGATAACCTGTAAATTAGTATTTCATTTCATCAATAATATAAGGTTTAACTATGCTAAATAAATCTGTCATAGATTGTTTTCAGATACTTATAAATAATTGACGATCCACTCCTGCTTTTACGACGCTAGTTTTAAGGTTATATTTCTCTTGAATAATTTTTCTCAAATAAAGACAATCATCGTATGTAAAACGATACCCTTGCGGGGGAATCCGTCAGGATTCCTAAAGGGAATATTTAGAATATTTGTTGCAAGATTTACACCTTGTTTTATTTGTCTCGTTCCGTCTTGCATTATTCAAAGGGCTAACCCACTGGTGTTATAATTCGCCCCCCCCCCCCATTCAAGCCGGAACCCATTTCGTATTTTTACCGTAAACTACTGGATAAAATCCCTCATATATTCATAAAAGACTGGTAAAAGTAAATGTAGTTAATCTATAATTAAACCGAGTTATAGAACGATCTAATCGTTTATCCTGAAAGGATTCAGACTTAGCTACCAGTTTTTTAGTAACATTAGAACAATAACCTCATTCACGTAAAAGAATGTTAAGGTGGTGAATATAAGCAGAATTATTTACACATAGTTCTAAACTAAACCGTACACTATCCATTTGTTCACCATTTATCCTATTACCTAAAAAAAAGTAACCTAACATTCCACAAATTATTAAGGATAACACGTGTAGGTAATGAGGACCAATTCTGCGTATAGCTCTGGTTCTAGACTAATTAAACGCTAAAGCAGGAGAAATACTATTATCATCATTATTTATAACAAGAGAAACCACTAATCAATTTGGCCATTTATATCTAGCCATCATTAAAATGAATAGTAGGGTCAGTGGAATGGATACCCTGCCCTCCGAACCGTACGTGAAAGTTTCCCCTCATACGGCTCTCCGCCTAAAAGCTATCTTATCCGAGAGTAGTTTATTTCATAGGTATTTTATTATTTCCAATTGTAGTTTATTTGATTCTTGTAAAGTTACTAATGTGTTTTATATCACTGAAGTTAAGGTTCCACTATGATACAAACTGTGATGATATTTACATAGAGGAATCTGTTTACGCTTGAACGCTCCACTTCATTGAGCATAAGTGGCATTACCTGTTCTAATCATCTGTCTCACATCTTTTACTAATCTCAAGTGATGCATCTCAATGTTATCTCTATTACCGCATAATACACGCTTTCTTAATGTTTGATTCTGTTAGTTAGCCACCTCATGTAACGTCTAAGAAGTCCATCCCTGAAGGTGCTCCAGATGTTTTATAGTCGTGGATAGTCCTTAGAGTTTCTGGTTTGAATATATTAAGATCAGTTTCAGGGCATTTAAGAGTCTTTCCGAATCTTTTAAATATTGCCCCTTGGTTATGAACTTTGTACTTCTTAGCCAATGTTAAGGCACAGCTACTAGTTAGAATTCAGAATACCAAGTTAAGTCTCTTCCGATTTCCTGCGAAGGAATAGTATGAATATAGACCTCTCATTTTACTGTTATAGAATGCTATTATGTCGGCATGCGAAAAGTTAATTAGAGCATTATTCGCCGTTCCTCTTGGAACTAGATTATTATGTTTATCCCATTTGGCCACGCCTGTGGATACAAGTTTGTTGTAAACTTTACGAAGATCAATATTTACCCTAAGTCTGGTAGTGGCTCTTACTGTTAAGTTCCGACCTCGTTTGATAACATGGTTTTTAGTCATGTCAGCTCTCTGACAGTCGGCCCCTAAGAATCTGAAACCTTCAGTTTGTAAGTTTGTGATTATTGTTTTCTCTATATTAAGGGATAGTCCACATTTATCCAGGAGGTATTGTTTAACCCTATCTCTTATTTCAATTGCGTCGGACTTTGATCCGATTACTAATATTACGAAATCATCCGCATATCTTACATATTTTAGTCTCTTAAACCCGGGGTCCATGGTATCTGATGCTAGTAATTTTCTCATATCCTGTAACATCTTATTTCTAGCAGCAATCATTTTGATATATCTTCTCTTACAGTTAAGTATTACGTACTCGGGGTTTGGTCTTCTTCTAGTTCCTATGTTGAATTTTTTACGTAGTTCTTCTACATAAACGTCAAGTTCGTGCATGACTATATTACATAGTAATGGACTAAGAACACTCCCTTGTGGAGTACCCATATCCGATTTGCAAATTACCTTTGTATAGGGATCTAAGTATCCAGCAGATAACGTCTTTCTTATGAGTTCTAAGGTTCTCTGACATATAACTGTCTTCTGAATCCTCTCTAGTATTATTTTGTGGGGTATGGAATCAAAACATTTGGTAATATCACCTTGTATAACTCAGTTATAATTTCCGCCTTCAATGTATAGACTTTTTAGTGCTGAGTGAACAGAACGTAAAGGTCTGAAACCGTGGCTAGAGTCTAAGAATATAGTTTCTCATATCTGTTCTAGTACGACCGTTAACGCTTTCTGTACTATTTTCTCCCTTGGAGAATTTATCCCTAAAGGTCTTGTTTTACCATTAGCTTTAGGTATCATTATTCTTCTTGCAGGGGTGAAATTATAGCTACCCTTACTAATTTTCTCACCTAGTTTAGCGAATCAGTCTCATGTTATACCATCCAGTGTTTCCTTAGTACTACCTTTGGTCATATTTCCAGGTTTACCTCTGATACTCTCGTAACAAGCCACCAGATATTCTGGGTCTTTTAAGATGTTTATCAGCCCATTGTAAACACCTCGCTTGTCTTTATAAAATTGAAGTTTTTCTTGAACTAAAGTAACAACCGCGGGAGATCTACTTACCTTGCGGGCTTTGGCAGGAGTAGATTCAACGGCTTTTTTTGTGTTGAGGACTTTAATTGCTCGTAACTTCTGTTTAAGGCTGTTTCCCTTTGAGTCCTGATGGAGTTTTTCGACTCTACCTCTCCTATGGAAACTCCGTCTCCGCATATCCGAGCAGATGCTGGTAGAGGCGGTTGGATCCCGTAGTAGCGCAGTGTAGGTTAATCCTCTATGAATTAGGTTCTTGCATCGATTAAATCTTCCAGAAGTCGTGGATGGAGTTATGACTTCTCTGTGAGCCAGATATATCTCACAGGGACTTCCATCGGAATATTGACAATATCCATTATGAATATTCCCCCCAGGTGTATGGCACTTCAATGTATCAAGTTCGTTAACCTGACCGTATCATATTCCGCTTGCGGTGACTTCGGCTTTAAATGGAATGGCCTTGACATCGCTTTTATCTCCTGCTTTACCGGTCTGATATGTTATTGGCGATATCAGTGGCAGAGATATGCGGTTTTCAACTCATTTTGCGATGAGGTCATTATTGAAAAAGTATTTGGAAATACCTCCTAAACTGCCCCCTTGCGGCGCACTAACTGTACCTATAGTTCATACTAATGTTCTTGGTGCTCTATATGATCCATAGTAAAGCCCACGTCCTATATGCAAATAGACCAAAAAAAAAAAAGCTGAAGCTGTGTTACTATGTATGTAACGTATTAATCACCCGTTGTTAACATCTCTCATGATCTGGATACTTAAATTTTGCCCTTAGGGAGTCGACTAATTTATCCTTATTGTGGTACACATTTTTATTCATATTTTCCCCCCCCCCCACCTTAAAGCCCTTCCGCTCCTTCTTCGGAGCAAGCGCTCCTTCGCTTGAAGGGGAAGTGCAAGCGCGCTAGGCGCTTCCCTCCCCCCCCCCCCGAAGGTACTAGCTCCCCCCCCCCTAAGAAGGAAGGTAAGAAGAAGGAAGGCTTTTGGCTTCGCCACAGAAAAGGAGGATAATTTATATATTTTATCTTAATGTAAATAAAAACGTATAGGATATACTGCCGCTCTCCTCATAAAATTTGGTTTTTCCCCAGGGCTTATAAGACAAAATAGCCTTCTCTGTTGGACGACCATTCAGAGTTTTACATCGTTACTACCTCCTTAGTTTAGAGGGGTTAGTTAGAACCACCCATAATAGGGTTAGATGTAAAAATATATTTAGATTTGTAGAATCTATTGGTATCTATATATCTATTACAAGTATTACTAGTTGATTTCAACCCTAAAGCTTTATGCGCATCACTATAATAATTAAATGGAGAACCTTTAATCAATTTACCTTTTTCATAAATATAGATAGTTTTAGCGATAGAAGACTTATTATCTAATCTAAATTTCCTTACATTATCTGTATGGGCAATGTTATTATCTACATTAAAAGGAGGATCTGTTAATAGTATAGCTTTATATCTGTTAAATATATCTATTAGAATTAAATCAAGATCCTTAATAGACCCTGTACTATATCTTTTATTTAAAATCTCCGAGATATCTAAAAATAACTTTTTACCCGTCGGTAAATAATAATAACCATGTATTTTTAATATTAATGCCATTCTTCACAACTTAAAATCCATTGCTTTATGTGTATACATTGTTGAGTTATCCAATAAAGGTAGTATATAGTAGTAAAGAGCATCTACACTACTAACAACTAATGACACTACATTGGTTTTTTTATTAATTGTACTTACCACATTTAAAGGTAATATTCTATTAGCTTTTCCTAAGCTTGATTTGCCTTGCCTGCTTTGCAGGGATGTTAAAAAGGCTATTATCGCATTTAAGCTTTCTATACTAGTATTTTTCTGAGCAACTTGTAAATAGATAGATGAACCGGTTTTTATACCGAAGGTACCTTCACCTTCAATAAACCCTATAAATCACGCCGGGTTTACATTAATTTGAGAATTTATAGAAAAACTTATAAATATCTCTCTTTTATAGTTCATTCCATTTTTTAGAGAAATTATTCTTTCTTTATCAGTATCTGATAGATAATTTTTATTTTTTATAAGAACAGCTTTATGGAAATCCTGAAAATCTAATCTTTTACTAGTAAGTAACGGAAATTGAATAAAAATAGGGCATATAACGTCTTTTATTTCTGTAAAATTTTGTACAACAAAAGAACATATATTTCTATCTTTTTCTACGGTTACATTACCAACCTTTAATTTAGATTTTATAATATTTAAAGCTTCTAAATTATCAATATGCATGCAAATCTTAAATCTAAATCTAATAAAACCTCTATCTAAACTAATTAAGAAATTTCCTTCTCCATCAGTAAATCCTGCAAATCATCTTAAGAAAGAAGAATTTGAAGAATTTTCCCTATCGAGAAATTTTACTGAGGAGCTGCGATTGCTAAAATCTCTTCCCATTTTAAATTTAACCCGTCGAACCTTAAAAGTTAAGACTATCAAGAATATAACCATTAAAGTTAATAGGCTATAGGCCTTAACTGTTGATTTTTAAATAAACACCGGACTATATTATCTTAATGTAAAGCGTATTGTCTCTGAGGATCCTACTAAGATAATTTTCGAACTATCCATCCGTTTCCTGCTGATTGTCCATTTTAGATCCTTAAACTAATATGCCCCCCCCCCCCCTTAATTTTTTTTATTTACGAAGGCTTAGCCTTATTCTCTTGCTCATTTTTTTTTCATTTTACCCCCCCCCCCCTACATCAGGATCCGTAGGATCCGTAGGATCCGTAGGTGGGGGGAAAGGCTCGAAAAAAACAGGGCTCTGCTGCTTATTTTTTTTTAAAGCTCCTCACCACCCTTCGGATCCGTAGGGCCAAAAAAACAGCAGAGGGCTGGCTAATAGTTTCGTCTATCCGTGTTTATAAATTAAAACTACCCCCCCCCCCCCCTTCCCACTTGTGAGTAGTTAAGGCTGCTTTTGGAGTTTCCAGCATATAGCTTTATTTAATGAGCACACCGTGAGAGAGTTTTTATACTCTGTAGAATTATCCTTTATACATATAAACCTATGATCTATCACGACCCCTCTAATTTTCTCCGTTATATTCGAAAATTATTATTTTGTCTAGTTTTTTGAAAAAAAAAAACAATGTTCCCTCGGGACCAGTTCCTGGCCCTCAGGAACTAGTCTTAGGATGACAGGTAATACCAGATAATTTATGATAAATATAAATAAATTTACAGAGGACAAATAAAACTATAAGTTGTGGTGGAATGCTCTACGGAATTAAAGGCTTCTTGGACGCTAGGGTTGTAGTGAACTAGAGTATAACAATCCATCATATATAAAACCAATAATGTAAAATTTTTACGCTAAAAGCGGCTTATACGTTCGATACTTTACTTCTAACGCTACCTGAGCGATTCGATTTACAGGTTTAAAGTTATGATTAAATATCCTCACTTGGGACGGATATACCCCTTTCCCGAACCGTACGTGAAAGTTTCCCCTCATACGGCTCTCCACCTCATTAATGCTCGCGATTGCTCTAATTCTTTCTTGTCTAAAACTGTCTCCCCTCCTCTATGCTTCATCATGTGACAACTTCTACAAAGTGAAATTCTTTTACGATTTATTATCACCATTAACCTATCCATGTAAGATATCTTGGGGTTTAAATATTTAATGGCTCTGATCTTGCTTGTTCTACTCTGTACTCGCAACCACAAACTTTACAGTTTAATTTATTTAAAGTAGCCATGGACTTAGCTTGGAACTGCACCAATAACCGCTGCTGATTTAGGTTTCGTTAAGAATTTTTGTGTCATTTTGTAGCTAATAAGGATTTTCCCTTTGGACCTGTTAGTTGGGATCCGTACTTCTTATATGTTTGAGCCATAGTTCCCAGCTTGAACTTTGTGGCAAGTAGCTTGGCACATGATTGCTTAAGGATGAATTCGATATAGCTGGCGAGTCTACCATAGTTGTGGCAGAAACTGTAATAATTTAGGATTCCTCTCATAACCCCGTTATAAAGCAAGATTATTTGATCATGTTCAAGATGTAATCATAAGAATTTGGGGGCACTTATTCCTTTTGATATGAAGCTCCCACTTGCCAATATATTTCTAATCCTACCCAATGGGGCTTCAAATCTTAGCCCTAATTTATTTCGTTTCAGCCTACGAACAGCACCCAATCTGCTAAATCTTACGTGATTAGCTCTCGAAATCTCTGTACCTAAGAAGGTAACAGTATCCCTGCTAAGGGACGTTAATTTCGTTTTATCACTTAAGGTAAGGTCGATGGAGGTGCAGAATTCCTTAACCTTGTCCAGTACACTGACCGCTTCTTGTCTGGAACCTTTGATACCTATGATTCAGTCATCCGCGTAACGAACGTAAACCAACCTCTTTAAGTCGATTGACCCGAGATCATTGGACGGTTCCATTGACCTCTCAGCGATTAGCTTACGCATCTGATTTAAATTTTCTTCCTTCCTTAAGAATATGATATTCATAGTATCTGCTGACTTTCTATGTGCTCTCTTCCCTTGGATGGCGAGCTCGAAGCTTTCTTTGAGAGATAGAACAAATAGATCCAACTGATGTAGAAAGATGTTCGCTAAAATTGGACTAACAATAGATACTTGGTGGCTGACGACAATGTTGATTTTCTCTCTAGCAAAGGTTAGGTAACCGGCCTTCATAGCCTTTCGAATGAGTTTGGTAAATCTTCTATCTTTAATTTTATTTTCAATTATTTGCAGAAGTTTATGATGGGATATGGTGTCGAAGAATTTACCCAGGTCTCCTTCTATTACTCATTGCGCTGGTTGGAACTCTTGACTTACTTTCTTTAGTGCTGTATGGCAACTCCTGTTAGGTCTGAAACCATGGGAGCAATCTGCGAATAGCGGTTCGTATATTGCCTCCAGAACCAATCTAATCGCCTCTTGTACTATTTTATCCATGGGCGATGCTATTGACAGTGGCCGGCTACCTCCGGATGCTTTGGCTATCTCTATACTACGGCTGCAAAAGGTAAACTTCTCGTTTTGCAGTAATTTGGAAATATTATCCAATTTTTCCTTAGAGATAGATATTCCATCAAAGGTTTCTGGAGTTGTTCCTTGAGTCATATTACCTGGTTTACTCTTTATGTTTTCATACGCATAAATAAGCATGTCTACGCTAGATACCAAACTATATAATTCTCGATCAATTATTTGATTGGGGGCAGAATTAGATCTTTCTGCGAGTTTATTCAGCTTTAAACTTACGTGGGGTTTCTCTCCCCTATCTCCTCCGGAGACGTAATTTCGCTTGAATAATAATGAAGCTACACCTCTTCCTCTTCATTTGGCATTACCCAAATCATATCTCGGGCTTACCTGTCCTAGATGAGTACTATAGATGTTCCGTTGCCGATAGGTATTACTACCCTTAGGCAATCCTGTGTTCAGTCGCAATGTTCGTAGGTCTCCCTTAGATGCAACACCCATAACCTTACTTATTCTTGTTGAATAATCTGTATTCTTTCCTTTCATAGAAGATCACGCACTAGAATCTTCCAAAAGAATAATTCACCTGTTGCCGAAGACTGATCCCCATAGCTTAAGGACAGTGGTCATTGTTGTTCGACTAGTATGAGTCTCATCATAGGAAAAAGATCTTGCTGAAACCTTGGTAGATATCGGTTTACTACTGGTCCCCGCTTCTTGCAGGAATGCTAAGTTCAGCAAAGGGCTTTCCCCTTTACCTAATCCTGATGATCTATCAGCATTTAAAGGAACTGATGTGACAAAGTCACACGACATTGTACTGTTACCACAGCGCACATGCATTGCTAAAGTTACACCTGTAATTATTTGTATAACTAAAGATAACCCTAATAATGAGTAGGGTCAGACTGAGCTGCCCTCCGAACCATACGTGACAGTTTCCCATCATACGGCTCTCACCGCGAATAGGTACGACTTTATATAAACATGATATTATCCTCATTGTTATTCCGTATAACGAGCGATCTCCCTTATGTCGGCATGATTAAGTTGTCCGCTATGGTAAAGATCATGATGATGTTTACATAGAGGAATTTGTTTTCTCTTAACCGCCCATTGGCCGTAAGTACTGTTACCAGTTCTTATTTTATTTATTACATCCTTGACTGTCCTATAATGGTCCATCTCTATTACCTCAGATGTTCCACAGAGTGTACACACTTTTCCAAAGTTAGTTTCCGTTAATTTTCCAGCTCATGATTCGTTAAGTACATCTTTTGGTAGATCGTTATTTATTTGGTATTTGTGTTTAACTCTGAGGTTTTTTGGTATAAATATAGATTTATCCGTTTCAGGACAGGTTAGGGATCTTCCAAACTTATCGAAGGTTTTTTTCATAGTATTCAACTTGTATTTTCTGGCTAGGGTTAGGGCACATGACGCACGCAGATACCATATGATCCTCCCCAGTTTATTGAAGTTAGAGGCAAAGCTGAAGAAATTTAATATTCCATATATTTTAGAATTATAGTGTGATATAATATCGTAGTGAGTTAGATTGGTTAAATACCCTATATGCTGGGGAAGGTATACTTGATCATTGTTTTGTCTTATAAAACCCTTCTCTTTCATCTTGCTTAATAAAGATTTTATTGGTGCTTTTATTAATAGTCTACACGTTCCCTTGATCCTACTTGTTGATCTATTCCTTAGGAATGTGCTGTTCCGTTCTAGTTTAGATATTTCAGCTCCGAGAAATTTGAATTTATCATCTCGTAAGTTAGTAATTACCGTATTTTCCACTTTCAATTCTACACCACAATTGGCTCTAAGGAATTCCTTGGCATTGTTCTTTATCATGATAGCTTCATCCTTAGTTCCTATTGTCAATATTACGAAATCATCTGCATACCTGATGTATTTCATTCTTCTGAAGTTAGGATCGAACTTATTGTTAACATTTCCTATTTTTAGCTTGTCCATTAGTAGTATTCTACGTTCCGACAGTGATTTGGACTTTATTCTATGGTATTCGAACTTATGGTATTCACCATTGTGGCTTTGGTTATATCTATTTTTTTTCTTGTTCATATACTCGTCGAACCGATCCATTACAACATTACATAGGATAGGGCTAAGAATTCCACCTTGAGGAATACCTATATTTCTCTTATCTATCTCCTTGGTATTAGGGTCGGTTACTCCGGTTTCTAGAAACTTCCTTACAAGTTCCAGGAATCTGGGATCCACAATCCTCTTTTTCAGAAGTTCTATTACTACTTTATGAGGTATGTTATCGAAACATTTGGAGATGTCTCCCTGAATTACTCAAATAAAATTTTGACCACCATAATATAATTGGTATAGCGCAGAATGTACCGATCGCCTTGGTCTGAAACCGTGAGAGCAATCTGAGAAGAACTTTTCTCAGATAGCTTCCACTATTACTTGTAACGCCTTTTGTACTATCTTATCCCTCGGTGAGGCTATTATAAGGGGTCTCGTCTTATTTGACTTAGGTTTGGGTATTTCGACTCTTCTAGAAGGATGAAATTCATATGTACCTTTTTTTAATTCCAACGCTACTTTTTCAAATCATTCGAAGTTTATTCCGTCTAGTGTCCTCTTGACTACTCCTTTAGTCATCTTCCCCTGTTTACCTCTAATTGCCTCGTAACATTCTACTAAGAAATAGGGGTCTGATATTATACCGGTTACAATGTTGTTGTATTTCATATCATGTGTTATTAGGTCGTTTAGTTTTGGAGCAACAATATCAGCTAGTGTAGGTTTAACGGACTTTTTAGTCTTGGTCTCTACCACGCTATTTTGTCTGCTAATACTTGTTTTACTTACTAAACTATTCACGCTATTTCCCTTCGCTCCTACAACTGAGCTACTATGGAAACTCCGTTTTCGCATAAAGGGGATTGTCCCTTCATAGGCGATTAAATCCCGTGGTCCGGTCGTAGTTCTGTTTAATGTCCATGTAGCTTTAGCCGCCTGCTCAATTGTTTCTCCCCCTACTGGAGTGATGCAAAGCTTCTCGACAACGATCGTTCCTTTGGTTATGACAGATCGCAATGCTTTGAATGTACCGACATATTCTGCTTAGGATACACTTGCTGAATAGATCACATCATTGAGTGTCAGGTTTATTATCTTCGACATGGCTACTTCTGCTCATCTTAGCTGCTATTAGGGGCAGTCCTAACCTTATAAAACGTTTGAATTCTGCTCCCCATTGTATATTCTTATTGGGAGTATATAACGTGAATCCCCGCAGTATACATAGGAAAGAGTTACTCGACTCCGCTGTAAGTGGTATATTTAAACTCCGATTTACCTGGTCTCTTATAGAGCTCTTTTCTGTCGAGTATGTAAAGGAATCTAGACTAATTCCGAAAACTACGCCTCTCACACGGCGCACACCAAAATTTCATAAATAACTTATGTTAGAGGGTTGTGGTGCGTCAATTACATAGGAATTAACCAATTTTAATAGTGGATGGCTCTTGAAAATTCTCATTTTTTAATATTATATTTTTTTTTCAACTTTTTTTTATCTAGAGGTTAAAATGGAAATGGACCTATTATATAATAATATAATAATGCTCTAGTTAAATTAAATCATTTATATCTCTAATTATTTTTATGCCCCCCCCCCTCAATTAAGCTTTCCCCCCCCCTCCTAAGGGCTTATTTATCAGTAGTGGCCCCTATAAAATATACCTACGAATAGAGTTGCTAATATTAAGTGTAAAGCACCCTAAATAACACAAAGGCACTATCACTTTTGTTTTACACAAAGATAACCTTAAGAAAATAACCCCCCCCCCCCCCCCCCCCCCCCTTAGCTACTCTCTCCTTATTATTATGGAGAGGTTTACTCCTATCAGTAGAAAAAAAAAGAAGGCGTTCCCCCCCCTAAAAGAAGTACCCTACCCCCCCCCTCCCCCCCCCTAAACTCCCTCCCCCCCCCCTTTATAACCACCCTTAGAAAAAAAAGAGCTGACCCTTACCCCCCCCCCTAAAGTTATTAGATATTGTGAGAATAAGCGCTTATTTTATAAAATAAGAGATATTTAGTCCACCAAACCCCCCCCCCCTATATTATATCCGAATAAAAGTAAAAGAGATAATAATTAAAATATTTGACGACAGCTAAAAAAAGCTTTGATAAAAAAAAAATAGTTAAGTTACTATAACTTTAGGATATAATTTTAGTGTTTAGTTAGTTAGTGCCAAGTACTATCTTAGAACCATCTAATCTGATATCTTATTTTATAGTCGAAGAATACCTTTAGTCGAAGACCTTTAAAACTAGTTGCTGGTGTACACATTACAAGAATTAACATGTAAATTTTAGTTACTTTTTTCCCGAAGGGCTCTACACCTAACTGAAGCAGCGAGGGTTATTTAAACCCACAATGTCCTAAAAACCTTTTAGGATCCTTTTAGAATAAAACCCTAGCCCCCCCCCCTCCCGAAAATAGATTAACAAGATAGGTGTACACCCCCCCCCCCTTCCCTAAAATTTTTCATATAAACTCCTGTTTATTTTAGGGGGGGGGGTACCCCCTCTAAGGGGGTGTACACCAAACTGAAAGACCTAGGGTCATTTTTATATAAAGCCCGCCTGCTATATAAATAAGGGGGGGCAGCAGAGCTATAAAAAGCTTTAGTTAAACCTAGTTGTTTTTGTACACATTACAAGAATCTACATATAAATTTCTGTTTATTTATGGCCTCCCCCCCCCCTTCGAAGGGGGGGTGTACCCCCCCCCCCCACTTCGGAGCCCCAAAAACCTTGTTGGCCTCCCCCCCCCCCCTCGAAGGGGTTTACAAAAACCCTTGTTATGTCTACACCCTCTTTAGATTTTACAACACTACTAATAAATACTAATAAGCACTAATAGATTTTACTTTCGATAAAAAAAACTTAAAATGTAAAAAAAAGACCCCGCCTTAGGGTGCGAATCCTGGCGCTGAAACTATATCGCTTTAATTCTATATGCTAATGCTCTAGCTTAAAGAGATTAATTTATAATAAATATATATTACTAGGTATAATTTCAAAACTATACAAGATACATGGTACTAAAATAACAAAAGCAATAACTATTGGTAAAGTTACGGTTCAACAAAAAGACATTAATTGATCAAAACGTATTCTAGGAAAGGAAGCTCTAGCTCATATAAATATAAATATCATAATACAAGATTTTAGACCTAAAGTAAAGCCATATAATCATCCTTCTAATAAAGGATCTAAATTTATTCTTTGATGGTTATAATTATCTAGATAATAATCTATATCAAAATATTGAGTTAATCAAAATAAAGAGATATAATTGTATAAATAACCTCCTAAAAATAATATACTAGTTAATATACAAATTAAAACAATACTTGCATATTCCGCTAAAAAGAAAAAAACAAAAATTACTGCCGCGTGTTCTGTCATAAATCCACTAACTAACTCTGATTCCTTTTTTTTTGATTATTATGAGGAGGGGCTACACTGTTACTAATAAATTAAGCAAGGTTAATTTAAAAGAAGACGTAACCCCTCTGCTTAAATACTAATGGAATTTCGTAAAAAATAGCAAGCGTAGTTTTGTTTTTACTATGTAAACACTCAAAATATATTTAACCCGTAATAGGTATAAAAGAATAAGTATTCATATATACGAGATTAGAATTTTAATATTTACCAACAGTAACTTTATAAATATTTAAGTGTTTAGCTAATTCTACATTATTTTTAAATTTAGCAACTAAATTACCTTGTAAATAAAAAATACCAACTCCTAATGGATACTTATTTTTTAAACCGCTCATCTTAGCCTTTGGATCATCACTATGACATTTACCGTACATAGGATTTTACTTACCTGGTTTACTGATTTTTAATTTAGCTTCATCAGTATGTTTATAACCCAAATTATTATGAGCTAAAGTACTAAAATTATACAGAGTGTAAAAAGGAAATTTAGCAATATAACTTTCCTTGGGGGACCCCTCCGGGACCACTAAGGTCCCCCCCCCGGTAAGTTTATAACTCTGTTAAAGATTTATGACTAATTATTTTGCTTTCATATGTGAAATACTCATAAATATATATTTTAAACTTTCCATAACCATACTTAACGAATGCTTTCTGTAGTGCAACGTTTGAATTGTTTTTATACATTAAATGTTCATTAAGTCTTATATAAAAATCTTTCGCACTTCCAATATAACGTTTACCATTAACGGTATTAACTAAAGAATAAATACCACCTTTACCTCTTAATAAGCTTTCATACCGGATTAAACTAGCTTGATCATCTAAATCTATAGTTAAAATAGGCTGAGCTGAGGGTGGTGTATACTGAGAACCAGGTAATTATGGAGGCTAATTTGAGGTAGAATAATATCTACGATTGGGCAATAAACATATGGGAACCGTACCTATGGTTCTTAAACGTGAAATACACATAAAATTAAAACAACGAACGCCTTCTACTAAGACGGATTCCAAACAATATTTTTTATTTAAACATTGATATTTTATATTAATCTTGTATAGGTTTAAAATAATAAGTTTTATTATATACAAGACCTGAATTTAAATACTTACCTACCGTAACCTTATAAATATTTTAGTGTTTAGCTAATTCTACATTATTATTAAATTTAGATATTAAATTATTATCTAAATCAGGAATTCCTACACCTAAATAATATTTATTTTTCTTGTCACTCATAATAGCCTTACTTGTTTCACTATGTTTTTTTTTTTAAATAAAACATTTAACTCCCCAGGCTTACTAATTAAAGCAAGTGCTTGTTTATGAGTTTGACCGAACATAGGATGATTAGTTTTATTTTTATAAAACTCTACCATCTTTAATATTGCTTCTTCACTATGCTTATAACCTAAAGAGCTAGTTGCAATAACCTTAAAATTATAAAGAGTATTAAAATTTAATTTATAAATATAACTGGTCTCTAAGTCCGTTAAAGCTTTAGAACTAACAATCTTACTCTCGTCAAATATTCATAAATACCTAATTAAAACTTATCTAAACCATACTTAAGAAATGCATTTTGCAAAGCCATATTAGACTTTTTATTTTTTAAATGCTCCTCATTAAGTCTTAAATAAAAATCTTTACCACTTCCAATATATTGATTACCATTTTCCATGTTTATAAAAGAATAAATACCTCCTTTATCTTTTAGTAATTTGATAGAAGATTGGATAAAATCTGGATTATTAAAATAATTAAGAGTTAAAACAGGAATCGAAAAATAAGATAAATCTGAATCTGAACTTGAAGTAGAATAGTATCTAGAACTAAAGATTGAACGAACTTTTGGAGGTATACCGTTAAAAAAATGCGAATAAACTAAGCAACTTATAAAGTAGTGACAGATTTCATATTAAAATTAGAATAAGTTGTTTAAATTCTTAAGCTTACGCTCAAGTTTGGACTATACCTTATTTAATAAATATTATTATATTAAATGATCACGTCTAGTCTCTGAAGGTTATTTTTTATTAAGTAATTAATAAAAAAGCTTGCTTCCCTGCTGATTTTCCTATATAAGATAATCTTCCTCCCCCCATAATAGGACTTTCCTGCAATTTATGATCTTTTATGAGGCCAAATCGTATTAGTTAATAGCCTCAGCTAAATCGAATGGAGCACGATTAGTTTCCGCAATCGATCCTATAAAAAAGATTATAAATATAGGTAATAAAGGCACTATAAATCATATAGCTCTTTGAGCTTCAATATTTACAGTAAGATTTAAACTTCCTGTTAACATAACAACAAGTAATATAGCTGAACTTAAAATTAATTCATAACTTATTAATTGTGCTGTACTTCTAAGGGAACCCAGGAAAGCATATTTACTATTAGCACTTCCAATTTTTTTATTTTAATGTTATTTTACATTAATTCTACATCTCACGATATAGTTAAGACTAAGTTATGATCTATTACATATTTTTAATATCTAAATATCAGAAAAAAATATTAAAGATAGAGATATTTATGTATAAGGAGTCTTGATAAGGAATTATTCTTGTTTGGGTGCACCTAGTACGTAAAGTACGTTGGTGCGCCCAAACAAACCCTAAAACAACCGCAACATAAAATATATTTATCTGTGTATAGACCTCGAATACTCGTGGCAACAAATTTATATTTGCTAGTCGTTGAACGTACCTATCTATATAACTAGGGTTCGCTTCAAATTAACTTATTAATATAAGTTATTCTTGAAATTCATTCGATAATTATTAATTACTCACGTAATTAATGGGCTTGTTTGGTTTTTCCTTAAATGTGGCACACTAAACTGAGAAAAATAATTATTTTTCTGCTTATAATCCTGAGCCTTATCCGGAGGATATGGATAAGGGATACGTGACCCCCCCCCCCCTAGGGCTAAATTGTTCATTTAGTGTAATCACATATACCATTTATATTACACACTAATTTGTTTATCTCACCCTCGCTTTTTGCAAAAAACAGCTGGGACCCTTTGGTCCCTCTGTAGCCTACCAAAGTAGATTTAGACTCTCCTCTTTTCTGGCTGAATGATTAGGTTACCCTAAAAAGGCCAAACATAATATTAATATATCTATTTATCTATCTATTTATCTATCTTTTCATAAAGATTACCTGAATTAGTAAGTCCATCCTTAAATACAGTTACAGATTTACCCTTTCTTAATTTTTTCTTTTAACTAAAAGCTCATTTCTTTAGTCAAAAAAAAAGACAGCCCTCCCCGAGAGCTTAACTTTTATTAAGACTACTGGTTTACAGGTATCTAAATTTCAATAGTTGATTTATCTATACCAATATAGCTAACTGCAGAAAAAATAAAAGGGACGATTGTTTATTAATTCCAAACTATCTGCTATATAAACTATGATTTTCGTGTTATAATTTAGACTATCCCCCCCCCCCTATTATCCTTGCAGTAAGTAACTCTTTGCTCAACTCTGCATCCAACTTTTGCTTGAAGAAATAAAGTAAGCTATCACTCCGTTTAATAGCTATATTAGTATTTAAATGACGACCGATTCTTCGAGAGTTTACACAAAAATAGTTTGCAGTGTCTGAAAGTGAATCGAATGGTGCATTGTTTATTAATTATAGGGTATTAGCATCATAAACATAGACTGGTACTTTAAGACCTAGTTGCATATATCAAACTTTATAAGAGGTTTAATTTATTTTACACTTTGAGCTATAGAATAGACATAAATAGGCTTCGATACTACAGTACTACCTGAAAATATAAAGTTGCTCTAGGAATACCTAAAGCTTTAGCTGCTTTATTTTTTTTTAAGGACTACCCCCCCCCCCCTTTTATTAGTTCTAAATTAATAGCATCGTACGCCCTAATTTTAGTACTAATAACTCGATTCAATAGACCTTTAGGTGTAAGTTTTGGGGAATATTAGAACACAAGGTTAAAATCAGTAATAGGATAATTAAAGAACAATTTGGCTCTATATGGGATAGATGTGTTTTTATATCTTAGAATTACGGAAATTGGGTAGGCTAAAGATCGGCTTGCCTCATTACTACTGTTATATATAGTAGGTTCGTTATTTTTCCCTTTCTCTGTTCATTCGTAAACATAAACAAGGATAGATCTAGAGTCTTTTCCCCCCCCCCCCTATTAACAGCTCTAAGACCCTTAAGTTTTAATAATAAGGTTTGTTTAATTACACCTTCAGTTATTGATGAAGAGAAAACAGAATTAAGTATAGGAACATATTTTTGTAAGTAATAAGTTTCCCTTTATCCCCATTTATTTTAACCACAGACCTATAGGATGTGAACATAAAAATGCTCTATGCCAATAAGCCGCTAGAAAAGGTGGAATTTACTCTTAAATTATGCTTTTTAGTGCTCAAATAATATTTTTTTTAATAAATTTGTTCTCCCTATGTAATAGATATCTGGGTAATGTTTGTATTATATAAGATAAATACCAGCTTTTTAACCTCATTATTTAAGGAACTTTGTTTTAGGTATCTTATCAGTGTAATTTAAACAAGAGCCTCTTATTAAGTTTCGGTCAAAAGGTATAACTGGAGCAATTGTATATTTGAAAAGATCTTGGATATACTGTTCCCTTATTCTTATTACTGTTATTGCTATTGTTATTGTCTTGAAATGTGTGAATAAAACATCTTCCCTGGAGGAACCTCCCTGGACCTCGAGGGTCCACCTGGTGCACAAGCGAGAGGTATATAAATTAAAATTTTGTGACGGGAATAAGTTTTAATTTACCAGTATTATGGTTATGATAAACCTTGGCTTTGATATATTGATACATACCATTGTCTACTTACGTATTTCATCGTAAAGATTAAAGGAGTGGATAAACTTCGTTCGACGGCTAACAGATTTTAGTTTTTTTAGTGTGTAAATAGGTCGGATAATTTGAAAACCCCGCTAATAGTATACCATATGTCGATAAAGAAGAAACTGCTAACATATATAATATACCTATATTTATATCTGATAAAGCTAAACCAGGACCATACAAAAAAAAAAAACTTTACACGGATCCTAGGTATTAATTTACTTGCTTATACCCCCCCCCCCCCCCGAAAAAAAAAAATAGCTCATTTAGTTTTATTAAAGACACAAGAAGATTGGTTACTACTTATAATACCTATTTCCCCCCCCCCCCTAAATTATGTTGAATACCTCATAAAATTGGTAAATCTCTTACATGTAGTTTAATTTGAAAATTTAATTGAACTTATCAACCGAATTTATAAGAGGAACTTTTTATAACACTACAATAAAAACAACCTTCGGCTTCAGTAAACCCTGTGATAAATCAAGGACCAATATGTAAATCGTCAATCTTATGTTTATTATTACTTAATGTAACATAATAACGACGAGTATTAACATTTAAAGAATTAGAACCATTTAACGGTGAATCGTTTAAATTTTTAGTATAAAATTTTTTTTTCCATAGCTTATATCTAAGCTCATTAGAATACATTTTTAATATTTTACCCTTATTATGTAAATATTTATAGCCGTATACTCTTTGCTCTTTTAAAGCAATACCCAAAGATATTGCTGACTTAGATCCGCGATCATCCATTACTCTAAAGAGTATCTTATTTATTGTTACCATACATGATTAATTAATTTATCCACTTTTAACCTTTCGATTAAAGCTTGGTAAAATAAGCTTTAGGACCTCCCCGGAGTTTGACTATATTACCCTATAATCCTAAGGTATAACTAAATAACCTAATAATGAAAATATTAGAGTTATTATTGGACCACTAAAAAATAAACCTAAGTTAGCTTGTGTTGGTGAAACATATTCTTTTAAAAGAAGTTTTAAGGCATCAGCAACTATTGATTAAATAATATTATAGTCGGACGGACTATTTTATTATTTAGCCATATGTTACCTTATGGAGTAGACTATATCATCATCTTTCTATTTACTTACTAATTAGACAAAAAGGATGTAAAATGTGTAGTCGTTGAGGATCCCCCTTAACTATCTTGTCTAAATTTAATAAGATAGAACGTCCCGCGCATTCCGCGGGATGTTCCACATAGCCTAGGCCGACGTGGAACTAAGTTTCCAGCTATTCTTACATGAAAACTTTCGTTAGGTTTCCTGCTGATTGTCCTACGGGTAATTTTATTTTGATTTCCCCCCCCCCCCCCTACTAACTTATCCCCCCCCCCTTATAGGAGTTTCCAGCATATAATTTTATTTTTCATATTACAAAGATATATGCCCACATTAGACACAAGTAAAATTAGTATCTAAGCATAAATTTATATAATATGGCACTTGCTGATTTTTGAAAAAAAAAATAATATTAATAGTTTTTAACACTAAGCTAGGCTATATATGGACCCTTCCTCCTTAAAGCTATATACAAATGGACTTTTATAGCTTTTAACTAAAGAAATATAGTTCATTATGACTAGTATTAGTGTCAAGCTTTTTTATTAATAGTCTTATAACTAATTTTTAAGGTTTTACTCATTTGTAATATAGACTTAAAAGGTTGGTTATTATCCAATAAATATTATTGACCATTTAATTTTTTATATACTCATATCTCGGAATGACATTAGTTATAGCTGTTTTATTACTATTTTTAAGTTTATCTTGCATTTATTTACTAATTTATTTAGAAAAAAATATAAACTAATTTTCCACCTTTTTTAGTGGCTGTATCTAAATGTCTTACAAGAGTATTATACGTCACATTAAAATAACTACAAACTTCCCGTATACTTTTGAAAGGTAAACCCTTGATTAACTCTAGCGTATCAGCATTATAGACTAAGATCTTAACCCCTACAGGTGTATAGCCAGATAAATTAAACTGAAGTATATTTTATAATTCTTTATTTGTTAAAGGTTTACTGAATAAGTAATATCCATTAAATCCTTTACCTGTTAAACTATTCATAAAGTATCTTATTACATAATGAGAAGTTCCTAAAGCTGCTAACCCTCTATAATTAAAAGGTTCATTATTAACTAAGACTATCTTATTTTCACTAACAGTATAAATCCTTACTTTTTTAGGTTTAGTTGAGTCAAGATTATATTACTCTCTTGCTTTTTTAACAAGTTGAAATGTTGAATATACATTATCTATAGGTTTAGAAAATAATAATAATCCACTTGTAGGTACATTAGTGTCTAAATATAAGGTTAAAGTTTGACGTACTATACCTGTCTTTTAAGAGGGTTTATTAAGACTAGAATATCTTACAAATATAGGATCAATTTGTGTATTAAGAAATTTATAAACCCAAATAGAAACACCTGAATAAATACTTTTATCTTAAATGTCAGTAGTATTAGTTAATTTAGAAGATTTGAATCTTCTAGTTAAACTTTTAAAAATAGCTGTCTCGGAAAAATTAGAACTAAAGGTAGAATTTAATAATGGTAAATAATTTTGAAGGTAGTAGTTTTATCGAAATCTTGGGTTTAACATAATTATACGATACTTATAGTGAAATTATTTCAACCTACTATATTAGCAAAAACATGAAACTTGTCAGATAATTTATGATTTAGATGAATTTTTAATATATAATCGAATTGAGTAGCTCTACCTATATAATATACCAGAGGGTCATTTTTGTATTGAATAAGATATAATACACCTTTTCCTATATTTTTCAATTGATTAAAAAACTAAGCTATTTAAGCTAAATCTATAATATTTGAAACGGATAATATTGTTTTATCATTAAAGGGTTTAACTGGAGCCAATATATCTTTGTAAAGCTCTTTTATGATAAAATAAGTATCTGTAGAATTAAAACGTACAAACTGCAAACTTACCTTTCTCTTACTAAATAATGAATTATTGTTAAAATATCATCCTTTGGATAAGAGAGCAATCTGATTAGTTTGACTATTATTTTAAATTTTCATAAATTTGTAAATGCTTGAAGAAGCCCTAAGTACCCTACAATATTTGGACCTAATCTTCTTTGCATACTGGCCATGGTTTTTCTTTCCGCTACAGTAACATAGGCTACCGTTAATAATACAGGTATAGTTACTAATAATACTTCTATTATAGACATTAAAGTAGGGAGATATATCATAAAAAATTTTTTATTTTTTATAAAAAGATAAAATAATATAAAATAAAAATTAAATTTATTATTTATATTTTTTAATTTTTAAACTAAAAATATCCTAAATTATACTAGAGTAACCCCCCCCCCCTAATAGGAAGGAGAGAAAGCATAGAGAGGGAGAAAAAAGGGGCTCCTTAAAAGGGAGGTATAACCCCCCCCCCCCCTAAGGTAGCAGCCTAGCTGCTGAGCTCCCTAGCTCCATCCCCCCCCCCCCACCCCCCCCCAAAAAAAAATTAACTTTGACATCTGAGGCTAAAATTTTATTAGGGGGGGTGGAAAGCCCTCCTCTTTTTTTTATAAGGTAAGTAGGAATAAAGAATAAGGGGCTAAGAAAACCTTAGTCTTTTTTTCTTTAAGATTATTTATTATTATAAATTTTTATATTAAAAGAAATATCTATCTTTCTAAACATCTCTAAAAGAAATACTCTTATCTAAGACTTGAACTTAGACCCAGATATTAGAAGTATCCTGCTCTACCATTAAGCTAATAAGAAAAAAAAGTATTTTACTTACCTTCCCTCTTAGACTACTGAGCCTTCCCCCCCCCCCCCCTGGTGTTTAATTGACCCTATAGAGGGCAAGAGTGGTAGGTATTGGGGTTTTTTTGCTCACTCCCATCTCGCATAGCATCCCACCCTCCGGGTGTTTTTATTTAGCTCCCCCCCCCCCCAAAAAAAAAAATTAAAAAGAGCTAACCCTTGCGGAGCTATTAAGCTTTTCCTTGCGCACCCTATTTTTAAAAAGAGCTGCTCCTTCTAAAAAAAAAAAAAAAGAACCTACGGACCATCTTATTTATGGACTCCGCATCCGGAGGAGGACCCTAACCACCCTCCTGACCCCTAGCCCCCCCCCCCTACGGACCCCCCCCCTTATTTTAGGCCCGTAGGAGTAGTACCTACCCCCCCCCCCTACCTCTTATTTATATAGGAGCTCTCCTATTTACAAAAGCGCACCCATCCTTGCCCTGCTGGCAGCCAACAAGGCCTGCTTGCTGCCTACAAGGCCTGCTGGCTGCCTAATTATAGGGGGCGTTGGAGGACCCTAAAATAAGAGCTCCCTTCTATCTGATAGAAAGCTCTAGGAAAAAGAATTTAAATAATTTTTTATTCTTAATTGTTTATTGTAAAGAGAGTAAGATAACTAAAAATAATTATCAATAAAGGAGATAATTTAATCCTCGGTCAATTTTTAATTCCCCGTTTGTAATAATTTAAATACAGATAAGTTACTCAGCAGTGATAACCTATTTTTATTTTACCCCCTGAAGTAGCCTGGGCAGAAACACTTAAGTTGTTATATGTTGAATAAACTAACCTATTATTAGTAGGCGACCTTGTCGCCTATGAAGGGGGGGGTTATATAATTATCCCGCCAGACTACTTAGTTATCTTCAACAATCGATAGATTAGGTTGATTAGCCTACTAATAAGGTATCTTTACGCCGAACCCTATTTTATTCACTATCTATAGTGGTGAAAGCAGGAGCTGGTCTTTTATCGTCTTTCGTAACTGACTTGTTAATAGATAATAAATTTTTCTGCTGAACTTGATTACCCCCCCCCCCCCTAGGTTTAATAATAACGCTACCATATTTAAGGTATTTACCCCCCCCCCCACTTTACATAGCTTTAAATTAACGCCTAGGTAAGGCAATTTCCTTATTATAGTATAATATACTATGTTGTAATGCTCAACTATAAAAGTTGAATAATGTAAGTTAATAGCTGTTATGCCGTATACTTAATGGAAAATATAAGTGTCTTTAGTACTTAATCCTACTGTTACCGTAATATTTTAATTAGCCAAATGAAAGGCTAAACATCCTCAAGTTACCCCCCCCCCCTTTAAACACATAAAGTGTATAAGATGCATCAACCTCGAATAATGTTTTAGCTAATTCACTTAATAACTCCTCTTTTTTAGAATAAAGAGGGTCGATTAAACCTAAAATGTAACTTAATAAACCTGAAGGATAACACCATCCCTATAAATACGAGTTTTAGATAAAACATCCTCAGCTTTAAGGACAACCACAATAATAATTAAACGTATAAGGTTAATAAATTTTATATTATTAAATACATTTATTAAGTTAATATTAAATTATCTGCAAAAAAACCTACACGCGCATTAAGATAATATTTTTTTACGTTTTGATGATGAACTTTATCATATTCAAGTTTAGAAGTTAAAAGAGAGAAAGTGGACTGGAAATCACTAGTATTTAGTATTAAAGTTGTATTCATTTTTTTTTATTTTTTTTTTATTTTAGTCAATAAATAGCCACTATGCAAAATTAAAATAGACGTAAAAATACAAATGAACTCACCGCCTAAATGAATTCACCCTTCTATGATCTAGCTTTATAAAATTAGCACCCGATTATGAAAATATCTTAGAATAACATATATTAAAAAAAAATATCTTCATTAAGCTTTTTTTTTTATAAGTTAGCGAAAGAAAGGAAGGTAGGTTACGCCGACAATATTAAGTATAAAGCAAATTTTAAAATAAAAAAAAAAATGAATAAGACAATATAACAATAGCTTAATAAATAATTACTGCTTTTACTTCCCAAATTTTAGTATTTATTTAATCCTAATAGGAATAATTTACCTATCTTATGGTTTTGTATCCAAGCTGGAATATACTTTACGAGATATTTACTAATTATATATTTACTTTTATGTATATTAAAAATAATATATAAAAATACCATAGCACAAAAAAGTAAAGTATTAACCTCATATAATAAATTTAATGGATAATCATCAAGTACATTTCCTACATTAGAAGATTGAATTAAATTAGCTACCTATTTACTGCTGCTTTGGTTACTATTAGAAGCTAGAACTTTATCCATAACTGTTGTAATAGCCTGTACTCCTACTGCAGTAGACACATCTGCACCTATTTTTACAGGAGGACCTGCTAGATACTTAGCTACTTGAATACCTGCATTAGCACCAGCAGCTACAGATACAGCTGCAGCCATTCTTGTATCAAAAGAAACATTTAAGTTCCCACTATTTATATTAACATTAGCATTTTCCCCCCCCCCTATTTTAACATCTGGTTTTTTATTATCTAATCAATAAATTATATCTTCACTATTTAAGACATTAATCTGCAAACCTTAGTATAAGGATAGTCAATCCAAAATATAAATAAATGTTAAACGCTTATAAATATAATATAAATAATTATAGGATCTCTAACTAAAAGTCTATCAATTTAGGTAGGACCGTAATTGTAATGCAATCTGTATAAACAATTAAAGCAAACAAAAAAAAAGTTATAAATATCATATTAAAATTAATTTAAAGCAAGAAATAGTCAATATAACAAACCAGATATAGACGTATAATTATTAAAATGCATCCACGTCTAATAAATGTAAAGAGCTCATAAATGAACACCCCCCCCCCTACTACCTATACCGAGGCAAGCATAAGGTAAGCTCGATATATAAGTACACCTAATGGTAATGAGCAAAAGATAAAAGTCTAGCTTAGATATATGAGAGAAAAATCCTTATAATAAGCCTGCTAGCATGAATGATGGATATAATTAAATAAGATAGCATTAAGTATAATGGTTTATCCTACCCATTATTATTACGATACAAGAGTGAGTAACCTCATAAAAAAGAGTTAAACAGAAGACTATATAAAATAAAATAAACAGATAATAATAAATATCTATTAAACAGGGTATGTTAATAAATTCGTTTACTACCTAAAACAATAACTCATTATCGCAGAAGCATCCCTCAATAAGTAAGAAAAACGGCTGAAAAACAACTATCCTCTAGAGCGTTAATGTAAAAGTTATGAAAAAAACTACCCTAACGCCCCTCCTTACTCTTAGGGTTCCTAGGGGGGGGGGAGCTTTCCCCCCCCCCCTCCCACCACTATATAAAGAAGGCGCTCTCTAAGGGAAAAAAGGGTAAGGGTTTTCTATAATATTTGTCTCCTAAGAGATATGGAAGAATCGAACTTCTTATTTAAGATCTGCAATCAAAACGTAGAACCATCTACTGCATAACCCTAATATTAAAAAAAAAATTAATTTTTTTCCTAGTTCCCTTTATAGGGACCTGACCTCGGCAGGGATACAAGCTCAGATCCCCCCCCCCCTTAATATCTGGGGACTAGTTTTTTTAGCTTACCCGGATTGCTGCTAAGTACCGCCCTGATAGGCTCAGCCTGATAGCATACTGAGGGCATGCTATACGGCTGAGCTAATAAACAATGTTTTTCATATACATATGAAAAACAAGTTAGGTAAACAGATTACCCTGTCCTAGGTGTGCTGCGCAAAGAAAAACTAGAAAAAAAAATAATGTTTTGCTATTTTAAAAAGGAAAAGGGACCTTTCTATAGCTATATGGCTCAAAAATTTTTGCAAAGGCACGTCCCCCCCCCTTAAAACGCCACCTAATAGGCTGCAGGCTTATTTTTTTCTTAAATTTGCCTCTCTTATAAGGAGACCCCCCCCCCTCTTTTATTCGGCTGTATAAGAGCGACCTTATAAGCAGGGAGCGAACAACCTCACTCCTAAGGAACCCCCCCCCCCTCTTTCTCGACTATTTTTGTTTGTTTTCTAAAATCTAATGCAACCCCCCCCCCCTAATCCCATAGGCTCTATAATTATCCGGCTGGTGCGAAAAATATAAAGGAAACGTTAATAAAACCAACACAGCTATGGTTTTACCTTTAAAAATTACCCCCCCCCTCTTCCCCCCCCCCCTCACCCTCCCACCCTACCCTACACCCCCCCCCCTCCTACCTTTTGTATAAGTTAAATAAAGAATAAAACTAATAAAGCAGACCTAATATGATTAAACCTAAGCCACATATAAAAGACCATCATTAATGCAAATAATCCTGTTTCTTATGCAAAAAGCAAAACAAAGTATAGCGTAAGAGAATAATTGGCTTATTAAAGAAGGATTTATTGCTACACCTAATATTAATGCTGCGAAAACTACTCCTATATCGCCTGCAATTAAACCCGTTGTAGCTAATTATCTTACAATTATTTAGGCTGATTTATAATTTTTTTTTTCTTCTTAGTTTATTAATATTTTTTTGTTTATTTATAAATATATCCGGACTATATATAACAGTATTTATTAAAAAAAAATACGTTTTTTATAAACATGTAAGAGACTTGAACTCCTATGATTATAGCCGTAATATAATGCTTTACCATTAAGCCAACATGCTCTTTACCTACAATATATAGTTAACCAGAAGAGAAATTTGAATTCTCATTATTAATGCATGAAATTAATGTTTTAACCAAATTAAACTACCCTGGCTGAGATAAAGGGTGTATACCCTGACTTGAACAGGGAACGCACTGTGCCACATACAGTTGTTCTACCATTGAACTATATCCACCATAGAGTTAGCTTCCCAGCTAAGCCGCTCTATAAGAAATAAACACCACTTTTTTTTTTTTATTTTTTCCCTTAGCAACGCAGCTATTATTTATATAATAGGAGCTGCTACGCACCCCTCTTAAAAAAAAATTTTTTAAGGATTCCTATAAGCCCTCCTCGTTGACTGGGCAGGGGAGAGTACTAATCCTTAGCCGCACAGGTCTCCCTCCTTTTAACCAGCTCTCTCCTACACTACCCCTCACTATTAAAAAGTAAAAATAAAAAGCACGCCTTATTATACACCACCCGATTTATGTTGGAGTGATTCGAACACCCAATATTAAATACCAAAAATTTATGACATACCGATTAGTCTACAACATATTTTGTGTAAACACTCCCTAGAGCTTTATTTACTTGTTACTTATAAGGACCCCTTAGCCACGATCTTCTTGGAATAAATAAGAGTTAAAACTTGCGACGATATTACCTATAAGCCTAGTAAATAAGCCTAAAAGCCTTATTTATAAAAAAAAAGAAGGCTATATTGTTTTTTTTTCTTTTAATATAACCTTAGGCTAAATTTGGTTTTATCCTTTTCCCCCCCCCCCCCCCCCTGCCCTACTTAACCCCCCCCTCCCCTACTTAACCCCCCCCCCCTACCCTCTTAGGGGTACGATTTAAGAGGGCTATGGAGAAGCCATAAAACAGGAGCGCTTTTCGCTTTTTGCTTTTATTCCTTCTACATAAAGAAGGCTTACTGGAGCACCTGAGCCTAATTTTAGGTGCTTAAGGCAGCTACGACTTATGCCCTTCCTACGCTCATAAATAAAAGGAGGGTCTAATAGACTGAGGATGCTGAGCTTTTTTTTTGAGTAGGCTGTCTTGTCAGGCAAAAAAGAAAAAAAAGTATAACCTTAGGCAAGAAGAATCACGCTTATTAATTATAAGGACTACTAGGGAAAGATATAATAAAAATCTCTTATAAGGTAAATCCGAATTGAACGGACAAGATTAAAAAAATCAAATAGGCCTAAGCTATTCCTGTCTACCTATTCCAGCATTACCTTAGTTGCTCGAGATAAGATTTGAACTTACAGCCTAGGTCGCTTCAAGACCCCGCTCAACCAATTGAGCTTCTCGAGCTTCTATTTTAACTTTTAAAAATTTTTATTATTATAACTTAGCCTAGGATAGCCTAATACTTACTATTTACTCCTAATAAGGAGGGAGAGTCCTTTTTTTATCTACTTCGCTTATTTATATAGGCAAGGAAGCCAGCTAAGCCCCCCCCCTAATAAGACTGAATTAAGGGAGGCTGACATACAGCTCCCTCAGTACAAAAATAAAAAGATTTTATTTTTGTCCTGAGGGAGGACCCCCCCCCCCCGTAGCTACGGATCCGTAAGTTTTTTTTTTATGAGCGGCGAAGGAGGCAAAAATAGCTCTTTCTCCACATCCTTATTTATATTTTGACCCTCATACATCACCCCCCCCTTACATGAGGGAATCTACCCACCCCCTTATCCGTACCCTTAGGCTCTCCTTTCCCCCCCCCCCTATACGGCTAAAATAAGCTAAGGCTATACGCCTGAGGCTATAAGGGGGGGGGTATCTACCTAAAAATACAAGATAGCCTCTTGTATGGAGACATCAGGACTCGAGCCTGAAATAACAATATGCAAAATTGTAGTTTTACCTGTTAAACTATGTCCCCTAAAATAAAACTAAGACAGCTAAAAGTATACAATTAGTTTTCCCCCCCGATAATTTTAGAAAGGGCTCTATGAAAAGTTTATCTATTTACTTACCCTTTCCGACTTTTATAACTATGGTCTTAATTTTTAACCAGATAGCCTTCTAGCTACCTCTCTTGGCCGAATGAGGGCATGCCCCCCCCCCCTTACCCACCACCTTAATTATACCCTAGGTTATATTTTTTAATATACCGAAGGCTATATAAGTGAAAAACAGACCCCCCCCCGGATCTCCCCCCCCCCCCTGAAAGACACCTACCCCCCCCTAAAAAAAATAAGCACAAAAAGAAATAAAGCCTTTAAGATGAATTGAACATCTACGAGAATATTAACAGTATTCCGTTCTACCTTTAAACTATAAAGGCTGACCCTAAGGCTATACCTAGACTAAGGGGGGAGGGGGGGGGGGTGACCCATAAAAGTGTCCCAACCTTAGCCCTGCTGTTATTTTTCCCAGACAGGCCTCCTATATAAATAAGCCTAAAAAAATGAGCTCCTCAGGAGCCCTTCTATATAAATAAGACTCTGCTATCCTTATCTCCAGCCGAAGGTAAAATAAGTGGACAAGTGGTCCCACCAGATTGCGTCCTTTTCCCCCCCCTAAATATAGGTGTTTATTTTTTTATAAAGTAAAAAAAAGGTCTTATTTAACCATCTTTTTTTATAAGAGGAAATGTTTTAATTATAAAAAAAAGAGGCCTGTACTATCGGCTTATACGTTTTACGGCTTATCACTATGGGATAATAGGCTTATGTTAAAAGAACTAAGATAAAGGAAAATTTAATGTTATTTACCCCCCCCCCCTTTCATATTTTTTTTTGAAAGGGACTCCCTTTTATTGCTTAGACGTGACCTGATTTACTGAAAAAAAAGAAGGAGCAGATATATTTACAGTTTAAGGGCTATTATTGGTTTTTATTGTGCGGGCTACCACTTCCCCCCCCCCCTACTCCGAAGAAAAGGGGGGCTTATACGCTATCTAAAAAAAAAGCAGGATTACCTTTGGGGGGAGGGATAAACCTTGCTTCTATTTTTTTTTTCCTGCCTTCCTGTTTTTTTTATTAGGAAGGCTTATTTTTTTTAAACTGACACTAGCCCTGTCAGGATAAATAAGTGGATAGAGCCTGTCTGGCTAAAATAAGGGCGCAAGGCTACCCTTCTAAGCCCCTCCCCACCTAGGACCCGTTGCTCATAAATGAGGAACCCCCCCTCCTCCTGAGCATAAGAGCTAAAATAAAAATAAGGCTTATCATAAATACTAATCACGGATAATTTTTTAGATTTTAATAAAAATCTTATAAAGAAGAAAACCACGGCACACTTTCCCGTAAAGAACAAAAAATATTAAAACAAATATAATCCTCTATAAGAATATAAATAGTTAAAATATATCCGAAAGAGGAGTTGAACCTCTACGACTAGCGTCAACGAAGCTTAAGCTCGTCCTGTCTACCAATTTCAGCACTCGGATAAAAACCCTATCAATTTATTGAGTTATTAATTAACTAAGGCTAGAGTGAGTTGAACACTCAACTCAGCTGTCATGAGCAGCTTGCTTTACCAATTAAGCTATAACCTTTATTAGCAATTATGCGGACAAAGGACTTGCACCTTTATTTATTGGTCATGAGCCAATTATGTTACTTTACATTAATCCGCAAATAATATAAGTTTTATTATAAAATAAAATATAAAAAACTACCACTAGCCCTGCTTACGCGGCTACCCCCTTATAAAACTAAAGGACTCCTTACCCATGGTCCCTACTCCTACCCCCAACTACCCCCCCCCCCTCGCTTAGCACCCTAAGGGAGCTCTCTTATTTTATTAGAAGCACGCTGGCACCCCCTAGGGGGGGGGGTAAGCAGCTACCCATACCTTATTTAAATATAGGAAACACCCCTACCTCTCCCTAAATTTATAGGAAAAATAATTTTATTAATATTTTTTTTTTTGATTTACAATCACTAGGCTGCTTCGCTTATTTATATACCTACCTCATAAAAAAAAACAGCCCCTTATTAATGAGGAGAGCCAGATTAGCCTTAAGTATTATAGTTAACCTCTTCCCTTATTTAGCCCCCCCTAAGGAGGGTTGGAAGGACCTTTGGCTGACCTACAACTTATGGGTACCTTGCTTTTTTTTTTACTTACCCTATATAAATAAGAGCACCCTCCTACTATTATTTATAGAAGTGGGTCGGGGTGCTCCTATTTATTATTTAAGCCCATATAAATAAGAGCTGCTTCTGCTAATAATAGCTGCCAGCCTTAAGGCTGATAGCTGAGACAGCTTCACCCCCCCCCCCTAGGGGGGGGGGGTTCCTACCTTACCCCTTGTCTGGTAAGCCTCTAAACTAAGAGAAAAAAAAAACATATAATGCGCCTTTTTTTAGCTCTAACCCCCCCCCCTTAGCCCGCAGGCTTGCCACCCGAAGTAAAGAAAAAGGGGGGGGGGTCTCCTCTCCCCCCTTCTCTATAGAAAAATACCTTACTAGGCTAAAGGCTACTCCCTTAGCATATAAATCCCTTACAAGGGCAAGAATATCTCATTAGCATAAAGAGATAATAGTTTAAATTAACCTAGCCCCAGAGGGACTCGAACCCTCGCATATAATGGTGAAAACATTATGTCTTAACCTCTTGACTATGAAGCCTTTCCAATTCAGAAAAATATTACTTTTTTTTTAGCTCTCTCCCCCCCCCCCACTTAGCTACCCCCTAAGGACCCCTTGCTTAAAAGAGGGCTGCTAGAAAAGGAGCTGCCTTGATTTTTTCCGGCTAAGAGCTTGGATTTTCGACAAGAAGTGAGAGCCTTATCTAGTATGAGCGGAAAAATATGCCAAATATTACAGAATTTAGCCTAAATAGTTTTAGAGTCCAGTGCAAGTATCGCACTTGCTTCAGCTGGTTACAAATCAGCCACATTACTTTTATGCTAACCGGACAACCCTTAACAACTAATGTCTTTAATCGCTCCTGCTGTTTTTTTTTTCCTACGGGCACGCTGCTCCAGCTAAATAAATAAGAGCTGCTTTAAAATCATCCTTTGGTATGAAATTAAAGCTGAGCTCAGCTTAGCACCCCCTTATCGCTGAGTATTATTAATGGCCTATATTATAAGAGGAGCCTAATTAGGCAGGGTCCTATAGGGGGGGGGGTGCTTTTTTTTTATTACTACGGCTTATTTATATAGGAGCAAAAAAAAATCAGCTGCTGAGCTACTTCTAAATAAATAAGAGCTGCCTTGCTGAGGTTTTTTTTTGCTTATATATATAGTAGGAGGCGTGCTCCCTAAGGGCCAGCAAAAAAAAAATGAGGAGGGCAATATAAGCCCCCCCGCTTAAAAGCGGGTTCTAGTTAATAGTTGGCCCTACTTTACCCCCCCCCCCTTTGGAGGAGGGCTAGATGACCCCCTTACTCATTTTGCTCCCCCCCCTTAGCAAGAGCAGATACGCAGCCCAGCTACGCCTTATAACAAAAAAAAAACCTTCGTACCCTTCGACCCTTCGACCCTTCGACCTGGGGGTTATAGTTATTAGTTGGGTAGGGATAAGCTGGCTTGGTGGCCTCATGACAAGAGAGGGAGGATTTATTTTTTCCTCCTTTTTATTAGCTTACCCTGATAGCACTTATTTTATAGCTCCTCTCCGATAAGTTACCGAGGGCTCCTGTCTAAGGAAGCTCCCTAAGGTTAGCAGCCTATTTTACTGGCTACCTAATGGGAGGGAAGCCCCCCCCCCCTCTCAGTAGAAAAAAATAGGGGGGGGGTTGGCTGCTTAGGGGGGGGGGGTAGCCTAGCAATAGTATTAATATGTCGATATTCTAATAATTTAGTTAAATATAAATTTAGTACTTTATACCTAAAAACCTTTAAGTTCTTTCAGCTAAAGCCTATCTATTTTTAGATATAATATAAAAATAACACTTACCCTCTCGAAGATCTGCTCCCCTTGAGGTTTTTAACCTTTATTTTATCTATTTATCCAAAAAAAAAATTCGTCTTATTATCTGACGTATATTTAAGAATATATTAAAGTAAACTTCGTGCCTATATGCTTTCAGCACTTATTTAAACTAACATAGCGTTCCTGCCGTGCCTATGTTATATATCTACTAAAGTGTTAGTAACATCCTTGTGGCCTCCTTCTAAAAAGGACTCATGTCTGTCTAAAAGCCAGCAGGCCTTATTTAGGAGGGGCTTTATAGGGCCAAATTTGACTTCTTTAATATTGGGCACATAAACAACAGGTAAACCATAGGTTAATATACCCAGCTCCTTTCGTACGAGGGATATATCTTTATTTTATTCTAATTTCCTCTAGAAGATAGAAACCATACTGTTTTACAACGTATTTAACCCAGCTCGTGTAACTTATTAATCGACGAACAGTCGAACCCTTCATGATTCCTGCGTTCATGTGGATAAGTTAAGCCGACATCGAGGTGCCAAACTGCGCACTCAATTTGTACTTCCTGGCGCAATTAGCCTGTTCAAACTCTGTTACAAAAAAAACTCTTTGCTGCAAAGATCTTTTTACCACAATGGTTCCATTTTTTACAAAATGGTTCAGACTATGTAATCATCCTTTAAATAAATATAATATGCAACTCGTGATCTTATTTTCATGCTGGGCTTATAAAAATTTAACAATAGATTTGCTGGCCTACGGACCCGTGCTGCTATATAAAAAAGGGCATGGGCAAAATCCTAGCATTAAAGCGAAAAAAATAATTTTTTTATTTACTACTTACTCACCCTTTAACACCAAAAGATCCATTACGACCATTAGAGTTTATTAGAGAATAACTAACATTATCTTTCTTGTCTCCTCTTAACATTCTCTGAGATAATCCGAGAAATGATGATTCAAATTTTTTTAAACCACCCAAATATCTCATCTTAAAAACAGATCTAGCAGCAGTTCGAGGTCTAGTTAATCTACCTTTAGCTTCTACTCTTATACCTCTTAATTTAATATGTTTTATAAATTTAATAACATATTTTGTTATATAATTATCTGCGAAAGAAGGTGGCCTCTCCTCTCCCCCTAAGCAGCGGAGCTGCTGAGCTGCTTGTTCTCTTTTTATATCAGGGAAAAAATAGAAAACTAAAGACGTTAAAGACTCAGATTTTTTTCTATTAAACATACAACTAATTAAATTATTTTTTAATTTATGACTAAAGATCGCCTCTTTTGAATATCCCCTCCGTAGAGATGCGTAGCCAAAATCTTCTAATTTAACCTTTCTGAAAGATGCTTTTAAAATTCTATATAACTTATTATCTCTATTTCTTAGTTTTAAAGAGACAATTTGCGTATAAATATGACTATTTAGATGCATTTTTTTTAAATTAACAATATTCAATACTATTTTTTTGTGATAAATTTGTTCAATTAAATGAATAAATTTAGATAAAGTTAAAAAGTTATTTTTAACTTTATTTAATCTTATTAACTTTCAATATAAAAAAACCTTTTCTAAGTAAGATAAAGACATTTTATACAAATAATATTCAAAATTAAAGATAGAGCTCTCCTGTAGGGTGCTTAGCTGCGTTGCTGCTCCTTCTCTATGGAATAAAAGCTGCTCCTTCGGCCTGCTGCTTAGCTGCTGAGCTGCTGAGCTGGTTAGCTGCTGAGCTGCTCACCACCTCTGATTATTTTTTTCTGCGGCTTGCAAGCAGCCTTCCTTCAAAGTAGAGGAAGCTATCTTTAATATATCATTAGTAATTAAAAATTTCCTCTTTAAAAGAAGTCTATATTTCCTTATCCTAAAATTAAAGAAGATGTTGAATAAATTATTCTTTAAATTATCCTTTAAGATGTTAGTTTTAAATAAGTTATTATAAATAAAGAAGAAAGAATTAATTTTAGATAATATTTTACTAGGGCTCTGCATGCTCTGCATTCCCCCGTAATTATCATTAAATAAATTCCCCTGCGGGGTTCTGGGATTCCCTGAACCGCTCCGGGGATTAGTTTTAAGAATATAAATATAAATAGCTAATAAATAATTTAGATTAGCTAAAACAATATTTATTTTTTTTATGATAGAACCCATAGTATTATAATATGCAAGATAATGTTCATCGCTTGCTAAAAATTCATATATATTAAACATTCTGTTGTATAAGATAATTTTTCCCTTCGGGTCCTTAGGGTCCGAAGGGTCCGCTGGCTGCTTATAAATGTAAGCCTGCGTACCCTGCGGACCCTGCGGAGCCTGCTGAGCTGGTGAGCTGCGCTGCGAAAGAATTTTTAAAGACTTATTCGGTAAAAGTAATGCTTTTACTCTATCATTAAAATTAGATGATATAAACATCTGGTTTGCATTATATAAATAAAAAGTAATAATAACTTTGTTATTAGTATGTTTTAAATCACCTTTACCTAAAAAAGCTTTTTTGCTAGATAATAATCTATATCTCATTGGTAAGGGGGTGGCTCCCTCCCTGTTTTGTAGCGAAGCTGCGAAGGGTTCGAAGGCTCCGAAGGTTTTTTTTCCTTCGAAGGCCTCTTTAGCCCTGGCGGGCTGCTTATTTATATAGGGATGCGGAGCATGCGCAGAATGCGGAGCCAAAAAAGAAGGAGAGCTTCCTAAGGGAAGGCGGTAAACTGGGGGATATTTTAGTCTAATACCATAGTTAAAATAACCTTTAAACAACTTCATAAGACTAATATCTGCGACTGGTATTGTTTTAGGGTAATTTTTATTATAAGTGTAAATACTATTATACCATTCTTGTGATGCTGGTACAAAGTGACGGAAGAAGTTCACCTTTTCCCCCTGCCAACGCAGGCGAAGATGGGGGGAGGTTAGTTGCTTTTGGTTTTTGGGCTCCGCATGCTCCGCATCCGTAGGTATTCTTCAGCTGCTATACGAGACTGAGCTGCTATAAGGCAGCGGAGCTGCTTTAAAATCATCCTTTGGTATGAAGCTGCGCTGGCGAATATTTGCTCCCTTTAACGCGCAGCTAGCGTTGCAAGGCAACAAAAAGGACCTTCTTTTTTCAATCAGAGCTGCTTCCCCCCCTATGCTGCTCCTATCCTCTATAAATAAGGGGAGACGGCTCTTGGGCAAGGCACGCAAGGCACCCCTTTCACCATTAAAATTTAATGGTGCAGAGCTGCCCTTTTGTAGCGCAAAAAAAAGCTTTTGTATCCTGCTGAGCTTTTTTCTCCCTCCTGTAGAAATAAAGAAGGTGAGCACGCTCTCTCATTTTAGGCTCACCATCCCCAGGCGCGATCAGCCTGATTGCATCCCCAGGCGAGCTGATTTGGTTTTTCCTGCTCCCTTTCTACCAGCTCCGCACGCCTTATTTATATAGCTGGAGGTAGCGCAAAAATCCCTACAGCCATAAGGGCTAAATTTTTTTCATTTTGCCTGCTTTTTTAAAATTTATTATAACTTTAGGTGGGCATTATTTAATTTTACCTGAGCTTATTACTAGATAAGCTATTACATTAATATTTAATGATTAAAGATTATTTATGATTATATTTAATAAAAAGGATGTTGAGAACAATTAAATTTTTACCTATAAGGGCCCTCCTAAAAGCGGCTTCTAGTTAGCAAGTTACTTATTAGCACCCCCTCCTCATTTTAAGACCGCCCCATAAGCTCTTAATAGGAAAAAAATTTTAATAGTCGTTGAACGTTTTTAAAAGATATAGTTCCCCACGGAATCCCCGCCCCCCCCCCCCTGATATGAGGCCCTTTGATAAACTTTTTTCTCCCCCTCCTTAAAACCTCCCTCCCCCCCCCTGATAGGCTTGCTTAGCCTTGCACCATACGCGCCAGGGGGGGGGAAAAAAGGAGGCGAAGGGGGGGGTATGCAATTTTTATCTAAATTTATTATATTTAAGATCGTAAAAAGATATATCTTTGAAACTTCGCTTCAAATAAACTAAAAACCATAAATATCTCTTAGTTTATTAGTCTTTTTTGAAATTAACTCAATTAAACCCCAATAAATACTAATAATTGTATTATTATTAGGTAGGGACAAATCCTATCCCTAGCGTAGCTTTTTCAAAAACCCAAGACCTTTCCTTTCGGCATCTTGTGATCATATGCCCCGCTTACGCGACTGATAGACGTGTAAATCAAACAGTAAAGCAAGATTAAGCCATTAAACTTGACAAGTAATTATTATATTATTGCTCTATCTTCCTAAGCTGCATGCAGCACAAGAATCCAGCTTTTCGGCCTTGCAAGACCAATAATATAACTATGATATAAATAAATATAAATCCGCGTAACGGCTAAAATATTAACAACATAGTATACATCTATTTTCAATATAGATAAAATCTTACTTGATTAAAAAAATTAGTTCTAACTCAATAGATATATAGGTGGATTGGATCTAGCTCAAGCTATCTCTAATAACAAACTAAAAAACAAAAACTTAACCTATTTTTTTTTGTATCCTACGCCCTACGCCCCCCCCCCCTACGAATGCGGAACATGCGGAGCCAAAAAAAAAAAGGCAGTAGATGTTGTTATAACTAAATTATAACAAATTTACAAAATTAACTTTGGATACACCCAGGTACTTTTTATGGGATCTGTGCCCCGCATAAACTGCCTCCTAGTCATCGTTCCTCTCCGAAGGTTAGGAAATGATTATATAAAAATCACGTAAATTATATTTACCAATATGAAAAACTAAATAAAGGTGTTTCAATTTCGGTCAAGTAAATTAAGACCTACCTTATGCACTAAAAATGCTGTTTATCATATCTAATAACTAGTAACAGTAAAGCTGCATAGGGTCTGGCGAGATAGGTCGTTTTATTACTAAAATTTCCCCCTCTAAGAACCGTACGTGCGACTTTCATCGCATACGGCTCAAGCAATATGTTATAAATATATAGTTAAGGTTTTACACAACTTATTTTCCAAGATATACTATTTAAATCTATTTCTATTCATTGCATTTTTAATACTAATCATGAGATCTAGTTTACCTTTTTTATGAGCATCCTCAGACTTCAATTTTATTATTTTCTTTCAGTTTAAAAAATCTAAATTTTTAATAGTTTTTAAAGGATATTTATCAAAGAATTCTGTTACAACCCTATTGTCATTTGAAACATATCTTGAAACAGAACGAACTCTTTTGGCATCTTCCAAAGATTCGATATTATATTTAGGTTTTAAAAAACCGCTATTAAAAAAAAATTTTATAGCTTCTAATAATTTAATCTCATGACTGTTTTGAGCTATTTCAAATGTAGCTGCAACCCTTAATAAAGGTTTACCTCTGTTATTATAATTACCTATGTTGATTAGAAATGAACCTTCTCCATCTACAAATCCTCTTACCCACTCTGGATCTAAGTATATATTAACTTTATTGAAATAATGCCACCTTTGATAAAATAATCTTTTAGAATTAATATTGTCTTTACAAAACTGAATCAATATTTTGGGATTTTCTATAATCAATTATACTATTTTTTCAAGTTAAATAATCTAGTCTTTTAGAACCTTGTAAAGGGTAATTATCAAAGTGAGGGATTATAATATTCATAATACTATCCAAATTTTAAACTTGAAACTTATAACCTTTAGAATCTTTATTATCTATCACTACATTACCACACTTAAAAAATGCTTTTAAACCATGTAAGACACTTATAGAATGTACTTTTTATTTTATAAGAAAAAGTTACTTTATTAGTATTCTTGTTGTAATTTATGCTAAAATTTCCTTCACTATCCGTAAGACCTGTTACATATCAATCATTAACCAAGGCTTTAGGGATATCATTTATTGCGACTGATGCGTTTAATTTATTATCAGTATATGTGTTATTTGCCATTTTCATAATATCTAAATTGTTGTTTAAAAACTATATAATATATATAACATAAAACCTGTTCTAAGTCTGCATCTTTTCAGATTAGCTTAAAAAAAAATTCCATCCCAAATGGTAGGCATTTTTAAAGCCTATTTACGTCATTACAACATAACATTCGCTTTTTAGAACATCCTTTACCCACTAATGTATATTTAATTTCACAATTAAACTTCCTTAGTCCCCTCCCGGAAGTATTTTTATCTTTTATCTTTGTCCTTAGTTAAAGATAAAAATAAAAAGGGCATTATTGGGCTTACCTAGTTTACTTAATAACACTTTAATTATAGCCTTAGGATCTCACTATACGCACATTGACATTAGACCCATTAATAAATAGACGAAAAACTATTTATACAATCAATGGCATCAAACCCATTAGGTTTTGATGTTAGACTACGCTTCAAACGTGAATTCAAAAAATTTATCCCTAGCTATATAGCTCACCATCCAAATCCCCCCCCCCCTAGGATTTGGAAGGACGTATTAAATACTTATTAACGGGCTTTACACAAAAAAATTACTTTTAATGCATACCGTTTGAGCTCAGATGATGGGTTATCTGGTGGGATCTCACCACATTGTTATTAAGCACTTTTCTAGTCGCACTCTCGTCTATCTAGAGGTAAACAGTATCTGCCAATTCTGATTAACTAGGAGTTACTACCACTGTGTCATGGCCTACCCTTTATTTCAAAGGTATATCCTTTCTCCTTACGAGCTTTACCAATTCTCGTTACAAAAATCGACTGTACATTTGGACAGACATATCAGTCTAACCCCGGTGAACCAGTCTGTAGCGACATATATAACTGCCGACGGTCTTTAAGTTGGATCTCATTAACCGTTTTCACCTAATTTTTCTACAAAATTACTAGTTGTCTCAACTGTCGCTTGGCTTTTCAACTAGAACTATTCGGTTATAACCTTATAAGACTAAACTTTATTTTGTCCGCAGGGGGCAACAATCCCCCCTCCGGAGAAAACCCTTACTCTTTTAACCAGGTAACCTTTAACTACCACTGCATTATTAACTCCAATATCCAAATGATTACTTAAAGTTTTAATATCTACCCCTATTACTTGAGCATCTGATAATGTAAGCTTTATAACTTTAAGGCCCCTTGACTCATTGATTATCTCATAAACACAACTCGTATGTTGATGCACTATTTTTCTGCGGAGCGTTGTAATATCTCTTTGCCTACCATCACTAAGATATTCTATAGTCGGAGATATATTAACAAGTGTATCCATTTCCAATTTATCAATAAATTCCTTATCTGTATTTGTTGATAATCTGTAATTGTTCATGGTTAAGGATAGTTTTAAAAGTAAAGATTTAATTTTAGATATTTTATGTGCAGCAAAATATACTGCTTTACATATAATCTTAAAATCCTTATAATCTTTATACTTTTAGGTAATAAAATTTAAATCACCTCTACCTATAAAAGGGGGGGGTGCGTAGCTAAAAAGTGATTATGTAAAACATGAATATTCTTAATAAGTACTATACTTCCTTTAGAGTTATTTCTAGCTTTTTTATGGTTTATAGCAATAGCTGACGAATTATTTAATTTATATATGGAATATGAATCAAAACCTAAGTTATTAATCAGATACTCTTTTACTTTCTCTAACACAGGTAGTTGTTTTTCAGTCATCACAAGACTAAACACAGGTACTAAATCCTTTCTTCATAGTTGGAAAGATCCCTCACCTTCGATTAGTCCCAGTAACCAATTTTTATTAATGCTAATCTGATGGTTTGGAGGCATATTGAAGTCTCAACGTAGTGTGTTCATTTTTTAATGCAAGTATTTGTTCTTTTAATTCATGTGAAACTAAACCGTCTCTACCATGATATATGAGAAAAGCTTTCTTAAAATCAATATAATCTAAATAATTAGTTGTATTAAGATTATATCTATCAAAAATCCAAATCAATTTATTAATCTCCTCCTTAGTTACAACAAATTTACATTCATCTTTATCTAAACTAACCTTTCCAAAATTTAAATTCGTTTGAATTCTAATCAAAGCATCTATATCATCTTTGTGTAGAGCTATTTTAAACATAAAAGAGAACCTGTTAATCTTACTACTTTTGCTCTCGAGGGCGGTGGGTGCGCAGCTGCGCAGCTTTGATTTAGGAATTATACTAAAACTACTTTCATCTGAGAACCCCACGAATCATTGATAAAAGTTCGCATGAGGTAAGGCTACCTCTTTTGATGTTAAAGAATAACAATATTTAAAGGGGTGGAACCTGTAGTTTTAGGACTAAAATAAAGGTAGCTCGCTCTCCGTATGGGAGCCCGCAGGGAGCTATTTTTATTTTTTCACTAAGGTTGTTGTTAAATTTTACTAGGTGACCGTAAAATTATTATAAAAAGTTTTATTAGTCAAATTCCTTTTATTCTGTAGAGTAGGATTTTCACCTACACAGCGAAGACACATTTTCACTGTTATTCCAATTTCACTGAGCCAATCCTTGAGACAGCTGTTGTATCGTTAAATCATTCATGCAAGACCGCATTTAACGGCCAAGGTATTTCGCTACCTTAGGCTACGGGTATATGTATCACTACTATTAGTAATTGTAAGTACCCGCTGGACCATATCTTCAATCTAAACTTAAGTATTTTAGTTCTCCCTTAGGAGATCCCTTCCTTCGGATGTTGAGCCCATAAATAAGGGAGGCAAAACATGGAAGTCATTTGCTTTGCACAGAAAAAATACTTAATAACTATCCTACCCGAAAAGACCGGTAATCAATCTATTCTTATCAGGTTAATGAAGGATAATTACTATTTTATATAATTAGCTCGACTGTTCAGCGTGTGGCCTCTGAGAATTTTGGAAAATTAAAGGTTTATTCTGTTACTTGTCAAACGAAAGGAGGGAACAAGGCTAGATCCTCAGATGCCTCCTCCGTGTAAAGTATAAACCTTCCAAATTAGGGGATAGTTGTTGAAGAAAGAATTATTAATAATTTATTTATGGTTAAGTAAATCTAAAGCTTCCTCTAAAGTTCTTTTTCTTTGTTTACCCTTTCCCTCTGGGTTATAAGAGTAAATCAGTTTAATTAAGCTTACCATATTCTCCTTACTAAGGGCTTTCTGCGGAGCGTTGTATAAACTACTAACAATAAATCGAAATTTTTTTCAAATCTCACTTTTATATTTACTAGAATATACTACTACGTACTTTTATAAGGTAAAACATAGTCATGCAAATTCTGAATACCTTTTATTGAATATACTCAAACATCTTCAGAACCGGATTTTTATGTACGTAACCCTTATTTTTAAATAAAACTTTAAGAATATCAATACCACTTACATGCTGAACTATATTAAACTCAGGTTGTAAGGCTAAACCATGGGTAAGCTTATTATTTATTACTAATGATACCAATAAAGATCCTTCACCTTCAATGAAACCACCCAATCAAAATTTGTAGTTCTCATTCTGAACTAATTTATCCAATCTTTCCTGCCGATAATGTTCACTGTTGTATTGTTCAGTTGTGCTAATGGGTTTACCAGAATCTATTTCCTTTAAAAAGGTTTGTGTATGTAACTTTCTAAAACCCCTATTAAGACAACTAAAGTTCTTACAATCACTTGAACCCTTCCAGCAAATAGCTGAATTTAGAGAGAGCCTTGTTTGACCCTCATAGGTAAGGCCGCCATTCATCGGGGTTTCCTTCAAAACCTAGCTTATATTAGTCAACTAAGAAAATCCGTTAACCGGCCGACATCGGGCAGAAATCACACTCAATACTTTGATTTATTATCTTATTGCGGAGTGCTTTGTTTTAATTAAACAGTCGTACAACACTATTCCATGCTTCCTATTCTTTACCTCATATTAATGAAGAGGAATGGCACTCCTTATTCCGAAGTTACGGTAGTTAGTTTGCCGAGTTCCTTAAGGATTGTTCACTCAAACGCCTTCGTATTCTCTACTAGCTTACCGTCGGTGGTATTTAGGTACGGTTTTTATCTTAATTAAAGATAGGTCACGGTTTTTCCAGAACCTCCCTCAACTTTTCTTATAAAGTTTCTATAATAAAACATATAAGAAGGAAGGTTGTTACTAATGAACTAAAAGATTTTCTCATCGTTTAATCCTTTAGGTTGGTAAACTTAGAGGCCGTTACTTACAAAAAAATACCATAAGCTTTAGGCGAGGGTATATCCCCTTTTTCGTTACTCATGTCAGCATTATCACTTGGGTTATCATATATTTATTATTAAAAACAATAAAAGTAACCATTTGGATTTACCCAACGTTCTGCTACCCCATAAATATAAATAAGATATTATATTTTGGTATGGACCCCCAGGCTAAAGATTCGTTAATTAATAATATAAAAAGTGAATTTTTATTTTTAATCCCTTGGTTCATTTTTTTAATTAATCTTTGATTAATTAAACAAGAACTAAAGAAAAATAATTACTAAATCTAGAACTGGTTTTTAATTATTTATACCTATGGACACAAGGCGATCGAATTTGTCATACAAATATTCCATGGTACTAAAACTCATTGAATCCCCCACTGGCTTTGCAGGGGAGGCTACAGTAAATTTTTTTTTTTGGCTCCGCGCTCCCGCGCTCCCGCGCTCCCGCATCCGGAGGAGCATAACTATTTAACATTATCCAACTTAGGTAGTCAGAAAGACTATAAGTAATTTACCCTGCCTTTATTTTAACAATCTGGTCTGACCCTTGTTAGATGAGCCTTTAACTATAGAAGCTATTTTGTACCAATCTTCAAAGTCCTTGGCTTTTATACCAACTAACTGGTATTTACTAAAGAAGGGTAGGATTTTGACGTAATTATCTAAAAAATTAGTAACACAAAAATACACCATACCGTCTTTAGCTATTTCACATCTACCACAATCAAAGAAAGTAATTAAACTTTTCATAAGCTGCTCATCTCTAGAGTCTTGAGATATAATAAATCTTAATCTTACGTTTAACCCTTCGGTCTTAGATTCGCTAGTGACAACATAAAAAGTACCCTCACCACTTACGAATCCTGCGACCCATTGAGGAGATGGGATTCCCTTAAAGATTACTAAAGGTTTGGCTACTGGTATAGTATTAGGGTAAGCTAACTTTAATCCCTCTGATAAACCCAAATTGAGAGAAGCTCTAAGATTTATTATTTTTTGAAGACCAAGATCAGTTAAATGTTCCTGGTTATTCATTGTTTCAATAATACGCTTAAATAATTCATAGTCAGCTTTCTTCTGGGTAATCAAAGGATAAGTATCGAAATGAGGTAAGATTACAGTTGTTATTTGTTTTCTAGAACTTACAACAAACGAATAACTATCCCTGTCTTTGCTTTAGCTATTTTACCTACCCCTCCTAAAGAGCGTTGAATCTCTTTCAAGACAGGTAAATCTTTCGTATGCAGGCTTATTTTAAAATTTACTTGGATATTTCAACCTGAACGTGCGCCAGGGTATTTAGAAACTGAAACAATAAATGACCCCTCAGCATCCGTGAATCCTGTTATAAGTCACGGATCATAACCCTTAAGATCATTTGAGCGCACAGTTCCCAAAGTTTGAGTTGAGCATTGTCTTATTTGGTTAGAAAGGATTTTTACTTGATTTATTTCGAAGCTCCTTAGAGTACACCTTAAATACTTTTTATTTACTTTTTTGAAGTAAAAGAGTTAAAGTACCAACTACCGTCTACTCGTTGCTCTTTTTCAGTAACAGATTTGTGGCTTGTAGGTTTATTTAAAACGAAGCACCCTGTTACTGATTTAGATCCGCGATATTCCTTTTGTTTTTCAACCACATTCTGGATTATTACCATACATGAGCAATTAATTCATCCACCGACAATTTTTCAATTGTGGGCTGGTACCAGAAGGTTTAGGAGGTACCCGGAGTTTGATAGTTTATACCCACACAAGTGATTTCCTAAATCACTCGGCGCAGGTGTCGGTATATTGTTTAGATCCGTTAAATCTTCGGTGCTCAAATTAATGTAAATAATATACTAAACCAGTGCTCTATTACGAGATCTTTAAAAAATGAGCCGCTTCTAAGCCAATTTCCTGGCCGTATTTTAACTAAACATCCTTAATTTCACTTAACAATAATTTTGGAACCTTAACTCTTGTTCTGGGCTGTTTCCCTTTAGACATACAACCTTAGCGTACTATGTCCGATTATTTAATAAAGATCATAACCATTCCGAGTGCGATTACTCACCGATAAAATCTTCACGATTGCCCGATATATGCAAAAAATAAAATGAGAGCAAATTTCTTTAATCTCAAAATATAAGTTGCCTGAGAACACAGTTCTGTACCTGCTATGATGTTACTTAAATTACCTACTTTTATAGGTTTCGCAGAAAACCAGCTATACCAGTCAGTGTTGTCTTTCACTTACTTACCACAGTTCATCGGATATCTATACAACGATAACCCGTTCGGACTTTTATAATCCTGACTATGGTAAGATCACTGGCTTTCGGGTCTAATTTTAGATACTAATTCATTAATTCATAATTGGTTTATCTGGGCACGAATGCTCGCATCTAATATTAACTTACTGACCCATTATGCAAAAGGTACGCTATTACTTTTTAATTAAATAAAGCATTAGCTGCTTATAAGACTACTAATTCAAACCTTTCCTTCACAGTACTATACGCTATCGCTTATATATTATATTTAGCCTTAGAGGAAGGTTCCCCTTTGTCAAATAATTGTAGAAGGCTAAGCCTAGACAATTATAAATAATATATTATTTGACGTATTCAAACAGGAGGTTATACCCGTTTTACTTATTTAATATATCTATTAAAAAAAATATAATACAATATAAATATAAATTTTTTTTATTTATTTAAATATAAATAGGCTTTTCTATTTTCATTCACACTAATCATAGAATCTCGTTTGATTTCTTTTCCTAAAGTTACTAAGATATTTCAATTCACTTCGTTTATTATTGAATTTCTCTAAGAGTGCATGTGTAAAATAATTAAATAACAAACACAAATTAATCTCTTTAATATATAGCTAGCCCTCCTTAATAGTCTCTTTATATACATTACTAAAATAGTAATAAAAAATAAATTGTAAATATCATACATACTACTACTATATACTATTTATAAACTATAAATAAGTTATTATTAATTACTATATAATTTATTTTTTGCCTAGTCCCGGGGGACTTGTTCCCCCCCCCCCTCGGGACCTGTTCCCCCCCCCCCCTCCATTACCTTCCCAAATAAAAAAAAGTGGCAGCCCTCACCCTGATAGGAGGGGTGACGGGCATAAGAGCGCATCCTCACCCGGATAGGGGCTTATAGCAGCACCATAAATAAGGCGTAGCTGCGCAGGCATAGCTGCTGAGCCTTATTTATAAAAATAAATAAATATATTTTTTTTTATATAGTAGGAGGGACTAGTTTGCAGAGCACTATCCTTCTTAAAAATTTATATGGACGACTATTCTTACTCGGAGTCGCAGATCCTTTAAGATTCTCCCATTCAAGGTTGTTTATACGGATAGGCTTAAACCTAAAAAAAAATTTTTGGGGAAGCTAGTAATTCGGACCAGTTAGATTATAAGGATTTGCTTGATTTACCCTAGACTAAATTTTATTTTATAGGCAGACAGATTCTTCCTTTAACCATGAACTTTGCTCATTATGGTTATCAACCTAAAGTAATCACATGCAGTAAAAGCTTAGAAATTACGCATATTAATTTAAATGATAGTACCCTGAGTAATTATATTGATTAATTCTCATAAAATCGGATCTTATATTAATACTGATATAGATACTATAGTATTCGTAAGTTTAAACCATAAATACATTACTCTACTCCGTCCTAATTGAGACGGTTGGGCTGAGGTGGAAGAAGGTGCGTAATGGCCTTCCTTTTTTTTCTGTATAGGGCAAATATATTCGGATTATTATGATTCGAACATAACAATTCCTCAACCCAAATGAGGCGCCTAACCAACCTGGCTCTAATCCGTTTAGATATTTATCTAATATATATATAATAAATAGTTTCCCTGAGCTTACCCCCCCCCCCCTATCTGACTAGTTTTTTTTGATCCGCTGGATCCCCTTGGCTGGCCAAGGGATCCTAAAAAAAAAAAAAAGCTCTTATTAATATGGGCTCTAGTAGGAGTATCCTCCGTACCAATGTTTTCATATATATATGAAAAACAAGTTTTGGTTTTTCTCTTATTTATTTAGGGCTCTTATTTATTTAGGGCAGGGGCAAAAAAAAAGCTTTTATTCCATACATAAGAAGCATCGATCCGCACGCACCCCCCCCCCCCGAAGAAAGTAGGGGCTAATAATAAAGACTACTCTTTTAATAAAATATAGCATAGCAAAGCATAAAAGTAAAGCTCATTAGATATTAATATGTTATTTATAGTTTAAACATAATATACAGAGAGTAAGGGATTCGAACCCTTGAAAATTATTAATTTTAACTAGTTTCAAGCTAGTCGCTTTAAACCACTCAGCCAACTCTCTTTATTTACCCTCCTACATCAGCCCTATGGGTTCAAGTTAGCCAGTTCCCCTTCTTAAAAAAAAGGGAGCCTACCCCCCTATTTTAGGCTAGATGGCCCACATAACCCTTCCTTAGGGGGGGGTTCTAGTTATTAATTGGCTTCCCCCCCCCCCCTAAGGTGGCTGGATAGAACTAGTTTTTTCCTGATTGAAAAAAGGGATGGCTACCTAAAAAAACTTGTTTTTCATATATATCCTTCGTGTGCTTGTGCTCCCCGCAAAGCTATGCAAAGCATTGCAAAGCAAAGCAAAGAAAACATTGGTCATCTTTTTTTAAATAGGCTAAGATGCTGAGCTTTTTTTTTTACTTGTTTTTCATATATACATATGAAAACATTGTTTTTTTGCCCACCCAGCCCCCCCCCCCTAAATAAATAAGAGCAAAAAAAAACTCGTTCCTGAGGCCCTTGTCCCTCCTAGGCTGGCTACAAGTCCCTAGGACTTGTTTTTCATATATATGAAAACATTGTTTTTCTACCTACGGATGCGCAGCACTTGCTGAGCACATGCTGAGCACAAAAAAAACTCGTTGGGGGGGAGCAACTGGTCGCGAGGGTACATTTTTTTTACTCGTACCTGAGGGCTGCTACTGGTCCCGAGGCTACATTGTTAAAAAAAAAAACAAGGTTACCCCCCCCCCGACTATTTATTTAGTTATACTCTTTCCCTCCCTTTATTGAGAATGACGGTTAATATTAGAGACAAGAGGTAGCCCCCCCCTTATAGATAGCTAAATTATGATTCCTCAGAGACTTGAACTCTAAACACATCCTTATCAAGAATACGCTTTACCAATTAAGCTAAGGAACCTCTCGGCTTAACTTTTTTTTTTTTTTATAGCTTAAATAATTTAAAGCTATTTAAAATTAAAGCCGATAGCTATCTAATAAATCTAAATAGATATTATTTAACCCAATAAACTAAGCTATAAATTCGCTAAAGAAAGAATAAGATGACAGCCTTTATTTAAGAGCAAATTTGATTTCACTAAATTACACTAATAAAAGAAGACGATAAAAATGAGACGCAGCTTAAAAGCAGCTCTTATTTATATAGTAGGAGCAGCTCAGCACCGGCCCCATATAAATAAGAGCTTTATGAGGAGGAACAATACCTTCTGCTGCCCGTGATGAGCAGCCTGTCAGGCTAAAAGCGAAAACTAAAGAAAACAAGAAAACCTACGGACCAGAAGAAAACCTTCGGACCAGAAGGAGGCTTCCTTCTCTATAATCCCCTAAATGTAGTAGGGCTCTTTATAAAAAACTTAAAGATAATATATTTACCAAATCTAACAAGTTAACGGAGAAGCATATAAACAATAAGATTAATAATGTTAATATAGATATAGTTATAGTTAAATAACTAGACAATATTATATTTTGCTCCTTTTTCCTTTTAAAAAAAATTTTATTACCTACGGATCCTACGGATCCTACGGATCCTACGGATCCTACGGATCCTACGGATCCTACGGATGCGGAGGCCAAAAAAGAAGGTAGAGAGTTAAATGAACTCTGATGCATATTAGAGTTAAATTTGTAATCTGTTTTATAAAAAAAAACTTCTTTTATTATATTTAAATAATATACTGCACTTATTACACTAGTTAATATGGCAATTAAAACTACAAAAACATAACCACTATCTAATGCAGCACTTAAAACCATCTGTTTTGCAAAAAAACCTACAAGAGGCGGTATCTTTTTAATTTTGATAGAATTTATCTAAATGTGTGAACTCTATATCACGTAGATCTTTTTTCATATCTTCAGTAAACTTATCCAACTTCATTTTACCATCTAGCTCTTTATGCTCTCTGCTTAGAATTAAATCATGAATTTTTTGCATATTTTTATGAGCAAAATATTTATAACCGAACAAAGGAAATATATTTAAATACAAAAAAAGAAGAACCTTAGAATCTTTTTTATCCGTTCTTACAACATATATCTTTTCAATCCCTGTAGTCCTTTTTCGATTGATATTACTCTACTGTTAACTAGTTTAGCAATATCCTCCATATGAGAAAAATTACTTTCATAAGAATCTACTTTTCTTTCATAATGCTGTTTCTGACTAATATATAAATAATAAGTTAATCCTGACCCCTAAGGGTACAGGTAAATCTTTTTTATTTAATTTCCAGTTTAAATAAAAATAACCGTCTGCCTCTAAAAATCCAGATAATCAGGCAGATTATCCTAAAGGTGTTTTATCTAAACCGAGTAAAGGGATTGATTCACTACAATATGGGTTTAAATTTTCAATTAAACGATGTAAAGCTTCTATTTTCGGTGTACGAAAATGTCCGTTAATTAATTATACCAGGTTTATTAAAATATCAGTTTTTTAATAGTTAATCTACCACTTTGCCCATTAGGTCTAATACTTATAAAACCACCCTAAAAATTTTCCTTTATAAAGAGCTGTAAATCTTTTATATCGAACGCAATTTCAATATAAGCTGGTCAGGTTTTTTTTGTTGATAAGTTCCCTACTGAAGATAAAAAAAATATGGCCGTCACCTTCGATTAAACCCGCTAAGTATCTAGCAAAGTTGCTATTTTAATTAAACAAACCTAAAGATTTGGTTGAATATCATCTACGGAAAATCTTACGTAAAGACCTAATCCCTTAAAAACCCTTTGGTGGTAGGAATAAGAAGGACTAGGGTTTCTTTAATTATTATTACTTAGATTTTACTTTCAATATGAACTGTATACTTATTAAGATTGGCTTATAGATTTTTAATTACTTTTGATCCTTCTTTGGTTAAATGTATTTTATTTTCTACCATACATAGAATATATTTGAAAATCAAATAATTATTTAGTTTATAACCAACTAAAGTATAAGTATCAAAATGAGATAATACTTTAGTTAAATCTTTAATATTATTCACAGTAAAATAAACCATTTGTTGTTTAGAACTTAGATTAATTCTTCCTATCCCTTGCGGGATCCCTATCATGGATCCTAAAGGATCCCCGAAGGGGACACCAAAAAATTTCAATAAACTATTTATTCAAATATGTTCTCTTTCATGCAATCCCACTATTAAACGAATACTTACATAATTAGTTCCATATTCTACACTAACCGTAAAAGAACCATCTCCCTCAATAAACCGGTAACTCAGTAAGTATTTAGCGGGGGGGAGATGGACCTGTATAGACAGGTCTTCCTAATAAAGGTAGAGTGGGAAAGCAAGTTTTAAACTTTAAGATAAACCCATATTAAGAGCTGATTTAAAATGAATTATTAGGGGTTTACCTATTTCTGTAAAATGTTTTTTATTATTAACTAAAATAGCACATTGTCTTAATAAAAATCAATTAATTTAGGACTTTGTAATGGGTAATTAACCAAGTGAGGTATAATCACCCTCATTATATCATCTAATATAGAAACTCTATAATTAGCGTAACCATCTTTAATTGTGATTGAACCTGCGCCGAAAAAAGCTTGAATATTTTTCAAGTGGTAAATCTACATTGTGTAATTTAATAGCGAATCGTAGTGCGAATACTATTTTTTTACCGTTATATACTTCGACCCTAAAGCAACCTTCAGCGTCTATAAGACCAGTAATATAGAAGGGGTTTGGGTCTGATGCACCTAATTGTCCATTATTTAAATTAGCTGGCATACTATTAATTGAATAGTGTCTTTTATTAGATAGGTTAAAACCCCTCTCGGATAATTATTTTTTATTTCCCGAAAGGGCAAATAGGGCTGAGCGAAAGGTAAAAAAAAGGGGAATTAAATCTATTTACGGGTGTCTTCATTCTCCGTCCATAATCCCCTGATATTGCAGGGAATAAAGACTAGAAAAAAGGGGGGGGGGCCAAAGGTACGAAAAATTTTTTTTTTTAGATAAAAAGTGAGGAATCTCAAAATTAATTTGGACTATATATTCATTAAGCTTAGATAGAGCCCTAATGTTTACGTGTAGTCTCTGAGAATCCTACTAAGGCTATATAAATCCTTTTATGAGTAGTTTTCTGCTGATTGTTCATTAATACACTCTAAAAATTTTACTAATATAAAGCATTAGTATTCAGAGCATTAGAAGTTTCCAGCATATAGTGATATTTATTTTTGTTATAATATAGCTTAATATATTTAGCACCCCTTGTCTATCTACTTAAGTAAGCTAGCTATAAAGGAGCTTGCTTCTTTCCTACGCTGAGCTAGGCTAACCTACAAGCTCTAGGAAGAATTATACATATATATATTAACCAAAGGGCATACCAATACCCACAAAAGAAAAAATAGTAATAGCTAAACTTAACGATAATAAAGGGTTTATATTAAAATAACCCTTCAATTGGCTAATTAGCTGTATCACGGCTGTCAGATTTATCCTACAAATAAATACATGGATTTGTGCTTGCCCGGATATGAATGAGTAGATAGAAATAAAAAAGAATAATAATACAAATATCCCTTCCGGGATCCCTATCAGGGATCCTAAAGGATCCCGAAGGGGATAGAATAATAAATAGTTTCGCCGGAACCTAGGGATAGGTTCCCGCCTGGGCTTACCGCCCTTATTTTATTAGATAAAAGACACTAATTTAAACAAGAAACAAGATAATAACGCCTCAATATAACATATTTTTATTTTCTACCCGTATTCATACCCTTTTTTAATTTATTCAACTGATCTAACCCTTCATTAGTTAAATGTCCCTTTACTTTCATTATATCTACTGCTTTACAAAAATCCAGCCTGCGGAGTAAAATCCTTAGATTTAACACCGCGTAAAGGCATATTTTGAAAAAAAGGAATAACTTTATCGCACAAATCTTTCATTTTTAAAATTTGAAAATCCACTTTATTTTCTCTAAACCTTAAAAACACTTTACCACAACCTCAAAAATTACCGAAACTATTCATAAGTATTTTATCAATAGAATGCTGAGTTATGTTAAATCTTAATTGTACTTGAAATCCTGTTTTGGTTGTTGATGATTTAGTAATTCTAATACTGAAACATACTTCTGTAAAACCTACCATTCAGTAAGGATCAATATTTAAATTTAATAAATCATCTGAACATTTTGGTCTAATAGCCGGAATAATATCCTGAAAAGCAATCTTTAGTAATGGAGAAAGGCGAGCTAAATTCATAGAAGCTTTGAGGGAAAGAATTTGCCGTAAACCTAAAGGGGTTAAATGTTCTCTTTTATTAATTAAAGTAACTATTTGCGCAAATAATATAAAATCTTCACGTTTTTTAGTTAAAAAAGGATATCTTTCAAAGTGATTTACTATTATATTTAAATCTCTTAAAGATTGTACCATATAGTTACAAGAATTATCTTTATAATAAATTTCTCCTACACCTCAAAAGGCTCGGATATTTTTTAGCAAAGAGAAATCTTTTTTGTGTAAACCTATTTGAAAAAGAGGTTGTACAGCTCATCCTACTTTTACTGAATTGCTTTTAACTATTCTCACTAAAAAATTAGATTCACCATCGCAAAAACCAGTTAAGAATCAAGGATTTAAATTAATGGGTAAAGAAGTATATAACCTTCTTGATGTATTCAAATGGTTAGAAGGGATTCTGATTTGAGAATTTCTTTCGAAACCCGTTAGAGCATACCTTAAGTGTGCTAAATTAACACATCTATGACCGTCTACTCGTTGCTCTTTTACAGTAATATTATTAGTAAACATTACTAATTTAGATCCACGATATTCCATTAATCTTTCGGTTATCTTCTGACGTATTACCGTACATGAGTGATTAGTTCATCCACTAATAGCTTTTCAACTACAGTTTGGTCTCAGAAGCTTTAGGAGCTTCCAGGAGTTTGGTCATAATACCCTTAGTAGAGGTTTCCCAGACCCCTTAGCAGGTGAATTATTTTTATCTTTTAATTGTTTATAGTTATCACTATTGTTAACATAACTATAAAAAGAATAACCAATACTAATAAGTATTATAAAAACGTTAAGGTTACTTATAGAATATTGCAATAAGTAAAATATAAAAGCATAGATAGACTCAATACTATTTATGGTTAAAGCTAATAATAAGAAACCTAAATGTGAATGAACTAGAGTAATGAAATCCAAGAAGAGAGAAGCTGTAATAACCACTCGCCGTAACGTTGACGACTAATCAGGTGGAGACTCTAATTAACGACGCGCTATCTATTTATGTGAGTTTTGGTGACTCCGTACTCTATCTTGGGCGCCATTACCCCTTTCCCGAACCGTACGTGATAGTTTCCCATCATACGGCTCTCCAGTAAACACATTAATTAACTTCTTCCCGCTTAGAGGGTATAGGCCGATTTGGCTGATGCGGGTCAAGTGGCATGCTCTACAGAGGGGTATTTGCTTACGAGGTCTCTTAACCATAAGTTGATCAATTTTTCTTAGTTTAGGGTTAAGGTCCTTAATTCTAACGTGGTGCATCTCCACTCTGTAGTCTGAACCACCAGAAGAACACACTAGATTCTTAAGAGAAGGTGCGGATAGCGATTGGGTATACAAGGTCTGAATTATATCTACCTCTTTGCTCATGAACCCCTAGGATTGATTTTGTACTCTGCTTTTGCGAATCCTATTTTGTCAGCACCTCTCAGATCGCTTCCATATTTTTCGAACACTTTTTTTTGACTTATTAATTTGAATTTAGCTGCTAATAATTTCGCACAGGATGATTTCAATGAAGTGTGTACTCAGGCTGATACTCTTGCGAAGTTAATAGAGAAACGATAGTAATTTATAACTCCTCTGTATACTGAATTGTATAGGGTGATAATTTCGTCTTTACTATTGTGTAGTCACATAAACCTGGGGGCTGGAAGGCCACTCTTCATAAAGTTCGTATCTGTAAGTTTCTTCCTGATACGCTCAAGAGGAGCCTCTAGACGCACTTCTCTAATATTTATTTTCAGGTTACCATCTTTGGAACGAGAGAAGGAAGTGTGACGAGACTTACCTATACGCGTACCCAAAAATAATGCCTTCTTTGTTATAACAGTTTTCTCCTCACTAAGTTTAAGCTTTAGTTCTAACTTTAAGAAATCACGGATTTTGTTCAGGATTGATCTGGCGTCTTCATAAGATCCCCTAATTCCAATTAATCAATCATCCGCGTATCTTACATACACTAGTCTCTTGAAGGACTGGTCTAAGGGATCTCTGGAAGGAGTTTGTAGCAGCTTGTGATATTCTAACCTAGACTCTGGGTTCTTTGCTCTCATATTACGGTTTTGCAGTCTGCTCCATATTGGGTTCACTTTCGGTTTGGTACCTCTATCAAACTCCAACTTTAGATTTGCGACGAATATATCTAATTTTTCCAAGTATATGTTAGCCAATATGGGGCTTATGATAGAACCTTGAGGAGTACCTATTAACGAATGTTTAAAGGTTCGAAATTCGAAGTACCCTGCATTTAGAGCTTTTCTAATCAGTCTTAAGAATCTCTGGTCACCAATTTTTTCTTCTAGAATACGCATAAGAATATCGTGGTCCACGGAAGGGAAGCATTGATAAATGTCCCCCTCGATATATCACGTGGCCACTCCAAACTTTTGCTTGATACTTTTCAACGCAGTGTGGCAGCTCTTTCCCGGTCTGAACCCATGACTATCCTCAGAAAATGAGGGTTCGAAAATAGCTTCCAAAATCATTCTCATGACTTCTTGCACGAGTTTGTCCCTGGCCGGTGCAAAGGTAAGGGGTCTCACTTTCCCATTTGGTTTGCCTATTTGCACTCTTAAAAAAATTTTTTCTCCTGGGAGAAATTTAAAGGTACCATCTCTGAGTCTAGAAATGATGTCCTCTATAACATTGATCGACATTCCGTCTAGTGTGGTAGCGGTGATACCCTTAGTCATATTACCTGGATTGCTCTTTAGATTGTGGTAAGCCATAAGGAAAAGTCTGGTGTTATACATTAGTTTGTAAAGGTCGGAAACTTTCTTGTTCGGGTTCTCTTTGCAGTAATTAGTTAATTTTAGGAGTTTATTAGCGGAGTCAGATTTAACTGTACCGGCCATTCCGGCTGCGCTGCAAAAGCTCCTAACGAGTTTACCTGAAACCCTTCCCCCCTTCGTCAGATAAGGTATGGAACCTCAATGAGAACAGGGTAATACGGTTTCTCTGTCGCCATAGTTGTTACCAACCTTAGGCGATCCCACAGTTCCGATTATTGATCCTTCACTTCCCTTAGATCATCCACTCTCTATTTTAAGAATGCTTATAGCACCCCGGGTGATAACAGTCCATAATTCAGTCAACAATTTCATAACCGAATTTATTACACATGACCTGTCACAGGCGAATCACGTCCCTATAGTCGAGGACCCTCATAGATGGATTTCGAGCAGTGTAGCCTTAATCATAGGAAGAACAGCTCGAGAAACTAATCGACCATCCTGATTAGGCCTAATTTTCCCTTTAAACAAGGATGCTAAGTTCAGCCTTGGGTTTTCCCCTCAACCTAACCTTGTCACTGTAAGTATATATGGACAATACATGGACAACTAATGTCCTAGATCAAAAACGACACAGGGGCGCACAATAGTACTATAAGCTAACAATCTTTTTATTCTCTTTTCTCTTAAACCAAGTATTGAACCTATTATTAATGAAATGAAAGAACTAACTAATAGGCTAGTAGTTCAAGTATATTTGTAATTAAATAAGGAATTACTTGTATAATGTACTAACTCTAATAAAAAAATTAAGATAGATATTTTTGCAATAATAGCTACAAAAGTAGTAACAATTGTAGGTATTGCATCATAAACAAGAGGAGATCAAAAATGAAAAGGTGCGGCACTAATTTTAAATAAAAAACCTACACTTAATATTAATAAAGAATAGTTAATATAATCTGATTTATCTATTGATGATACATTGTTCGTTAAACCATTACTCATATCACTCAAACTAGTTATTATATATAAACCGTCTAAATTTGTTGTTCCTGAATTTGCATATATTAAACTAATTCCAAATAAAATAAAACAAGAGCTTAAACCACCTAATAAAAAATAAGTAATACCTCCATTTGTGGCTAATTCGGAATTTCTATATATTGTACTTAGTAAATACAGTAGGGTCAGTGGAATTTTCCCTGCCCTCCGAACCGTACGTGATAGTTTCCCATCATACGGCTCTCCACCGGCTCCTTCCAAATATGCATAAGGAATTTAAGTAAATTTTTTTATTCGCGTCATATCTGACTAATTTGAGTCTCCACTGTGTAGTAGATCATGGTGATATGCACATAATGGCACCTGTTTACGTAAAAACGTACCGGTTCATTGCTGATATGTGCTATCCCCTGTTCTTACCTGACGTCTTTTACCTTTCTGACATGATGCATCTCCACGCTTTCGGTTGAGCTGCATATTACACACGATTTATGAAGACTGGATTTGGTTAATTTATTAAATCATGATATATTAAGAATGCTATCTACGTCCTTAGACCCGGAGTATTTAAAATTATGTTTAACCTTGAGAGACTTAGGCAATATTAAAGCTACTCCTGTTTCCGGATCTGTTAGAGAACGGCCAAATTTCCTAAAAGCCTGTCTTTTGGTTCTTAGTTTATATTTAAGAGCCAAAGTCAAGGCACAGGAGAGATATAAGAACATTATAATTTTTCTCAAACTATTAAGATTACATGCGAAGTCGTAAAAGTTAAGCAGTCCGCTTATACGATGGTTATAGAATGTTATTATTTCCTCGTGTTCAAAATTTGTGAGATCCCTTCTTGCTCTTGCGACCGGTAGTTGTTTATCGTCCATTCTAGCGAACTTATTCACAACTAGCTTACGCAAAACGTCCTTTACAGGGATCATAATACGCATTCTCATTCTATATTTACCAGGGATCCCTACCCGTCTCTTGAACAATCCTGCTCTTACAGAGGAAGGTCTAACACAGTACGCACCCAGGAAATTGAACCCATCCTTAGTGGCGGTGATTAGAGTCTTTTCTTTATTCAGCTTTAGACCACATTTATTATCAAGGGTATCACTTACTCAGTTTCTTATCTTATGAGCGTCGTCTGACGATCCTGCTATTAGTATAACAAAATCGTTAGCATATCTGAGGTACATGATACGTTTGAAGTTAGGGTCATCGAATACGGTACTAGCCACTTTTCTTCTCAACCCTCTTACCGCTCTTATTTCAGAAGCGTCCGCACCTTTAATTATAAGTTGCTGTATTATCGAGGATAGTACATCATAGTATTTATTATTAGCCCTCTTATTACCCACAAGGAATTTATCCTTGACACTTTCCATGTAGACGTCCAATTCGTTCAACACTATGTTAGATAGCAAAGGGCTCAATACACTCCCTTGGGGTGTACCGATCTCCGTAGTCACCTGTTGCCCGCAAGTAGGGTCGACATATCCAGCATTTAAAGACTTACGAACTAACTGCAGTGTCTTACTACATTTAATTTTTGTTCTTAAGATCTTATCGATGATACCGTGTGGAATAGATGTCAAGCAATTAGAGATGTCTCCCTGAATGACTCATTGGTAGTTAGACCCATTTCTGTACAGTTGATATAAAGCCTGGTGAAGGGATATCTTTCCCCTAAACCCATATGAATTTTTAGAGAAGGTCGGTTCTCATATGGCTTCCAAAAGGACGGCTAATGCCTTATGAACAATTTTGTCTCTGGGGTTAGCAATACTTAGCGGTATTAGTTCCTTCTTTCCCGGTTTGGGAATCATAACCCCCCTTCCTGGAGCGAAGTTAAATCTACCTGAGAGTAGATATGAAGCCGTGTTCTCAAACCATTTGAGTTTTATCCCCTCGAGAGTATCTTTGTTCGTACCTTTAGTCATATTCCCCGGTTTACTTTTGATTTCTAAATAACACGCCTGCAAGAATAATGGGTTAGTTAAAATTCTTATTACCCCGTTGTACTTTCCATCGCCCTTACGATATTTGTTCACTTCTGTTTTGGTTCATGAACTAACGGATGTATTCGATTTACTGTCCGCAAGCAGATTGAGTTCATCGGCACCCTTTATGTTAGAGTTATGAACCTCAAGAAGTGACGGTGTCCGATTGCTTTCCTTCGTCTTTATGGAACTACTATGAATACTCCGTCCCCGCAATAGATATAAGTTATATCCATAGGCGGTTGGATCCCGAGGTTGCGTTATGCTGGCGTTTGATTTGATAGTTTTAGGATTTCGCGCATTTGTATCCTCTATACTGAGGTAAGCAAAGGGTTTTTGGCAATCCTCGCCGTATGGGCTACCGACAAGAACATTTATTCTCCCTTTTAGAAGCCCTGATATTCTGCTTAAGACTTCCAGGCCAAGCTGGGCCACTCCACGTGTCGAATTCGTTATCCTGTCCATGACTATCCCCACTACGATTTACCTCTAAAGAGGGCAGCCCCTTTTGGTTTATCTTTTTGTAATCAGCTATCCCGATAGCCATGTTATTAGCATTACCTATGGTGATTACCCGTGGCGAATATCTCCTGTAACACAGAAGGCCAAATATATCCGATAATATAGATGTATTACAAAATACATTCAGTATCTCTCCAGCATACGCCTCGCCCGGCGCACACCCATAACTTTGTAATTCAATAGAAAGAAATATTGAAACTAAATCACTAGTTGATATTAAAAATACAGCACCTGATACAATAAATAATAAAATTAAAGGGTATTCTATTATTTTAAATTGTTCTCCGTCTTTGTCTATTAATAAAGACTTCTTGTATTGCAACTTTAATCTTCCTATATAACTTAAAGAGGAATAAAGATCTAATAAAACTCTTCTTGGATAAAAAGCAGTTAATTGTATAATAATAGCTGAAATAATAAAAATGAAGATATGAAAATTTTGTGTAATAGCTGTTGCGTGAAATAAACCACCATACAAACCAATACCTTTAGCTAAACTAGATATAAATAAACTATTTATAGCAATAATAGATGAATAGAGTAAAACTATAATAGCTACTCTACTGTATAATATTGATTTGTCTCGTCTTAAAGTAACGGCATTAGATAATAATAAAAAAATTATAGATAATATTAACATGTAAGGAATAGGTGATTTGAACACCTAACCTGCCGTGTGTAAAACGGTTGCTCTACCATTGAGCTAATTCCTTTATATTAGCTCCCCCCCCCCCCTAGGAAAAAAAAACAGCAGGAGAAAATTTAATATATATCAAGAGCACTCAGATTTGAACTGAGAACACAAAGTTTGAAGCTTCGAATTTTACCATTAAACTATGCTCTTTAAATTGTTTTTTGTATTCTTACTAAACCCTGACAAGGCTTTAGAATAAACCTCCTTAGGAGGCGAGAGAGAGCAATAGTTAAACAATTACCCCCCCCCCCCTCCATCCTTCAGGTATATTTTTCGCTGAAGGAAGAGGCCTTTGAAGGAAATAAAAAATAACCTTCGGATCCTTCGCTGCTTAAAACAAAAAGAGCACTTACCCCCCCCCCCCTCCCTTTGGTCCGTAGGATCCTACTACGGATGCGGACCCATATAAATAAGAGCTTTTTGTTATGAAAAAGAGCAAAAAAAAATTAGAAAAAATAAGTGGAGAGTTGCACCCCCCCCCCCTCTACCTTCTCTTTTTTTTTTTAAGGGGGCTCTTATTTTTTTTCGCCAAGGACCATTGAACCTCCCCCCCCCCTTCTTTTTCCCTGCCGGCTACCGCAAAAAAACCATAAATAAGGCTACGGTGATACGCACCCTGAAGGCAAAGAAGGGAACCCTCCCTCAGCAAAGGAAGGCTCCTCCCCCCCCCCCTTAGTTGCCTATATAAATAAGTGAAGTAGCTGGTAGGAGGAGTAACGGAAAAGAGATGATTTGAACATCCAGGTGCATAGCACAATATTTAGCAAATATCTCGCCTTACCTATAGCAACTTTTCCTAGCAATAATAAAAAAATAAATACAATATATTGCCTCAAGCGCCGCTCAGCAAGCTGAGCGCTTGTATATTTAAGGCTTGCATTATTTTATTTTTTTAAGGCCCTCCTTTTTTTTTCTTATGGCCCCGCTAAAAAAAAATAAAGGCATAGAAAAATAAAGAAAAAAAACCATGACTAAAACTATGCCCCCCCCCTACTAAGGCTAAGTCATAGTAAAATGACTATGACAAAGCCTTTTACTATGACTAGAACTTGTTTTTCATATATATGAAAACATTGTTTTTTTTTTCGGTGCTACTATCCGGGAGGTGCGTTGCTGCTTTTTAGGGCTCCGCTGCCTAGGATTAAAAAAAAATCAGCTGCTGAGCCCGTAGGATTAAAAAAAAAAAGGAGCTCACCACCAAAAAAAAGAAGGCTAGAGCTTTCCTTAGAATAATAACCACGATAATTAATAAGATATGTAAAAAAAAATGTACGGTCAGTCGAATTCGAATCGACACAAATCGTTTGGAAGACGAAAGGTCTACCATTAACCTATGACCGTAAAAAAAATATTATTTTCCTACCTTGCTTAAAAGATAGGAACCCCCCCCCCCTTAAGCTTATAAGATCTCCGGGGATCGAACCCGGAAACAGAGATTAAAAGGCTCATGTTTTACCATTAAACTAAGATCTCAAACTATTTTTAAATATAACACCCTTCTCTCTTTCGATTAATTACTAGGAAATAATTTTTATTTTCCTCTTCATAAGGAGGAAAATAAAACTGAGGGCTCCCCCCCTCAGCTATTATTTAACCTTTGGCTTATTTATAGAGAAGGGGGGAGGGACCCCCCCCCCCCAGACCTTCGCCTTATTTTACCTTTGGGTATATTTTTGAACTGATTTGGTTTTGTCCCTTCGTACCTAAAAAGCAGCTACTATCCGAGTCAGCTGAGGTAAAAAAGCCGAAGGAAGGCGCTCTTATTTATATAGGCTGAGCAGCTCAGCACCCGAAATAAAAAAAGCAGCTACAATCCGGGGGGGTGCGTTGCTGCTCCTTCGCCCTCCTTTTTTTCCCTGTTTGGCTCCTATATAAATAAGGCTACGCTGCTCAGCAGCTACGCACCCCCCCCCCCCAGACCCCAGCCTCCGGATCCTAAAAACCCATGAGAACGGGTGCGTATAGCAACTTGATAAAAAAAAGGAGAGATAAAGTTATAGGGAAGGGCTTGCCTGCTAAAATAATGGCACCCACCCCCCCCCGCCTTACCCCCCCCCCCTTATTGAAAAGCTGATAGACGCTTTTATTTGAGAAAAATATCTTCCTCCTTCGGATATATTTTTGGCCTGACTCTTTTTTATCCCTTAGGAGGGTAGCTAAAGATAAAAGCTACTATACGGGTCAGCTATGCACCCTAAGGAAGAGCCCTTTGAAGGAAATAACCTTAGGGGGGGTGCTGAGCAGCTGAGCTGCTGTTTTTACTCCGGGAGGCTGCTGAGCTGCTGAGCTGCTTTTGGTTTTTAATCAAAGGCTGCGTAGCCTAAACAGGGTAAAAAGAAGCTCCGGAGGATATAAAAAAAAAATCAGCTGAGCTCTGATGGTAAGCACCCCCCCGAATAGTAGCCTTATTTATATAGGAAATAAGCTCCCCCCCCCCTGTTTTTTGTTTATGAGGTAAGCCTCCCCCTCCCTATTTTGGTCTTTTTTTTTATAAGGCCATCCTTAGATGGTTATATTTACCCTCTTAGCTGGTTACCCTTTTTAAAAGGGCGGTAGAGGAGGGAAAACCTCCTCCTACTCCCCCCCCCCTACAGAAGAAAAAAAAAATATACCTAGGATAACTATTGAAAAAAGGAGGGCCTTTGGACTAAGGAGAAAAAAGAGAGCCTAAAAACGATTTAAGAACCTCAGTAATATATGCTAATATATAAAAATAACCAGACAACATCTACAAAATGTCAGTATAAAATACTTGACTCCACAATTATGTTATATAAAAAAAAAGAACAAGGTGAAACCGCCGTGCTCTCTTTTTTTATTTCCACATCTTACGACATGGTTCAGACTATGTCTTCATTGACTTTACCTAGGTCTAGCTTATTGCAAGGGCTTCCGCCTGTAGGCGAAGCGTCCTGCGCCCCTGCGTCAGAAAGACCTTTAATAAATATAATCATTTATTAAATTTCAGTTCGGTGCAAAGGAGGACGCTATGAAATATAAGTTTATCCTAAATACTTCTAGTCGTTTAACGTTCTTATTAAAAAAGTTTTAAGGATGATAGAAAAGCCAGATATCCACTTTTTCTACTAAATTATTTACAGCTGTCGCTTGCGCATAAAAATATCTTAATATATGGAATTGACTCTTAACGACGCTTATCCTGTGTAGCCCTCCTCAGGTGAAAGCGAACCATTGTGGTTAACCCATACGTTGACGCGCGTGATAATCTAGCTTCAACCCTAAAAATTTGACTTTAATAAACTTCGCTTCAATTTAACTAACATACCTATTAAATAAATCAGGTATCCCAAAAACTTTTTTTTTAGGATCCGAAGGATCCGAAGGATCCGAAGGATCCGAAGGGGCTTAACCAAAAGTTTTTATTGAAATTCATCCTCTTTTACCTTGCATTTATTATTAGCAAAGTGAACTTTAATTTTCTACTTTTATTTAAATTTTAATTACGGCTAGCCAAAGCTCGGACCCCCTAAACAAGTTTTTTTTGTCCGTAGGATCCTACGGATCCTACGGATCCTTGGATCCGAAGGGTGCTTTTTTTTTTGATCCTAGGCAAGAAAAAACAATGTTTTCATATATTTATATATGAAAAACAAGTTTTTTGTGTTTTCCCTAGGAAAACCCAAAACATGTTCCCCAGGGGAACTAGCACCTAAATAAATTATCCATACAGAGCTAATAGGTAGCAGTGCTTCGCGCCAATGGCAAACGCCTACCCCATGTTTACACAAGCAAAAATTAAATACACTATGAAACACTACTTCACGCCTAGGGGATGGGGTACTGCGTCTTAACAAATTAAGGAGTGGGTGCTATCGCACAAAGGGTTACTCTATAAGAACGCCTAATAATTATTATGGTGCGTAGTCATCATTTCAGATCTTAAGTATTATTTCCTTGTATTCAGGTTTAAAACAAACAGTTTTACCAACTCTTTTTAAATGTTCCCCGCTTTCTATAATTTTAGCAATTGCTAACATTTTTTTTAAACGCAGGGTCTTTGACCCCTGCATCGGATAATTTAAAAAGTGTGGATAAATAATTTTATTCCAAATCTTTTTACCTCCTATAGTAATTTGAACTGATTTTTTACCCTTACCGTGGCTAAACACATTTAAACCTGATTGAAAATAATCCAAAATTTCCCGAACAAGACTACTATTATTAACGTGCTGAGAAATTTGTATACCCATAGATCCAAAGTTAGATTTAGTTCTCAAGTATAAACAACCATCTCCAGCTATAAATCCGTTTATGTAATTACCGTCTAAGGGTATAAACTCTGAATTACCCTTTATAATATGAATCGGGGGCATTTTGCTGTAATCCTTTCGTAAATAATTCATACCCTCAGAAAGACTAACTAATAATTTCACCCCCTCAAGAGAACGATGTAGGTTTTGCTCCATTAGCTCTAAAGCTTGCACAAAATCATAAAAGTCCAAGAACTTAGTACCTCTTAGGGGATACTTGATAAAATGTTTTTTAATAACATCAAGGCTAATTTTATCCCGAACGATATAATCAACCGCACCCCTTTTTTCATCAATATCAATCGAGCCTACACCAAAAAAAGCTTTAACATCTTTAAGTAATGCTATCTCATTGACTAACATAGTGATTTTGAATCTCAGCATTATGGTCATTCCAAATTTTGCTCTTGCATCACGACATTTAATAATGGAAAAACTACCCTCGGCTTCTGTTAAACCAGTTACAAAATAAGGGTCTAACTTGTATAATTCTCCTTTACTACTTGAAGAATACCTAGCGAAAAATTTTTTAACTCCTTTTTCTGCCCCCCTTCTATAGCTATATAGCATAGATGGGGACAAAGAGGCAGCGAACAAAGTCCGCTCTAAACAAAAATTCGTAGGTAAGCAGACCATCTGTCCGCATCCCCCCAGACTTTCAGTATTTTTGTGGCTTAAGGGTCCTAGTTGATTACACTTCGTACGCAACAAAGCTATTATGTTAATTAAATTTAAATAAAGTATAAATCCCTGATATCCCAGATGATGGTTTTCTGTAGAGTGATAAGCTAAAACACGTCACAGACCAACCGCAATAAAAGCAGTACCAATTATAACGTGTACAAAAAATTATCAATAACTTGCGTTATTGTTTAGACTATGTCTTCATATTAGTGCTCACTATATAGTACAATAAATTTAAAATATTGTTTACCCCCATATAGTAATTAATACGTAGAATATTTTTCCTTAGTTTTATTAAAGATAAATAATATTTAAAGGTTAGTCGTTGAACTTCTATATATGTCAGTAACAGTATATATTTAGCAGCAAATTGTCATTATAACAATGAGTTCTTTGCTATTAATCCTATTTTTTTTTATATATAAATTTTTTAATTTAAAACAAATTGATACCCTTTATATGAAGTACCATTAGTTACACATTCTTTAATTTTTTTTCTAGATATGTTAAGAGATTTAGCAATCACTCATACTTTGATAAACAGATATGTTATTTTCCAAGTCAATAGCAGTAATATTTACAGCTTCACTTACTAATTTATTTGTTTCTCTATAATATCTAACTCCTTCTTTAATAATGTATGGACTATCTGTTAAATAAAGTTTAACTATTAAATCTTTTATTTCCCTCTGAAAAGAGGGAGTAACCCCTCCGCAAAGTCTTTTTTCTATAAATAAATCAGAATTATTAGATAATCTATACTTATTCATATGTAATTTTATAAAATCAAATATACGTTTACCCTCAGGAGTAGTATGATAACCATAATAATATATCTTTACTAATTATTTTCACAATAAAAAATCTTTAGAATTTAACGTTTTTAATATAGGTTTATCTTGTTCCATTAAAGGTATTAAATATGAAATAAGGTGACCTATTTTATTAACTTATAAAACTATCGTAGCATTACTGTGAATATTATATACTCTATAGTTAAAACTACATTAGCTTGTATATTATGTAAAGCTAAAAATTCCTTTATTATATAATTATAACTCTTTAACATGATTTTCTAATCTAAATCTAGCCACATATCTAGATGTAGAAAATGTTCCTTCTATAAACCCTGCTAACCAGTATTTAGTTATCTTAATACTTTTAATAAAATCTTCCACCCATCTACCTGACATATTTTGCATTTATTTTTTTAATTTTAAAATATCTAACTTACCTTGATAAATGAAATTTATTCTTTGTTGATAATACTGCTTTTTTAAATAACATAAAATGATGAAACTTAGAACTGTTAAGAGAAAAATTAGTAAACACAGGTATAATAACATTAATTAAAGAATTAATATCATTAACAAAATAATTTACCCTATTACCCGACTTAGAAATATGTCCACATTTAAGATTATCCTTAATATATTGTAATGTTTCTATATCATCAATATGAAGACCTATTTGAAATGTAAATTGCACATTTTTAAATGTATTTTCCAAACCTGTCAATTTAATATTAAAATTACCTTCTTGTAAAACCCACTAATCACTCTAAAAATGCATTTTTATGGTAAACAGTAAGTTTACCATCTGTTTTGTTATGAGTTTCAATAAAAAAAACTATTCATTATATCTTTGCTATAAAACGAACTTTCACTAAACCCCTCTAATAAAAGAGGGGATCCCTAGGATCCGTAGGATCCGTTGTATCCAAAGGATCCGTAGGTTTAATTAAAAAAGTAATAAATAAATATATAAAAAGGGCTACATTAGTTAACCCATGAAAGCCTGTAGCGAAATAAAAACAAGATCCAAAAGCACCATCACTAATACTAAATGTTGAAAAGTTGTATTCTACAGCCTGTAAGCCTGTGAATACTAGTGCTAAAAATACAGTAGCAACTAACCCATATAAAGTTCCTCTTCTATTTCCTTGAATCAAAGAATGGTGCGCTCAAGTCACAGTTATCCCTGACGATAAAAGTAATACTGTGTTAAGTAAAGGTAATTCAAAGGGATTTATAGCTTCTATACCCATTGGTGGTCATTGAGCTCCTAACTCTACGGTTGGTGATAAAGCACTCGTTTTTAGATTAACTATATGTTATTTCGCTTACAAAGTAGCAAGCAAAGCACATGGTAGGTTTTTTTTTAATTTTATCCTTTATTATGTTTATATACTTGTTAGTATAATCTATTTTTGTTCATTCCTCCTTTTATCTTCTTTATTTCATCTAGCCCCTCTCTAGTTAAATGTACTTTGTTTTTCATAAGCAGAGCCACTTTTTTGAAATCCTAAAAATTCTTAGATTTTACACCGTGTAATTTAAATTATTAAAAAATGGGAATCACTTTATTGCTAACATCTGTAAATTTTTCAACTATAAATTCCCCATAACCAGATTTAGGTATATATCTCCCACAATTTAAAGTAGAAATTAAACTTATTAGGAAATCTTCATCTCTAGCATGTTGAGTCAAAAGAAATCTCAATCATACGGCTTCACCTAATTTAGATCCTGGTGATTTTTTTAATGCTACAAAGAAACATCCTTCAGCATCGGTGAAACCTGCTAACCAATGTAAACTTTTTATTGTTCGAGGGGATCTTTAATTTCTGGCATTAAAACAGGTTCTATATTAGGTAAAGCTAGCTTTAAATTATCAGATAATTCTCTATTATTTAGCACAGCTTTAATTGACACAATTTTGTTTAAACCTTCTAAATGTTTTCCTTCTTGCATTAAATTTACTACTTATTTAAAAAGTAGATAATCGGATTGCTTATTAGTTAATAAAGGGTATTTATCAAAATGGTGAAGAATAACTTTTAAGTCTTCAAGAGCATACACTCTAAATTGAACAGATTCCGCACCCAATTTAGATATTTTACCTACCCCCCCCCCCCCCAAAGAACAATTGAATTTGCTCTAATAAGGCAAGATCTTTTAAATGTAAACCTATTTGAAAATTAGCTTTTACTCTATAACCTGTCTTGCTTTTAGAGTCTGGACTAACACCTACAAAAAAACATCCTTCCCCGTCAGTAAAACCAGTAATATAATAAGGATTCAGCTCATTAGTAGAAGAACTAAATACAGAAAACCCTGCTTGACCTTTTGTCATACTTTTGTACGCAAAAGTAAAGGTAGAAAAGAAAGAGATATTGGGCTTAGAATAAACCAGGATTCCAGGTATAGATTCAACTATCGTATTAACATATTTTATAAAAGGAAGAAAAACCAGATTTCCCCTGGCACTTAGAGTACACCTTACTGTATTTTTTTAATACAGAGAAACCGTCTACTCGTTGCTCTTTTACAGATATGTAGCTATCTGATTTAGGTCCGCGATTGCCCATTTCTTGGTTAAGACCAAGAATCTCTAATGATATTACTATACCCTCTGCTATTCACGAGGCCACTTTTAGAGTCTCCTTTAAAAGCTTAGTTATTAGAGCTTTAGGGTGTTCCCGGAGTTTGGTTTCTATTCACAAATTGCTTTTATGAAAAAACGCTCAAAATATAGCTAAAAAAAATAAAGCTTCTGTAACTATAAATAAAGCAACACCCATATTCAATCCTCTTTGAACAGCAGCTGTATGATTACCCAGATATGTCAAAAACCATACCACTAATAATAATTGGACTATATCTTAATTAATAGGTTAATATAGAGTTAACGTATTAATCTTTAACGTATAGTCTCTGGAGATCCTACTAAGATATTTATCCATCCTTTGGTTTCCTGCTGATTTTCTTATAATGACAAGAGTTTCCAGCAATTAGTTAAATTTTATTGCTCTAAGAGCAAGAGAGGGCACATATGTGACAATACTGTATTTAATTTAAACATATCCCCTTCGGGATCCTTTAGGATCCCTGATAGGGATCCCGCAAGGGATAGGCTTTTACTATTATTTCCCTATCAAAGATCTAATGGTTAGTCTGCCTTATTCAGTAATATGTTCCTTTGACACAATCATATTGTAAACTATCTCTCATTTATAAAAATATTTAGATTTGTCACCTAATAAAGGATATTTGTTAAAAGAATATATAAGAAATTTTACGCTATCTTTAGATGATACACCTAAAGATAATATTTCTGAACCTGTGTTATTCCTATAACTTAATAGATTACAAGACAAAAATAAAGCTAAACTTTCCATAAAAGGTCTCATATAAGAAGCTGTAGGTTTATCATACGAACGTTGATCTAATCTAAACTTTAGACTAATATTTTCACTAATAGATCTTTTTCGAGTATCTGATTTGGCTTTGCTTTCAACATATTTAATACAAAAATGCCCATCAGCCTCTATAAAACCTGTAAATCAACTATTATCTGTAAAGCTGGAATTATCTAATAAACTTTCTGATATGCCTAGAGAGTATTTAGCATTAAATACTTTAATTAAATCATTAAATCTTTTGTTTTTAGGTGTTCTAAGCTTACCATGAACTAATCTAATCTAATTAAAAGCTCAATTCCTGCCTTATCTCCAATAATATAACGAAGAATATTTTCACCTGAAGCTTGAAAACGTCCTACATTTCCTAACTCTGATTGGATAAAAGCATACATACCCAGATTATTAATATGACTTGTAAACACTATTCTAGGTTAAGTACTCGATTTAAAGCTGTATTACCTAAAGCAGGGATAGATATAAGACCGTCACCTTCTAACAGACCAGCTAAATAATGGCCTAAAATATTTTTTGTAATAAGAATATTTTTAGCTTTATTAGCTTTATAAATATTTAAAGCTTCCTCTATCTCTTTTATAGGAATAGCTTTAGCCATAGTTAAATTATGACTAGACAGTATTGCACTTCTGAGTAATTGGGTACCCTCTGAGATTACGTCACGTCATCAAAATGACATTGACAATACAACGGAAATTAATGCAAATAAAACGAAAACATTAGAATTATTAAAACCGTGCATAGTTAACACTCCACTTGTTGTTAAAGTTAATAAAGAAATACAAGTATACAATGGTCAAGGAGATGGAGAGACTAAATGAAAGGGATGGTGTTGAAATATACTTCTATTAAAGGCGTCGAAGTTCATTTTATTAATAATTTTAAGATAAGTATAATTAATTACATCTAAAACTTAAAAAACCCTGCCTTCGATCCAGGGCAAAATTTAAAAATTTTATAAGCTGAAATTTTAATGCCGTCCCCCCCCCCTAAGGCTCTCCTTACCCGTCGAAGAAAAAAGGCCTTATGGATCCGCTTAAGGCACCCCTGACAGGCCTGCTATATAAATAAGCCTGCCGGCGGTGTGCTTAGCTGAGCATCCCCCCCCCCCCTACTATATTAATAAGCCTGGGTTGCTTAGCTGCTGAGCTGTCTTGCTTAAAAGAAAATAAAAAAAAAATTAACAGAGCTACCCCCCCCCCCACTATATAAATAAGCCAGATCCTTCTTAAAAAAAAAAGCAAGGCTTCTGGCTGCCTGTTTTTGTTTTTATGACTTGCTGTATGGCTGAGCTAGAGCACAAATAAGGCCCTCATTAAAAAGGGGTTCGCAAAGATCTAGTCTTTAAAAGATAAAAATAATGAGAGTTATTTAGGACCGTTACGAGTCAGGTCGGTCTTGATCCGACATATTCTTTCTTGACAAGAAAGTTCCTTACCAATTAGGATACTAACCCTAATTTTTTTTTTTCTATCTTGTTATCACTATAAAACCTACCATAGCTAATAACAAAATAATTGATAGATATATCTTTTCGGTTAATGATAACTAATCTTTCTTTAAAGTTATCACTATACAACCTACCATAGCCAATAACAGAATAATTGAAGTAATTATCAATCATATACTATAACTAGTATACATAATGTTACCTATGCTTGTTATATGACTACTTTCTGATAAACAACCGTCTCATGATTTTCCTGTAACATAAAAAACATTATCTCTTTGAGAGCTAATTAAAGAAATTAAATGAATAATGCTAAAAAAATTATTAAAGATATCCTCTGCCTGCCTTGCTTTGTTAAAAGCAGGGAGTAAGGGCCCCCTTACCTCACCACCTATCTCTCCTGATTGTAAAAAGGAGCTCTCATGCTCAGCTGCTGCGCACCCCCCCCCTTCGAAGGCTGGGCTGCTACCTTGTGCAAGTCACCCTTCTTTAAAAAAAAATTGGGAGGGCTCCGAAGCAGCGAAACTGCCTAATTTATCCAGAAGAGAGATATAGTTATCTGGTATCATAGGATAAAAAGTATAAATAAAAGATATTATTATAAATATAGCTAAAGGAATACTTTTATTAGTATTACTTAATAACTCACTTATTCTAACGTTTATTAACATTAATATAAATAGAAATAGTATAGATACTGCACCAACATATACTAATAAGTATGAAATACCTATAAAATTTAATCCTAATAATATAAGATAACCAGCAATACTAATAAATAAAGTTATCAAAAATAAAACCGATGATATAGGATTTTGGCTAATTATAACAAATATACTAGATAAAACTGAAGATAAAGCTAAAAAGTCTAAACTATCTATTATGTAACCATTTAGATATGTTTCATTAATTTGATATAAAATTTTAAAAATAAAAAAGGTACCTCCCATTATTAAAATGTATTAATTGCTGTCTATTATAGTTGCGGAGCCATAAATTATTGAAGAAATAACAGCAAAAATTAAATATTGCAAGTATCGGTCTGGCAAGGGGGATCCCCCCACCTTAAAATAAAAGGAACTATAAAATATAGGAAAAAAGCTAAGCTCAGCTGCTCAGCTGCTCAGCTGCTACTATACGGTGGGGGGGGGGGTGCGTTGCAGCTCCTTCTATATAAATAAGAGCTTTTTTTCCCTGTTTGGCTCCTATATAAATAAGCCTAGAATTAAAAAAAAAATCAGCAGCTGAGCTCAGCTGATTTTTTTTTATATCCTCCGGGGTGCAGCGTTGCAGCGTAGCTGCGTTGCAGCTACCCCCCCCCCCTTCTGTATGTAATAAAAGCTGTGCTTTTTTTTTAGTTCGCTCAGCACAGCAAGAAAAAAAAATCAGCGCTTGCTGAGCCTTATTTATATAGTAGCTGCCACTAGCTTAAAAGTATAGCTCCCTTCTCTACGGGGTCCGTAGCCTCAGCTTATATAGTATGAATAAAAATTATTAGAACATAATTCCTAGTATAAAGATATATAGGAAGAAAAGGAATTGAACCTTTGACAGTTATATACTATTAAGTTTACAGCTTAACCCGTCATACCAACAAACGGAACCTTCCTATTAAATAATACTTTCTTTAAATATGAGCTTGCTTTGCTCAAATAAATAAATCTTATCATTAGAAAAAAGGATCAAATAAAAATTATGATGATCAAAAGATATCCCACGGGTGCGCACCCCCCCCAAAAAAAAATCCTGGCAAGGCTGCTGACCCTCCTTCGGATCCGGAGCATGCGGAGCATGCGAGCATGCGGAGAAAAAAAAAGCAACCCAGCGCTAAGGGCTTATTTATATAGCTGGTGGCCTCTCATGGTCAGCACCCCCCTGTTTTTGGATGAGCAACTCTTATATGGGGGGGGGTGCTTGCCTACGCACCCCCCCCTCTTAGGGCAAGTCTCCTCCTCCCTTTCCTTGCCTGCCTACGCACCCCCCCCACTTTTGCGTAGCCCTAAAAAAAATATTTGTTAACCATATTAAAGGTTAACCATGGTTTAATTGTTAAATGTTTAATAAATCCCGTGCAACTTCCACTACACGAACCATATTTCGACTTAACACTAATTAAAGTCACGCATACGAAGATTTTCCTTATAGATAACTAGAACTAATTATCTAGAATAAAAAATATAAAAAAAACCAAACTTATTGCACACACTTATTTCAGCGCCTGACGAGTAGTTAGTACCCAAATGAGATTAAATCCACCGTGACGTTCTTATTCACGATTACTAGTAATTCCTTATTCATATAGTCGAGTTTCAGACTACAATCCTTATTATATCCTACTTTAGATGATTAGCTCCAATTCGCATTATCGCATCATTTTGTATAGGAATATGTGGCACGTCTATTGCCCACAACATTTAGGCCATGATGACTTGTCTTGCCCCCTGTGATCATATCCGATTTAGATGGTGAACTGCTTTATTTCTTTTCATAATTAAAGCAAGGGTTTCCGTTAATTTAAAGGAGTTAACCGGCATCTCACGACATTAACTGAAGACAGCCGTGCAACGCTTGTAATATCCTGATAGATAATATTCAAGTTGTGGTAAGGTTTTTCGCGTACCTACGAATTAAATAGTTGAGATAGGTAGGTCCTCTCGGGCTTTCCCCCTCTAAGAACCGTACGTGCCACTTTCATGGCATACGGCTCAAGCAAGTACCTAGCTAGTTAATAGCCACAGCAGCCATCGCCACAAGCATATGATAATATGCCGATACTCACCGATATATTAAGTCTGCAACCTTTCAGTTTAAGTTTATATTAATTACCTATAAAAGCCAATTTATGATTATTTTACCCCTATATTGAAAGAGTATACGATGATAAGGGTTATATCAGCAAAAAAACCAAAATAAAAATTATACGCGCTTCCCTCCGGAGGGAACTAGTGAGAAAAACCAGTTCATTTAATGGACTGAATTAAGACTTATTAATCTAGGGCTCCCCCTCTCAAAAGCTTGCCTAAGAGAGGCTGCTATGGATAAGGTTGGTATGTCTAATATATTCATACTAGTCCCTCTCCTATCCCCTATCCCCCCCCCCCCTTTGCGTAGCACAGGGGGGGGGATTAGACGAAGAGGGGGGATGCTAAGGCGCACTGTTAATAGCTTGTAATTTGGTTAATCCTTGTTGTGTTAAATGTTCTTTATGTTTAATTATCCCCGCAGCTTGCTTAAACTTATTTAAGAGCTTAGTACCATATAAAGGATACTTATTAAAAAAGGGTACTAATTTATTATAAATATCATTAAAATCTGCCATTTTATAATCACAAGCTAAACCACCTTTTCGCATAGCAAAATAACCACTATTTTCAAAAAATTCTACCAAACTTTTTAATAATACCTCATCTCTAGAGTGTTAAAGTAAACACAAGTCTAACTGCCTTACCCAATTTAAGTTTATTATTATCAGAAATACCTAGATGGAAGTTACCCTCCGCCTCTATAAATCCCGCCAACCATTTAGCGTGGTCTGGGTTATTACGATCTAGCTCATCTTTTACTAAGATTATTTAAGCCGGAACGGTAAAAGGAAACAACTGTTTTAGTCTTGGTGACAAACCTCTATTTAAAGATGCTTTCAGGTTTACAACCGACTGAAGTTCATCTGGTGAAAGATTTCCACATCCTTTACTTATAATATGCACCGCGTTTTTAAATAATTAAAAGTCAGCTCTTTTTTGACTCATTAGCGGATACTTTGAAAAATGTGGTATAATTGCTTAAATTAGTTGTTTAGTAGAACTTACCTTATAACGCATCATGTTATCGCTGTGTTTGTATATATTTCCTACTCCGAAATAAGATTTAATCTCCTCTAGTAGGTGTAAATCTTTAATGTTTAATGCTAATTCGAAGCTTACTAAGATTCCGTACCCTGTCGTTTGTTTAGGGTCAGGATTAATAAACTTCAGCTACCTTCGTCATCGGTCAGACCAGAGATAAAAAAGGGATCTAATGCTCCCTCATTGCATCTATGTAATTGTCTTGACAATACTAAGCTACCTCCTTCATATTTAAATGTAAAATTTTCTTGATAATTTGTAACTGGTTTGTATAAATAAAAAAAAAGCCACCGAAAGGAGTCCACGATATAAGGTAATACTATCTATTTCCTAACCAAGTTTATTATATATCTAAAAAAACGGGTCTGGCTGCTTAAGGGATTTTTTTTCCTTAACTACGCTTCTGGATTTTACCCCATAACTTAGCCAGATAATGTCTGACTTACGGTAGAGTAAAGGCATTATGGTTTAGCCTATTATACAATTTGCTCCAAAGCAAGCGTGGGCTAGCGATAGTTTTTTTTTGTCCGAAGGCTCGTTTTCTTTAACTTTATATAAAAGTTACCAAAAACTACTACGGTAGAAAAAAAAGATTATTGCCGTCACTTTTTTTTATATTTATATATAAATAAAAAAAACCAGTACCTATCGTGTTTTTTTTTGTATAATTCCTACTCACCATCAGATGACCGACTGAACTTGTGATCCAATCACCCTTGTATTGATTAAATATTAACCAAAACTTTAATTATTTCATAGCGTATATCTTATAAAGAGATTCGATCCAGGGACTTCTACATCTAGAATACACTAAATCCATATATCTGCTACAGTAATGCCGGGGGGTGTTAGCCCAAGACGGCTTACCTAAGATCATGAATCTTCGGCATCTTCTATTAAAATTTAGCTGTCTAGAAGTGTAGCTCCGCTTAATATAAACTCTATCCATAATAAAGTTCCACTTCAATACTTTTGCTTTATTAGGCATTAGCTTTTTAATATCTCCTATACCCTCATCCAGATATGCTTTCTTTTGATCGAAAAACACCTCCTTAGTTTTATTTCATTCCCCTCCCCCCTTCCCCTCCCCCCTTCTAAGGAAGGGGAGGGGGAGGGGGGGGGGAACAGGTGAATGTATTTAGCGGCTCCTACATGAAAGGTTGGACGTTAAACACCCCACCTGAGCTTCGTAAGGTTGGATTAGGGCTTACCATGTTCAAATACTAACACATCCCTACTATTTATTTAAACTTATAAAAATAAATAGCCATAGAACTTAGGGTGACAACTTTACTCCGAAGGTATTTGTTTCGATTCTCTAAAGAGCTAGTACGTAAAACTCTCGACATACCTTATATTGTTGTAGTGTCACGAAGCGTCGCAGTCGTCTTGACTTTAGCTACCCATATTCTATACACACTAGCTCCTGGAAATATATAAATATTTACATTACCATTTAAGGTAGGCTACATTGTCCTTGCAGTTGCGCACTGATTATTACTAATTCAGCACGTGCAAGTAGTGTTTAACCGAGAACTGGTTAAGAGGATTCGAACCTCATTATTAGTATTCACTTCATGTCTTTGCACATACTTCACTACTGGTTTCAGTAAACGGTCTAATGATTCAATTTTTGAGTATCCCCATAGGGTTTTAAAGAGTTACTATCACTGTGTAAATGACGATACACCGTGCACGGTTTTGGTTTTGTATCCATCCTTCCTCTTTACGATCTTGCACTCGTCTCAAAATCCGACTGTACATTTGGACAGGCATATTCAGCCTAACCCTAGTGATCCAGTCCGTCGCGACATTTACAACTGCCGACGGTCTTTAGTTATAATGGTTCATCCATTAAAAATCTTACTTACGTATATTTTAGGATACTATTGACCGTTTTCACCTAATTTTTTCTACAAGTATGGAAACTATTCGATTGTAACCTTCTCTTAGCTCCCTCTTTTCTTTTCCCATATTATTGAAACACTCCTATTCTTTTAATTTTATAACCCTTAATTTCCACCCACTCTTTTAGTTCTTTCAATTAAGGTTTTGAAAGTTCTATAACCTACATTCACCGTTGAGGCTACTTGCTTTAAAGTTTCTAACAGTATAGTATCTCCATCAGGCTTTTTAATTTCATATACACACCCTGACAATAAGATCTCTATAGAATTATCTAAGTGTCTAACACGTCCATCCTCAAGATACTCTATGTAAGGAACAGCGTTAACTATCTTATGTCTTTCTTCTAATGTTATATATTCTATTTTTTAAAGGTGGATAGTCTAAAATTATTCATATTGTAAGATAGTTTGAGAATTAAAGATCTAATCTCTTCACTACGATGTGAACCTTTATAGACTGCTCTACAAAAATCTGTGAAATCTAAAAAATCTAAGCCTTTTTTTTTGTTCTAAATTTCATATCTTTAAGATAAGGTATAAGATAATTGTTCAATACTATAATATTTTTAATTACTAATAATATACTCGCCTTAGCTTTATTTCTAGTTTCTACAAACAGGTTTTCTCCTTCACACAAGCCTCTAACCCCTTGCATCTATACTATTCAACGCTATAGCTTTGCAATGTTATAATTTGGAGTACTTATTTATCAAACAAAGGTCATTGTTCTGCAGTTGCTGAGATAGACAGTGTAGGCTCAATGTCCGTTCTAGAAACAAAGAAAGACCCATCTCCTTCAATATAACCTAGCAATCAACCTTTATTACAATCTGGTGATCCAAAGGCAAAACACTATTAGTTCTTTTAGTGTTCATTGAATTTTTTAAGTCTAATATCTGATTTGTAAAAGTTTTTTTATCTTGGTTATAAAAAAGTCTCTTATCTCTTCCTTGGTATAGGCTCTCTTAAAGATAATCAAGGTGTTTAGTCGAATTAAGGTTGTATTCATAAAAAAGTATATAAGTTCCTTGTTGGTTACTGAAAAGATGAATTTATCCTTATATTGTCTAACTCTTATCCCTAGATAATTTTTTATATCTTCTAAACCATTTAAATCATCTTTGTGCAATTAAATACTAAAAATAAAAGTGCTTTTTTTTTATAAAATTTTTATAGTTTACTACAGGATTAATTGAGAAACTTGATTCTGCATCACATAACCCTATAAATCATTGTTTATTAAAATCTGTAGATTCTTCTTTCATCTTAACCCTTTCCCCACCTACGCTTGTCGAGTAATTTGGATTTCCCCCTAATCCCTCCCAAATGGCTGGACTAATTTACCGCTTAACACATACTCGGATAGATGGAGAGTATAAACAGTCTTTCAATAATATTGGTCTGGAATTAACCTTGCAGAGAGGGATTCGAACCCACGCTGCTATTTTCATACACAAATTTTCAGTTCCTGCGTTGCCACATTACTCTTGAGGTGGAATGCTTACATTTTAATTTATAGACTAAATAAAAATCTAACCTATAGCATTCATAATTTTCTGCTTGGACTACCAGGGTATCTAGTTGAGATAGGTAGGTCCTCTCGGACTTTCCCCCTCTTAGAACCGTACGTGCCACTTTCATGGCATACGGCTCAAACGTTATATGCGTCTTAATCATTCAACATATTGTGTATACTTGTTTCCTTGTAAGGGTATATTACTCTTGTCATCTAAAAACGAAACCAACCTTTGTATATCCTTTTTACTTGATATACTTAACTGATAAGTTGTTTTTCTTTCCTTTCCTATATCCCTAAGTCTTGGAGATCTTTCCAACACATTAGGACCTAACTCTAATCTTCGTTTAATTATTACTAGAGCTTGCCTATCTGTGTGCTCAATAAAAAAATTACATTTAGTTTTATTAATATAGAAACAACCTTCACCATTAATAAATCCTATTATTCAGTTATCTATATCGGCTCCGCATCCGGAGGAAGCTCTCAACAGTCTTTCGACTCTATACTTTAACTCACTATCTCTAGATATAGATAATAAACGTTCAGTCTTAAAATAATTATATTGTTCTAATGTTTTAAACTCCTTAACATTATTTACCAGTCCGTCTTTTAATAAAAGATATCTAATTAACTGATTTTAGTTAACTAAAGGAAATACATCAAATACATTGTGAATTAAACTTAATAAGCCTGCCTTATCGTTAACAGCTAAACGTGAGTCAAGTTTATTCACATATTCGTAAATAGTTCCTACATTATTTAACTTGTACTTAATATTTTTTATAATTTATATATCTCTTTTGTGTAAAGACAAATGATAAGCATAACCTACATTATATTTACTTATCTCTCCCGACTTTAAAACTCTTTTTTGAGGGTATACTTGAAAATTTCCTTCATCGTTAAACAAACCACTTGAGCCATTTTTGATTAATTTTATTAGTTATATTTTTATCTTCGATGTCCTCAATAAAAATAGCTATTAATAAATACAAGGTAAATATACACAAATTTATTACACACATAACATCTTTACGCAAGTGGGCTCCCTTTCGGTTTCTTTTTTTTTTACACCTCCTCTTATCTGTGGTGCTAGGGGTGGCGTGAGGCCAAAAAAAAAGTGGTAAATATATTACCTATCCATTCCATTACAGAATGGCCTTCGCTTTTTACGTTATCCTTTTACCTCTAATCGATAATTTACTTTACAGTAAATCCTGCTAAGGACCCCCCCCCTACACACACCCAGATAATTTATATAAAATAAATAAATATTTTTTATATTAAAAAAATATAAATAATATAGGAGGGGGGTGTCCTTTACGCTGACCATAGGCATTACCCTGTTCCCTAATAAAAACACTCTTCCTTAGGTTTCAACTTTACTCTGTTAATTATATGTTCATCTTCGCTTAACCCAGGACTCGTTAAGTGGCTAATTTATTATATTTTATAATATAACCTAGTTCAAGGGACTTGTTATAGGTGGGACCAATAGTTCCTGCCCCTCTGTAACAAGTTTACTATCCTAGACAGAGTTTTAATTACGTTGATTCAATTTCTCTAACCATAGAAGAAAGCCAATACTATAAATCTAAAAGATAAATCTAACAAACAAAACCGAAAATAGATATATAATACTTTTCTCTAGAGCTTTATACAAAACAGTTGCCCGTAATGCATATCTAGATAGACTAATGTAAGATGAAATACAATTGATAATCAATTTAGCACGCAAGCCCCTCCCCCCTTCTTTTCGAGCCATCGGCTTGAAAAGACTGGCAGGTAACCCCCCCTTTTTTAGTTGTGCCGCTAGTTTAAATAGTTATCAAGTTTTTATTAGAGCTTTTCAGGTCGCACATCCTGTTCGCTACCCGAGCCTTCGTCCCTCAACGTCAGTTATTACATAAAAGGTTGCTTTCGCCTTTACCAGTCCTTATGGTATGAACAAATTTCAACTCTCGCACTCCATAAATACTCACCTCCTTATATATAACTCTAGTATAATCGTATCTTATAAAAGACGATTTTTACCGTCTAGGTACCCTTTAACATGGCAATATACAATCAGGCTAAAATTGTATATCTAACAGATTTATCCTAGTACCCTCCGAGGGGGGGGTGCGTAGCTGCGTAGCAGCTGCCTCCCCCCCCGGAAGAATAAAAAGAAAAATTCTTATTCAATTCCCCTTATAGATTATCTACCTCTATTCATACCCTCTTTAATTTTTTGTATTTTGGCAACACCTTGTATCGTTAAATGTTCTTTTTTTTTCATTAAACCAGCTACAATACTAAAATCATAAAAATCCTTAGCTTTTTCACCAAGGATAGGGTATTTAAAAAAAAAAGCTAAAACTTTATCAGTTACAACAGAAAATTTAAAAACTTGGAATTCATATACATCTCTTTTAATTTACCACAATCTAAATAGTTTATCAAACATTTCATCAATAACTCATCACGTATATGTTGAGTTATAATAAAAGCTAAATAAACTTTGTATCCTGTAGAAGAAAGAGCAGATTTTGCTATCCCTACCATAAAACAACATTCTGCTGAAGCAAATCCTGATAACCAATAGTCATTAGGAATACTCACTAAAAAATCCGTACACCTATAAGCAGGTATAATGTCAGGAAATTCTGCTTTCAATTGTTTAGATAAACCTAAATTTAAAGACGCTTTAAGAGATACTATTTTTAAAATACCTTGATTATTTAAATGCTCCTGTCTTCTTATTAACTCATTCTTTAAAAAGCTCATAATCTGCCCTTTTTTTAGTTATTAAGGGGTACTTGTAAAAATGTTTTATAATAACTGCTAATTCATAAAAAGTTTGGATTCTATATTGAATAAGATTTTTTCCAGAGTCATGTATTTTACCTACACCTAGATAATATTTAATGCTTTCTAATAATGCCCTGTCTTTCACATGAAGGTTTATTTGAAAAAAGAGTTGTACTCTTCTATCAACAGCTCTATTAACTTTAAATTATAAAACAACCTTCACCATCTATAAATCCCGTTAAAAACCAAGGATTAAGACAAGTTTTGGGCTCTATACCGCTAGATGTAGAATAAAATCTGATCTCTTTTTTATGTAATACCTTAGAAAGGATTCTGATCTGATAACTTCTCTCGAAACCCATTAGAGTACACCTTAAATGCATTAATTTTTTTTAGGTTCAATGCATCAACTACCGTCTACTCGTTGCTCTTTTACAAACACGCTGCTTATTCTCGTAAACACGTTTGACTTAGATCCGCGATAGCCCATTTCAGTTTCCATCATTCATTGACTTATTACTATACCTGAAGAATTACTTCAGCCACACATATAGAAGGATTTTCATATACCGCTTAGTACAAATGATTTTAGGGGCGTCCCCGGAGTTTGGTAGTTTTAGGCACACTTGTGATTTCCTACATCACTTAGCACCTGGTAAAGATGAATAACACTTGTCTTTTACGTCTTACCGCGACTGCTGGCACGTATTTTGGTCAAGACTTGTAGATAGGCCTATGTCATAATCAATTCTAATTCCTATATTAGAGAAATCTTTACACTTTACATAAAGATATTAGGCCTACCTAGTATTTTATTCGAGTAAATCGATATATCAAAGTAAAGTTTAAAAAAAATATTAGTCTTAGTAGGCAACGACTATATTAAATTCTTGTAAACACCCAGAAAAGTTTTAATAACCAAGAGCTAAGAAAAAAACGCTTATTGCCTTACGCTTAGCAAAAGATATTTTTTCTAAAACAGATCTAGGTAAAAACCTAAATCTTTAGCTCATGGTAAAACAAACCATGTACCCCTGGTTAGCTGGAGCCTTATTAGGAACAGCTAATTAGAAGGCTGATTTGCACCTCTAGTCTTGTAGAGTCATTTCTCTCTACCTCATAAATGGTTTATACACAACCATTTCTAGTGATATTAGCTTAGTAAAAAGCTATACATACTCCCAAGTTGCTGGTTCAGCCGTTAGGCTATTGACCAATATTCCCCACTGCTGTACTATACGTATTGGGGTTTTTTCAGACCCAATGTGATCGATAAACCTCTCAGTTACGATTACGGAATTATAAGCTAGTAAAACCATTACTTTAACTACTACCTATCCGAAATATTAATTGTCCTCTTAAAGCGGAAAAAAATAAAACAGCCCCCCCCCCCTCGGCCTTATTGACCGAGGGGGTAAAAAGAAGCTCTTTGCCTCCACCCCCCCTCTGCTGTGTAATATTCGTTATTTCCTTTAAAGTACTGGCCGGCGGTAAAATTATTTTATTTTTTCAACCATCCTTGAGAAAGAAACCTTAGGCTGCCCTTGCCTCCTATTGATAGGGCACACACCGAAGGTTTCCGCTAAGGAAAACATCTAGTTATATATTATAAGATCACCCTCTTCCAGATATAAATATAAGGCATTTATTAACCTCACTTTAAGGTAGCCAAAATATCCTTTACTCACCTGTACACCACTTCTAATAAAAAAATCCTCTCAAAAGATATATAAAATATATTAGTGTAAATTATATAAAAGATATAATATTCTTTTGTTAATATTTAAATTAGACGTTAGATTAGCATGTGTCAAGCACTTGAGATAGCGTTCATTCAGAGCCATCATCAAACTCAATTAGTTGTTGTATATCCTGAAAATTTAAAAGAACAGTGTTATACAACACTACTAATTAATATTAACATTATTAATGTTTTTTTTTTCTAGGGTCCTATTTTTAAAAAAAATTTTTATAAAAAAAAAAAATTTTTTATAGGGGGGGTGCGTAGCTGCTGAGCTGCTGAGCTGCTGAGCTGCTGAGCTGCTGAGCTGCTGAGTTGCGTAGCTGCGTAGCTGCTGAGCTGCTTTTTTTTCCCTGTTTGGCCTCCGCAGGATCCGAAGGCTGATTTTTTTCCCTGTTTGGACTCCGCATGCTCCGCATGCTCCTATATAAATAAGCCGTAGGAATTAAAAAAAAAAAGCAGCTGACCCGGATAGCAGCTCAGCACCCCCGGAGGATATAAAAAAAAAAAATCAGCTGAGCTGACCTGAGCTGAGCTACGCACCCCGCATAGTAGCTGCGTAGCCCCCCCCCCCGTAGGATAAAAACAAAATTAGCTGAGCTACGCACCCCGAGCTGCTCTGCTATCTGGCTGAGCGCTCCCCCCCCCCCTGAGAGGTAGGGAAAAAGAGATGCTTCGCGCCTATATAAATAAGAGGCGGATGCGTCCTCTACGGATGCGAGCCCATAAATAAGGGGGAATGCGTCCTCCTACGGATGCGAGCCCATAAATAAGGGGTATGCGTCCTCCTCCTACGGATGCGAGCCCATAAATAAGGGATGCTCCTTCGGCCAGCCAAAAAACTTTTTATACTAATTTTTAGGATATAATTAAGCCGTGTTCTGTGATAATTATTATTCTATATTAAGGGCTAACAATAAGATTGTATTTTCATTATTTATTTTATACTGTATATAATCCAAAAAGACATATATACATTTAGCAATAGTAGTATACTATAAAAAAATTTTAGTTATTTTCTGTTTAATACTAAAGTTTTTACTTAACACTCTTTCAACGAAGCTAGGTGTTTATGATTAATTAGCTACGGACTTTCCTATACTATGTATAAAGATAGTATTTATATTATTTATATCAACTAAGCAATAGTTATAACTATTATAGTAAATACAATATTAGTTATGTTTTTACAATTAAAGATGTGATTTTGTTTTTCCTCTCATAAGGAAGCAGCCTAAGGCTACGGATAAAACATTACCCCCCCTTATTAAAAAAAAAGAGGGGGGAGCGGGGTGCGCGAGCGCACCCTTCGGCTCCGAAGGGTGGTGAGCTGCTAAAAGAGCAAGGCCTCCGCCCAACGAAGAGCATTATAAGGGAAAAAGAAAATTTAGCAGCTAGCACTATCTTGAAAAATTCTGTAAGTAAATTAAATAATTAGAGTTATTTTTATATAAACTAAACATTTGTCTACTATCAATTTTTAGTGCATTTTTTCCTAATTCAAAGCTAAATCCTAAAGTTAAAGCTAAAAAAAATATTAACATAATAACCAAACCATATATATTATTTACATATGCACTTACAACATAAGGATAAACTAATAGAATTTCTAAATCAAATAATAAAAACAAAAGTGCAAAAATAAAAAATGAAATACTAAATTGTGTTCTGTTTTGACCTAAAAAAGAGTGAAAACCACATTCAAAGCAGCTATCTTTTTCTTGACTAGGCTGATGTCTTGCGAATAAAAAATTAACCATTAATAAAATAATAGCAACTAAAGGTATAAAAACCAAAAAAAAAGTAGTGCTTGTCATAATAAAAAATTTATAAATATAATATGTTTACCATATATAACAAATTAATGTAAATCTAAAGCATCCTTTATATAGCTACTTGTTAAAACCACAAAAACTTGAGCTTGTATAAAGGCAATAGCTAATTCTAAACCCGAAAATGCAATTATAAAACATAATGGAACCAAGCCCAAAAAGAAATATATAAACCCTGATGTCATAATATTATAAGTAAAACCCGCTAAAATATTTAATAGCATGTGACCTGATAATCGCACACAATTTCATCCTTTTATTTTCTAAACACCTAAATTTAGCAGACCCGGGCATATTTATATAGCAGAGCTGCTCTGCTATCTGGCTGAGCGCTGGTTCGCACCCCCCTCGAAGGGGGGGGGGTGCTGTCTGGGTGAGCCCCCCCCCTAATTAAGGTGGAAAATTTATTATGTAATAATATTAAGCTAATCATAATAAATATAGACCTTTAAAAGGTTTAGTTTCTGCGTAGCCCCCCCCCCCTGGTCTCTCTGAGACCGAAGGGTATTTTATTTTATAAAGATATACTAGTACCAGGGCTGGAACTGGTCCCTCGGGAACATTGTTTTTTTTTCAAAAAACTAGGCTGACGGTAACCTAACGCTCTGGCTGCTACACCTCTAGAGGGGTATAATGTAACCTCTTTAGTTTTAACATAAATAACCTCGATTTTTTTGTTTTGCAGGGCTACGCCTTATATAGGAAGACCCCCCTCCTCTTATTTATATAGGGTAAGCTCCCCGTTATTAATATAGCAGAGCTGCCTTGCTGAGAGCGTGCTTATAAATAAATAAGAGCTGCGCGTTATTTATATAGCAGGGACAGATGTTTTTTTTTACTTATACTGAAGGAGCATAAGATGAATTAATATCTTCACCTCCTTCGTCATTAATTAAAAGTATATTTACCTAAAACAGGTTTATCTTGATTAAAATTAATATAATGTTCAATATATCTTTTATCAATACCTAAATGACGGCCTCATGCTTTAATGGCATGATATATAGTAGAAGTACGAGTTTCCACATTAGTTACCTCAACTTTAATACCGCTAGGTTGAGCTGCGTACAGTTTAGCTAAAACCTCATAAGATTCCATTCTTTTGTATCCACCCTCACGCATATTCTCTATGGTGCGTGCTTCTTAATGTTTTCATACTGCTCCTCTATCTGGACTACAGGAGTTTTTAAGATATTATCTTCTGGAGAGTCTTCATAAAAAAAGTGTTTTTCTCTTCCTCAAGGCAGAGAGGACCCCTCTGCCAGAAGGCTAGCTGCCATAGGGGAAGAGATAAGGCTGTTAACGTAAGAGAAATATAAGATAGTAAGACTAAAGCTTTGGTAACCGTGTTTTAATAATGATGAATAAATAGGTATACTTATTAAGTATTCTATTAACATTATAATACTCCAAGAATATACGCCTTAGGTTTGCCGAACTAAACTCCCTACATATTTTTTCCGTTTAATTTACGCCCGACGCCTCCTTTTATAGGGCGTAAATACCTGCTTTACCCTTAATATAGTTAAAGATATATAGTATATCTGCATTTGAAAATACTACTAAACCTGGTTGGTCTTGAGATGAATCATCAGCCTTTGAAAATTACCTCCTAACCGTTATCTGTTACAGGCTTACGGCTAATTCCGCTAGAGATATAAATTTATATTTAGATGGAAAACATAAGCTACGCGATCTTGCCTTGTAATAGTAAAATCTATTATAATTTTCATACTTTATAACCGGCTTAGTAAATAGTAAAAACCGTATACTTAAGGAATAATGCTTAGGCTGAGCCTAGACTTTATCTTTAAAGGTGTATTAAAGATCAATTAGTCCAGCTCTTATTTATGCCCTTCCTCCGCCCATAAATAAAAGCTGGAGCAGCTCTTATTAGAAGGAGCAAGGCAGCTCTTATTAATATGGGGGGGTGCTCCTTCTATATAAATAAGAGCTGCTTTTTTTTTTAATCCTACGGCTTATTTATATAGGAGGATCCGGAGCCCCCCCCCCCCAAACAGGCAAAAAATAAGCTGCGTTGCAGCTTAGCTCAGCACGCTTTTTTTTAATAGGAGGAGCTCTTATTTATATAGAAGCCCCCCCTTTTTTCAATCAGCCTTCGCAGGGGACTTACCCTAAGGGGGGGTATAAGGCTGATCCCCCCCTTTTTTCAATCAGGGGCTAGAAGCGCACATTAATAATGTGATAAAATATAATTAATCACATAGCTAACGAGGCAGGCAGAAACAAGAAAGCAGCCGGCTATGCGCAAGCTACATTAGAAAATATTATAAGGATAGGCTATTGTGATATCTTTAATCTCAGATTACTTAATTTATTCTGAGAACCGGCTTTCCCGCCGACTAGAGTACACCTTACAGTACGGCTAGGCCTAAATACTGAAGAACCATCTACTCGTTGCTCTTTTACAACTATCCCCTTCTAAGGAGGGATCCTCCTTTTTAACCTGGGGATCCCGGAGGGATAGGTATATAACCTATAATTGACTTAGATCCGCGATCACCCATTCCTATTACTATAATCTTTAATGATCTTACTATACCCTCAGTAAGGCCGGATAAGTAGTTTCCATCTTATCTTTAGTTATTAAAGCTTTAGGGCTTCCCCGGAGTTTGGCTCTTAAACACATTAAGTGAATTACCTATTTTCACTTTTATATGTTGGCTGCCAGTCTTAAACCTAATGAAATATTCCTTGCTAAATAACTAATGAATTCTATTAGGACCAACAAAGGCAATAAAGCTAGTGGACAACCTGCTGGAACTAATAAAGAAAAGAATTCTAAACCGTGTTTTTGAAATCCTACTATAGTTGCACCTAGCACTATGCTAAAGCTAAGAGAAAATGTAAAAATAAAATGACTTGTTGAAGCAAAACTATATGGACTATTTAACAAGCCATGTAGATGTAGGCAGGCTTATCAAATTGGACTCTATCTTAGTTACTTTTTGAGCGCGCAAGCTCCGAATAATAAAGTAACTTTTCACGTGTAGTCTCTGAGGATCCTACTCATAACATTACTGGTTATTTTTGTCTCCTGCGGGTTGTTCATTGTTTCATACTTTAATATTTTCACCCTTTATTTTTACCCCTGCAAACATAAACCCTGGACTACCCTACTTCGTACGCAAAGCAAAGGGGGTCAGAGGGCACTTGGCTAGCCTGCGTGCCTTGCCTGCTAGGGCTTATTGGTAAAGTAAAGGCCTTAGAAGTTTCCAGCATATAGTGAAATTTTACGTATTATTAATTATTATGTTTATCTATAACTTTTACGACCAAGCTATAAATTATGCAGTCATAAAAGTACTACTACATCTACTACAACAACTACTACTACTATTTGAAGGAGATATATGTAAATATTATACTCCAATATTAAAAAAAATATTAAAAATGTATTCTTTTACTATTCATATTACATTTAATTGTTTGGATTTTTTCGACACCCTCCTTGGTTAAATGATCTTTAGATCGTATTAATTCAGCCACCTTTAAAAAATAATCTTCTTGTTTAGTACCTATTAAAGGATATTGGTTGAAGAAAGGTATAATTTTATTAAATATATCGGAGAATTTTCCCCGGAGGGAATAAAAGTCGCATCATTACGACTTAAAAAGCATCGTCCACAGCCTAAGTAATATATTAAACCGTTAAGTAAGACTAAATCTCCAGCTCGCACCCCCCCCACCTGGGGAGCCTTTAGGGGGTCCCCCCCTGTGTTTAGTTACTGTAAACCTTAAAGATATATCATATCTTGTCTTGCTTTTACCTTATAGGACAACCAGCAAAAAACATCCTTCACCTTCAGCAAACCCTACAAATAAATTTGTATCCTGTATTTCTGTAAATTTTACTTTACTAATGGTATTATGTTAGGGGGGGGGGGGAAATGACTCTTGAAATATATCGGATAATCCTAAATTTAAACTACCTTTTATACCAACTAATTTAAGTAACCCTTCCATAGTAAGATGTAATTTATTTTCAATTAAATGAACAGATTGTTTAAATAAAAGGTAATCTAATTTTTTAGTTAATAAAGGATATTCCCTCCTCTTTTTTTTCGCTGCTCAGCTGCTCAACTGCTGATTTATAATTATTAAGTTTTATAAAGAACTAACAGTATAAACTGAGGCATTATCACTATGTTTGTATATATTACCTACACCCCTGGTTATTTTTAATGCCTCTAAAATATTTCTGTCCTTATTATGCACAGTAATTTAAGCAGATAGGCTTAACTTGTCATTTATTTCTTATAAAAGCAGAATAAGCTGTAGCAGGTGCATCCCTCCCCCCCCCCCCAGTTAATTTATCCCTAGATCCCTCTAGAGGGACCTTGTCCCTTGGAGAGCGGATCAAGTTCCGCCACCTGATCCCCCCCCCCCCTCAGGGGGGGGGGGATAAGGGACTAGATTTAATCCTGTTTCCTACCCGTAATACTATCTTTTAAAATCATAAGGCTATTTAACCCTGATTCAGAAAGATGCTCTTTATTTTGTACAATTGTTGCTGCTTTACATCAATCAGTAAAATATAACAATTTGCTTCCATAAAGAGTACCTCCAGATTTTTTTTTATGGTATGAATATATTATTAATGTCTTTACTACTAGATATATAGAATACAGTAGTGTTACGAGATCTAGTTATTAAACCTACCTTTAATCTACTAAGCTTCTTATTAAAGCCTCATCGCGATTATATTGAGATATAGCAAATCTTAATTGTACTTTATTTTGTTTAGAAATACCTATATGAAAGCATCCCTCTGCTTCTATAAACCCAATTACTCAATTAGGGTTTTTTATTTCTAGGTTTTCTAATTCAGGTCTTAAAACGGTAGTTATACCTGGAAAGGGTAACTTAAAATAATCGGATAAACCTTTATTCAAAGAAGATTTTATTGCTACAATTTTGTTTAATTTTTCTTTTGTTGGCCTTTTTATTTTTACAATAAAAAGGAACTAGAGAAGAGCGTCGTTCTGTACTATAACATAATTCAACTGCAGATTTTAAAAGCAAATAATCTGCACGTTTTTTAGTTAATAAAGGATATTTATCAAAATGATTAATAATAACCCTTAACTCTTTTAAGGATAAGACCTGATACTGATGAATAGTCTTTGTAGCTTTACAAATACTACCTACTCCACCAAAGTAATCTTTAATTTTCTCTAGCAATATTAAATCTTAACTATGATTTGCTATTACAAAAGAAATTTGAACCTCGTAACCTGTGCTCATCTTACTACGTTTAATTATGCTAATCCTAAAACTTGACTCACCATCTGCATACCCCTGTGACATAATAAGGGTTTAATTAGGGTATTATAGAACTAGTTCCTGAGGGCCTGGAACTGGTCCCGAGGGAACAAGTCCCCCCCCGGACTAGTTCCTGAGGGGGGGGGGAGGAACTGGTCCCGAGGTAACATTGTTTTTTTTTCAAAAAAGCTAGAATGCTCCTGTAACAGCGTTTTACTGTAATCTACTCCTCTACTATCTTTATAAATAGATGTAAAACATCCCTCTGCATATACAAACCCTGTAATACAATAAGGGTTAAGATAATAAGAATGACTTAAGGGTATAATTAGGAGATTATGAAGAAGTAGAATATTGTTTACGGTTTTCCTCGTAGCCTGCTGAGTAATAGCCACAAGGACAGTATTGATATTTATTATAGTATTTGGTAGTATTAAAGAAAAAAAAGAAATTATAAATACGTAGGCTCCTTATAACCAGTACTTTTTATTAACAGTTTTTAAAAATTTTTTTTATAAAGAAGTTTTATTTAACCTCATCGAACTGACGCTTATCTTATAGAAAAGAGCTGACGCTCATAAGTAAGTAATTAACTTTATTTTGGAGAAATGGAAGGTTTTTTCTACGATTGGTCATGTTACTTTTAATAGTATAAACCAATTCTAACCCTTCTTTAGTAAGATAAGCCTGAGATTTTAATAAATCGGCTACTTTCACTAAATCTAGGAAATCTGGCTGTTTAGAACCTAACAAAGGATATTTTTGAAATAAAGGGATAATAGTACTAAATATCTCCTTTTTATTAGTAACTATGAAAGATACTTCCTTTCGAGTAGCCGTCAGCTAATACCTACCGCATTCTAAATATTCCACCATATTCTCCATTAATACTTTGTCACGTACATGTTGAGTAATAGTGAACCTTAAAGATACTCATGTTTTATATTTATGTTTTTGGCTACAAATCAGGAAAGACCCCCTCTCCCTCTACAAATCCTATTAGTCATTGCTTATCCTTTATTGTAGCAGGTAAAACCGAAGGTCTTATTACAGGAGTAAGATATTTCCATTCTTCCTAATATTTTTCGGATAAGCCCCCTATTAAGAGAAGCCTTCTGGTTAATTATTTTTAAAAGACCTGAAATAGATAAATGCTCTCCTCGATTCATCAATTCAATAATCTGCTTAAATAAAGTATAGTCTGCTTGTTTTTTAGTTAGTAGAGGAAAAGTATCTAAGTCGTTTATAAGCACACCTAAATTATTTAAACCACAAATTTGAGAATAATCGGAATACTCACCATGTTTATAGATACTTCCCCCCTAATGACCTTTGAATTCGCTCTAATAGAGCCCTATCCTTAGTATGTAAAGATATTTGAAATGAAGGAATAACTTGTAAACCTGTTGCCATTTAACGGTTTCTATTCACAACTACGTTAAAACACCCTTCTGCGTCTATAAATCCTATTAGATAATAAGGATTAATATTTGTGCGAATGAGCGAAGAGCTATCTTGGTTATTACTTACCTCGTGTTGCTCCCCCCTTTGCTGCTACCTTCTCTTGTAAATGTAGTGTACAGCAAGGGAAAGAAGAGTTAGAAGAATATCAGTTAACCCTATTTTTACTTAGAGCCCCCCCCCCTTCGATTTATCATAACTAAAGCAGCTAAAGTCAGCTCTGTTTAAACGTCCCTTGTTTATTAAATAAAAAAATTATTATTTTTATTGTTAATAATAGTCTGGTAGTTGGAATAAACGAACCAATCCAACTAAATTATTTACTAATATAAATATAAATAAAGTATATACAAATGGGAAATATATTTGCCCATTTTTAGAATTTATTTGATTTATAACTATACTATGTATAGTTGCATATAATGTTTCCTGGCTTATAGATCAATTATTACTTATTACTTTATTGTAATTTTGAGCTAAAACGTTAACTATTAAAACTAAAAAAGCAGATATTGTTAAATATAAACCTATGTTTGTTAATGATAAATGTATATTTCCAAACAAGGGTGCATCCAAACTTATAAAATTCCTTATTTCAAATTGGTCTAATGGACTAGTAATAGTAATAAAAAAGGAATTTATAGACATAACTCCTAAGATTACACTTAATTCCTGTAATTAATATTGGGTTTTTTAGTTATTATCATTAGTAATATTATTACTAAATAATAAGATTAATTCATAATAAACTCATAGGTAATATCCTAATTATTAGAATTAAAGACAAAGACGATCCTCTTGTCTGGGGGGGGGTTGCTCCCTTCTTTTAAATCCTTAATATATTAAGGATTTTTTTAATATGTTATATCTCGCAAGCCACCCCCCCTTTTTTTCTCCACCTGGCCTCCCTATTTTTTAGCTCTGCACCTAAAAAAAGAAGGTGCAGAGCTGCTGAGCTGCCTCCTATTTTTTTTTCCGCCCTTAGGAGGCTTCCTATTTAAACAGGTAGGAGGTGCTGAGCTCCTCCTACGGATGCGTAGCCCATATAAATAAGAGCTGCTCCTGCTACGGATGCGGAGCCCATATAAATAAGAGCTGTTTCTACTAAATAATTAAGAGCTGCGCGTTATTTATATAGCATAGCTGCTGTGCTTTTTTTTTAGTTAGCTGCGCAACGCACACCCTATATAAATAAGAGCGCCTGGGCAAAAAATAAGAGCAAGGCTGCTCAGCTATCTGGCTGATCGCACCCCCTATAAAAAAAAAAAGAGGATCCTCAGCCTATTAAAAAAAAGAGGACCGCTGTTTGAAAAGAGGTTTTCTGCGGCTTACCCCCCCCCCCTTGTCCTAACCCTGTTAACTAAGAAAAAAAAAAGCACACCTTATTTATATAGCACGCTACTATACGGGCCAGCTAACTGCTACGCTGCTCTGCTGCTACTATCCGGGGGTGCGTAGCTGCGTTGCTCAGCTGATTTTTTTTAGTTTCCAAGAGTAAACCCCTTGTCTTAGAAAACAAGGGTTTCCTTAGAAAACCTCCTAGGACCGATATATCTCCCTTACTTGCATACCTAAGGCAAAACTACAACTTACTTATGAAAAGACGAGATATAAATAAAATTACAAACCTTGGTAAAATATACTTAGATAAAACAAAAATCATAACAGGTAATAAAACAAAAGCAAAGGTAACTTGGTTAATAAAGTAAAAAGGAACTAATTGTGGCATTTTTTTTTTTTTAGTTTTTTAAAATAAAGAGAAGCACTGATACCATATAAGGTATAAATAATCGAGGTGTATATGACAACTTAAACATTAGATAGAGTAGATAGCTCAAAAGACAACACCAAGGCTCTAAACTTGTTTTTCTTGTTTTTTTTTTCTTGCTACTATCCGGGGGGTGCGTAGCTGCGTTGCTCAGCTGATTTTTTCCCTGTTTGGGGCTCCGCATGCTTTTAGTATATAGCATCCGTAGGATTAAAAAAAAAAGCAGCTACGCTGCTACGCAGCCCCCCCCCCCCCCGAAGGGTGGGGGGGGGGATACGTAGGCAAAAAAAAAAGCTCAGCATCCTCACCCGATTTTTACAAAAGAGGACCCTCACCCTATTTTTACAAAAGAGGACCAATATTTTTCTTTGCGCAGCACATGGAGGATATATCCTGCGTCTACTTGTGCTTGTGCTCCCACAAAGCTATGCAAAGCATAGCAAAACCTCAGCTTCTATATAAATAAGCCCGGATAGGACCAAGTACCCCCCCCCACCACGCCTCCGGGTCCCTTTATCTGGGTGAGAACGCTACAAGTTCCGCCTCCTGATCCCCCCCCCTCGGGGGGGGGGGGATAAGGGACTAGGTACGGTACTAATGACCTGCTGTTTTCGTGTTGAAGAATGAATCATTCTCTTTTGCCCTATGAAAGCTAAAGGCAGGACTCTATACTATAGAGCTGGTTGGAAGGGGAAGATAACTAATGTATTCTACCCCCTGCGTAGCTAGGGATTCTAATTTAAACTAAAAAAAGCAAGTATAATTAAAAGTAATATTAAACTAAAGCTAGTTTCAGAAAGATAAACAATAAATATAAAAGATATCAAACCTATTAAAATATATAAGGCATAACTAGTAATAATATCTGTATTTAATTTAGTTAAACTCTTACTAAAACTAATTAACAACTTCTCGAGTCCGAAGGGTCCTAATAATTCTACACTTCCTTTATCTATAACCTTAGTAGTTTGACCACCTAACATTAAAACAAGCCCAGTTATATATTTATTATATAATAATTCAACGAAAAAACGTTGATTAAAGAAGCCGAATATATTATAACCTAATCTAGATAACTTAAAATAAATAAGAACTTTAGCCATAACAAGTGAAAAAACAATAGCTAAAACACTAAAAGATATAGTAAATATTAGAGGTAATAATTTAAATAAAATAGGTACGGCGAACTCCGTATCCAACATTATTTCATGTGTAGGATGAATAAATAAACTATTATCCGCAAAGAAACCACTTCCTAATCCAATAAAGATATCTTTAGTTATATAACCAAAGAATATGGAGAAAAGAGCTAATATAATTAAAGGTAAACTCATAAATATATCGCCTTCATGTGCTTTTTTATAATTAATACGAGGGCCATTAGGATTAGTTAAAAATGTTAAAGATAATACCTTAACAGAATATAAAGTAGTAAATATAGCACCGATTGTAGCTATAAAGTAAACAACAGTACCACTAAAATAAAATTGACCGTATGCAGATTCTAAAATAAAATCTTTACTATAAAAACCGGTCATGAACACTATGATACAATCAAATGCAAATAAAAAAAACCTAAAGAGCCACATTAATAACTTTATTGATATACATGGTGAAACCGTAATAGGCTAATAAATAATAGTTAATTTATTTTCTCCGATTTGGTGTCCTGTAGGGGGGGGTATGTATAGATACAGGTTTATTCTTTTGAATTCAATATTTTACTGTCATAGGATCTACTTAAAAATACCTAGCTACTTAATTTTTATAACTAATCCGTTTAAGTTCTACAGTTAAAGAATCACGTTAAGAATAAAACCTGTTTAAGGACTTAATATTTTACCATCTTCCCTAAATTAAAAATTAGAAGGTTCATTAAGTAATTTATTAAGGCGTTATCGCATAAGGTTACTATCTACAGCTTTATAACTCTTGTCGTAAGTAGATAATCTTTTACTATTAATTTGGCTAATAATAAATTTAATAACTTATTGACCTTCATGTGAAAAATGTAGACCTTTTTTTAAAATAATAGCTATAGACTTCAAATCATAAAAATCTAAACGTTTCTTACTATGTCAAGTGAAACCTAAAAAGGGGGTATAAGAATAATAATTTAAAAGTGTTATCAACTCATATATTAACCAGAGCTACTCAGTATTTTTCCTTTCACTGACGTGTAGGGTGACTGCGCCAAAAAAAATTATCCTTCCTTTAATAAATACCGAATTTTCTATAGCTAAATTCTTAAGGAAATTTTTAATATCAACCATTAAAGCTAGATCTTTAACAGATAGTGTTAAATTAAACCTTAAGCGCAAATTACCTTTTTCTAGAACTGTAAATGAACCCTCACCTTCTATGAACCCAAGTAACCAATTAGAAGTAATAGAATAAGAACGGAGAAGGCCATTCAAAATTAGATCGATTTTTATTCATTGAACTTTTAATTAGATCGATCTTTGTTTTTATATCTACCGCAAGGGAAACTTTTAGAAGTATACAGTTAAAAAGCTTCAGAAAATGCAAATAAATCTAGTTGTTTAACAGTATTTAAGGGTGTTAATATAAAAATATCTATAATTCTTTTAATATCCTATTGGCGAGTAACAACTCAACTAGCGCAATACTACGAGATAAATGAATATTACCCATTCCAATAGTTTTTTGTATAAATTCTAAGGTTTTTAAATCCTCAACATGTAAACCGATTGAAAAACTAAATTTTAAATGTAACTTTCCTACCTCACCTATTCAAAAAGAAGCTCCGCATCCCTCGCGATCTGTAAACCCTCGAAACCATTCAAAAAAATTAGCATTTTGTTCGGTCCTAAAGGTCGTAAAAGGATGTATTCTAGCTTAGATTAGCCGATTATAAAGTATAACACTTGCTATATTTACTTTATTAATGAGCCTTCAATAATCCCTTGGCCCCTAAGGGCCAAAGAAATAGTTCTTAAGGAATTAATTTCTTTCCCCTTTGGACGGCTAGTATTATTACATTGGAAATGTCAAAGGCTCTAGTAGAAAAAAACAAGGAATCATAAACACTTTTTTTATCTTATTTAAATTACTTTCACTCTCATCCATACTACGTTTTATATTAAGATTTGAGTACACAATTTCTCATGTACAAATAAATAAATATAAAACAAGGTTTAGAGGTCTAATTATAAAAGAAGAATATTTTTTTTATTAGAATAAGATTATTTAAGTTTATTTCTAAACCTAGTAGAGTATACCTTAACACTAAATAATTAGTGCAACTACCGTCTACTCGTTGCTCTTTTACAGTAATGATTACTGATTTAGATCCGCGATTGTCCATATGGTTTTACTAGGACTAAGCCAAGTACCTGACATGTTTGACTAAATTAGTCCTGAACTATAAAAAAATTCAACTTAATAAACAAGTAAAGGACAAGCCCTCTAAAGACCAGTTCTGCGACGTTTCACTCCTAACGAAGCAAAGCGCGACAAGCACTATCTTATGAATTGTTACCTTCCTGAATAATTAATTCAGCCACTAATAACTTTTCAGCTATAGTTAGGTATCATAAGCTTTAGGAGATTCCCGGATTTTGGCAGTTAACCCCTTCATGACAGATAAAAGGGAATGCAACTAAACTAAGACTTGCTATTAACATAACAGAATAAGTTAAAGGCAAGAAGGCTCTTAGTCCTCCATATTTTCGGAAATCCTGATTATCCGCTACTGCATGAATTACAGCTCCTGCACCTAAGAATAATAATGCTTTATAGAAAGCATGATTAACTAAGTGGAATAATGCTATGTTATATGAAGATAACCCTACCGCTATAACCATCATTCCCAATTGCGAGATTTACTATAATAATTTAATATAAATTATAACGTAAATTGGACCATTTCTTTATTAATCTTTATATTTTTCTCATCTATCCTTAAATTTAACTCATTCATTAAATTTTACAATATCATTGTTTTTCTTAGACAATCTTACTAAATTAAATTGTATTATAAAATTAATTATTTTCATTTTTTGTCGGTTCTCTGAGGATATTTACTAAAATAATTCTCTTTTCCCCCCCCCTTGCCCGAAGGCGCTAAGACATGTTTATTTCAGAGAGAGTTTTTATGTTGAATTAATTTAAATTCAATAAAGACTAATATCAAACGTATGGTCTCTGAGATACCTACTAACTTACGGATAATCTAAAATTTTAATCTTATTAAGACCCTAAGGGCTGCGTTTATGACCCGGATAGTTGCGTGCTCCTCCTATTAAAAAAAAAATCTTTTTCCCTGTTTGGGGGGGGGGGCTCGCATGCTCCTATATAAATAAGCCGTAGGAGCAGCTCAGCACCCCCCGGATAGGAGCGAAAAAATCAGGTGAGCCCCCCCCCCTAAAAATGCAGGAATAATCTTATATGAATTAAAAACTTAAAATTATAGTGATTATTATAAAAATAATCACGAGCTTTGGTTATCTGCGAATTGGCTATAATTATTAGTTTATTAATAGCTTCTACGCATATATTTTGATACCTGAATATACTTGAAAAGTATCTTCTCGAGCCAATTGACTCATAGTAGAATAAGCTATAACTTTTTTAATATCTTGTTGGAATAGACCGACAAGAGAACTAAATACAGTTGTTATTGCTCCAAGTCATAAGCATATAAGTAATACAGTACTGCTATATTCTATTAAAGGAGATGAACGCATTAAAAGATACACGCCGGCTGTAACCATTGTAGCAGCGTGTATTAATGCACTAACTGGAGTAGGCAAAAATAGCCTACCTTCGGAATAAATAAAGCTCTGGAAGGGGGTACCCCCTTGAGCTGTCAAACCGTACATCTTTAAATTAGGAAGTTATTGTTTTAAAATACTCGATTATAATTCATATTGTCTACCAACATTTTTAATTTCTTCAACCCTCCAGCTGTTAAATGTTCTTTATTTTTAAGGATTAGTACCCCTTTATTAAAGTCCTGGAAATCCAATTGTTTAGCCCCATAAACCGGGTAATCTTTAAAGAAACTGGTTATAGAGCTTAAGCCTTTCGTAACACTAAAGGTTCACTCCTTTCTAGAAGTATTAGTATTTCTAACACTACCACAACCCAATAAGTCTGAGATTCTGTTTAAAACTAAGAGATCTCTTTCATGTTGAGTTACACGGAAACTAGCTTGTCCCGTTAACCCTAGAGCCATTTTCGGAGCTTTATAGTAGCTTAAACCAAAAGATCCGTCTGCTTGTGTGAAACCAGCAACTCAATGTCCATTTAAAGGATCAGAACTGGCTACAAACTCTGGTTTCTCTATGGCTTTAACTTCAGGGAAGGCTGTTTTCAATCTTTCACTTAAACCATTAGGGAATACGGATTTAATTGCAATAATTTCGAATAAACCGCATTTTACTATATGTTCCTTATTCTCAATCATTTTTAAGATTTGAGCTCAAAGTTTGAAATGAACATCTTTAGTTGTTTGAAGGGGATAATTAATAAAATGGTTATGGATTATTCTTAAATCTTTTTTATTTCGAACTGTATAGGAATATGTACTATTATGTGATGTTATAGAACCAATTCCTCCGAAAAACATTTGAACAGCCTCTAATAACAATAAGTTAGGAGTATTAACTCCGGCAACTATTTTAAACTCTGGGCTTACAGAAAACCCTAATAGATAAGAGGGGTCTTTACGAATAGTAATATATAAAGATCCGTCTCCGTCTGCTAACCCGGTAATAAACCAAGGGTCCAATAAGTTAGTGCCGGAAGTTGTTGTTGTCCGAATAGTTGAGTATTGTCTAACATTAGTATTAAAACGACTACCATTAAATTTAGCTGTACGATAGAATTCATTCTCCCCAGGAGTAGGCTAAAATTTATGTTGATTTCCACTATATACGACAGCGGCTTAGAAAGCTCCTCGTCGTCATCATACAAATACGGTAGAAATTCTCAATAATTTACATTATTGTTCGGACTATATCTTCAATCATACTATGAATTAATACATTTAGCTATAAATTTTATAACCGTTAACCCTTCAACAGTAAAATGCTTTTTATTTTTAACTAATGCATGGATTTTTAATCATCTTCTATATGAAATGAGTTTTTTAGTTTTTAAAGGAAATTTTTCTAAATAATTAATTATTTTTCCTAATTTACTAAAATTAACTACTGTATTATATCCATTATAACTTTTAATATGAACTATATAACCATCAAGTAAAGTTGCTACCTCTTTACTAAATTCTATATCATCCTTTTGTGATATAAAATATCTCACAGTAACTGTTGTTTTACCTTGTTTAGATGTTAATATAGAAGAACTGAAACAATCTTCTGCATCTGTAAAACCAGACAATCAGGCGTTATCTAATTTGACTTTGTGATTACAATCTAGTAGTTGAATATTCATATTATATTTGTTATTAAAACCATTAACCCACACTTTAATTTTGTATTTAGTTAAAATATTACAATTAAATATTTGGATTAATTTTAATATGTTATTTTTATCTCTAACTCTATAATGATGAGTTTTATTATTTTTATCTTGCACAGAAACAGACCCAAAACCTAAATTTTTCTTTATAAAAAATAATATTTGAGCATCTACACTAGATTGTGTTATTTTTAAATCTAAATACCCATCTTTATTTAAAATAAAAGATCCATCTCCTTCTGCAAAACCTATAAATCATCACTTAAATGTATTATCAATTTTAATTGCTTCACGTATAGTCTCTGAGGAACCTTTATCAGACTGGCGTGCCTCAGCCATAAAGTATCCCGCGGATTGTCCCTCTTCTTTTTCCGAAGTTGACTGATGTCACAGAGGACCAAGAATTCAAAACAGGATATTCCCGCTTATAGTGAAGTTTAAAGAGAGCCCTATCCAAAAAACCCTCCATAGCCATTGGAAGTCAAACGTGAAGTCCAACTTGTGAATGAACTAGAGAAGCAACTCTTTTACCAAGTTACTCCCCCTTTCCCGAACCGTACGTGATAGTTTCCCATCATACGGCTCTCCGATTTTAATCTACTGAGAGTTATGTATTATGATTATTTTCGTCTCCTTTATGGTGATATGCTAAATGGCATGTTCTACATAGAGGAATTTGTTTCCTGTTTATTTTGGCCATCAACGATTTTTTTCAGTTTAGGATTTAGGTCCTTCATCATTCTTACATGATGCATTTCTACTCTGTAGTCAGAGTCACAAACCGCACACTTCAGATTTGATAAAGAGGCCTTGGATAGAGTCTCGGCATAAAGAGTTGGAATCATCTCTATGCTGTTTACTTTGAAATCTCAAGCATCCATACCGTAGACTGCATCCACGAAACTGATCCTGTTTTCTCCTTTCAGATTACTTCCAAACTTGGTAAAGACTTTATTCTTAGTTTCCAATTTGAACTTAGCTGCAAGAAGTTTAACACAGGAAGTCTTTAAAATGTAATGTATCGATGAAGAAATTCTATTCCTATTTTCTACGAAACTATAGTAATTAATTAATCCTCTATAAACAGAATTATATAGTGCTATTATTGTGTCTTTGTCGTTATGTAATCAAAGGAATCTCGGTACAGGAGTGTTGTTTTCTAGGAACCCTACACTTGTAAGTTTATTCAAGATTCTCTGTTTAGGAGCTTCCAATCTTACTTCTCTACCGTTTCTTTTAATGAAACCAAATTGACTAGAAGAAAATGACTGGTGTGATTTACGGAATATGTCAGTACCCAAGAATCTAGCTTTGCCTTCCTTGGCGTTAGTTATCAAAGTTTTGCTATCACTTAACTCTAAATTTAGTTCTTGTTTAAGGAAGATCTTTATTTTATCCAAAATGGTTATACAATCATCCTTAGAACCTCTGATACCTATGATTCAGTCATCTGCATATCTTACATATGTCAATTTATTGAAACTAGTTCCTGAGGGGCCAGGAACTGGTCCCCGAGGGAACATTGTTTTTTTTTTAAAAAAACTAGGATCCATAGCTTTATAGTACGGTGTTTTAAGAATTAATTTATGGATCCGAGCCTGAGCTTCTGGACTAGTTTCTTTGCTTTTCATATATCTCAGTCTATTATAAACTGGATTAATCTTGGGTTTTGAACCTGTATCCAAGTCCAATTTTAACCTTTCCACAAATTTATCTAGTTCATTCAAATAAATATTACTCAATATAGGACTAATAATAGATCCTTGCGGAGTACCTGAAATAGAATGTTTAAAGATTATAAATTCCATGTAACCAGCTTTCAAGGCTTTTCTGATTAAATCCGTGAATCTTCTGTCTTTTATTTTTTGTTCTATGATTTTCATTAACACATCTTGATCGAAAGAATCGAAACATTTAGATATGTCACCCTCAATATATCAGGTAGCAACTCCAAATCTCTCTTTTATCTTCTTCAAAGCTGTGTGACAACTTCTACCTGGTCTGAACCCATGACTATTATCAGAAAAGGTAGGTTCAAAGATTACTTCTAAAATCATTCTCATTACCTCCTGGACCAATTTATCCCTAGGGGGAGCAATAGTTAAAGGTCTTGTACCACCGCTGGCTTTGGGTATTTCTACTCTTCTTCCTGGGCAAAATTTAAAGCTATTATCCTTAAGTTTCTCTATTATCCTTTCGAGAACCTCCATACCATCCAAAGTAGTTGGTGTGATACCCGCGGTCATGTTACCTGGGTTACTCTTCAGCTTATTATAAGCTAGTTCGTACAATGAAGGGTCGTACATCAATCTATAAATCTTTTCAAAATTTACAGGAGTATCAGGGTTTTTCATACAATGTTCTCTCAGTTTTAGAAGTTTCGCACAAGTGTCAGATTTGCTCTGTACTGGACTCCCAGCACTAGTGGATAACTCTCTAATATTAAAATCTGGAATCCTTCCCCTTGTTCCTATTTTCATAGGACAGTATATATTTGCATATCCGGGTACTACGATTCCTCTGTTACCATAGCCGTTTCCAGCCTTAGGCAATCTCGAAGTTCCTATATTTTGAATTAAAATTCCCTTAGATTGTCTACTCTTTACCTTAAAATTGTTTATGCAATTCGTTTGCGGACGGACCGTACCCCCACCCAAAAGTTCAAGGTGGGGAATCGCCGCACTCAACCTATCACAGGTAAGTTGAAGTCCATGGCTTGAGACAACTGGTAAATAGACTTCAAGCAGTATAGCCTTAATCATATGAATCTTGACTAGGGAGGCTACTCGACCTTCCTGATTAGGTCTAATCCCCCCATTACTGATTATCATGGATAAAGGCGAACCTTTACCCCTCACGATCTTTTTATTGTCCGGGCTGGGAGGGAGGTACCTACTACCTCCCTGGCGACAAGTTATTATGGATAAATTCCTGGTTACAGATACAATTAAATATTGTATATTTTTTATAAAAAAAATATATTTTTTACTTCTGTACGTATTTACAGAAGTACTACAAAGTAAACTTTGGGCGGCTTTATTTGCTGTATCATAAATTACTTTATTTGTTTCTAAATCAGTTACTTGTACCGGACTACCTAATTTATTACTTATTTTTGATTTAGTTTCCTCAGAATGAGATTTTCCAAAGAAATAATGCTTTTCACCTAAATGACTATCCCTCATTTTACGACGACTTTGTTCATTATGAGTACGACCTAAAAATGTTTTGTTTGCTTTTCCGTACATGGGGTTTTTTTCCCCTCTTTTCATTTTTAATTTAGTTTCATCAGTCATTATTTTACCTCTACGGCTTTCACTCATTTTTAATTTAGTTTCTTCGGAATGTTTATAACCTAGCCAAGAACCTGCAACTTTTAGTAAATTATATTGGGGATTTAATAAATCCATATAATATTGCTCTATCTCTATGGCTTTTTCTTTGCTAACATATTCAATAATGTCCAGTTGGAAATTAGCATAACCATATTTAAGTAAAGCTTTATTTATTGCGGTTTTTCCCTGTCTAGGGTTTTCCAAATATCCCTTGCTAAAGTAATTTAGGAATCTTATCGACAAATCTACCCCACTCCCTATGTAACATTTACCATTCTTTTTATTTGTTCAACGATATATGCCTGATTTACCCTTATTTTCACTCATAATTTGTGATTTAGCTAATTCCACATTGTGGTAGCTAACTTCTTTACAGTGCTCTGGCCATCGAAAGAGTTGGTTGAATAATAGATTCGCCCTTTTTGTTTTTCATAAATATATGAAAAACATTGTTTTTTTTTTCAAAAAACTAGTTCCTGAGGGGCCAGGGAACTGGTCCCGAGGGTACAAGTCCCCCCGGACTAGAATGAGTAACATTACCTAGATAGATAGGCGGCAAAGGAGAGGTAGTAAAAAGTTGAACTTTTATAATATTAAAACAACCAACCCCGGGTAAATTGTTTAGATCTGAGTTTGTATGATGATAATCAAAAGGAAATGCTATGTTCAACATTGGGTTTTCCCCTATGCCTAATTCCGTTGTCAGAAACACTTTCGGTCAGTGTTTAGAGATTTCTTCTCCATTTCAAAATAAAGCACAACGACGCACACTTTTAGCCATCGCTCCAATTAATAAACATATACCTATAATAGTTACAATGTTTTCATTAACAAAAGGTGCTAGCGAGAATACTGTTGCATAATCTAAATTCAATTAACTTATAACCTTTCAGTTATAACTTGGACTATATCTTCAACCATTAATTAATAATGGAGTATAACGTGTAGTCTCTGGGGATCCTACCAATAATTTTATATTGTTTCGTTTCCTGCGGATTGTTCATTATCACCTAATATAGTATCAGGTTATATTCTTTTTATTATTTAAGTTTTGTGTACGCTAATAGTAAAATAGTTTCCACAAGAATCTAAAAAAAGACTTTAGAAGTTTACCGCCCACAGTTATATAATAAGAGTGATATTACTATCACTCACGGCAATTTATTTAAAATGTAAAAAAAAAAATCTAGAGAAAGGGAGCAGCAAAGGGAGCTGCATTAGCAAGAAAGGGAGCTCCTGAGGGCTGGTGAGCTCCTGAGGAGGGGGAGGGGTGCTCCTTTTATATAAATAAGAGCTGCTTTTTATTTTTTATTCCTACGGATCCGAAGGGGGGTGCAAAGGGAGCTCCTCCTTCTATATAAATAAGAGCTGCTTTTGGTTAATCAGCTGAGCTCAGCTGCTGATTTTTTTTTTAATTCCTACGGATGGTATATACTAAGAGCATGCGGAGCCCCCCCCCCCCCCCGGATAGCTTATAGCAGGCTGCGGAGCCCCCCCCCCCAAACAGGGAAAAAAATAAGCTGCTGAGCTGCTGAGATGGTGAGCTCCTGAGGAGGGGACTGCGAAGAGGTAGAAGCTCCTCAGCTACGCCTAAAATAGGAGTCTTATTACTGGCCTGACTTGCATGGCTTTCTATCAATTGAAACTTTAAGAGATAAAACTTTATTTAAATCTTTTTCTGTCAAATCTTTTCTACATTTAACTATTTCATAAGTACATTTGAAAAAATGAAAATCATTTGACAATTATTGTGTAATAAGAGAGTATTTATCTAAAAGCTTTAGAATGATTTATAAATCACTGAAAGATTATACAGAATAAATTAACTTATTAATACGATATTCTGTAATAGTACCACATAAAAAATAGCCTTTGATTAATTCTAATAAAGATTGATCATTAAACCTTATTAAAAATTTTAATTAAACTGATCAACCTAATTTTACTTTAGATTTTACAATTTCAATTGAAAAAGCTGGCCTTGCCCCCTCCCTCAATAAACCCTATTACGAAGTAAGGATTAATTAAACCGACAGGTCTAATAGTATAATATCTTCTTGTAAAAAATATTTAAAGTTTGGTTATTTTTAGCCATACCTACTAAACTTGCCCCTTCACATTTAATTGATTTAAACATTTTATTTTTTTTACCTAAAGATCACAGCATCGCGAACATACCAATAGTTAAAAAACAATCACCCACTCTGTTAGTTAAGAAAGCAGACATTGAACTTTGATTTGCTGCTATTCTAGTAAATCAAAAACTTACTAATAGATAAGAACAAACCCCTACCAAACCTTGGGTTGCAATTATTGCTATATAAATATAAACAATAAATTGACCCCTGTACTTTAATACCTAACAGGTTTTACTTAACTAGTATATTATACAATATAAAGGTTCTGACTATGCATTAAGCACTATTTCAAGCACCCATCATTGTACTAGTCGATCGCGATCAAAAATATAACCGACGATCTAAAAGTATATATTACTTTTTTGATCGTTTTCAATGATGTTGCTAGTGATATATTAAACCCATAAAAAAAAATATATTTTTTTTTACATTTAGAGCACCAAGCTCAGTTTAATCTACTCATTATCCAGGTAAATACCTGGTTTCAATAATATGAAACTATTTTGATTATCTAAATATAATATCACTAACTATGGCAAGTTATCATAACTAAGTATTTATAAAAATGTAGGCCTATAGTATTTACTATTAAAAAAATAACACCTAACCATACAATTCTGTTATAAAAAATAATTAATATAGATATATAAACTTAGTACCCTTTATAAAACATTCAGTTATATGAGTAACTTGACATCTAAGGCATAAATATCTTACTTTTTTTATTTTTTTTTATTGCACTTGTCTAGCCTTAACCTTAATCTATATGTGAGATTTAATGTGGCTGATAAGAGAACGGCTAATTAAATTTAAACCGCTAATTTAAACGTAAAATTTATGTAAATTAACAGCTTAATAATTTACCGGAGTAATATAATGTAGAGTAGCTAGGGATGATCCGCGATTTAATGAAATTACTTTATTAACTTGTAAGATAAAGAACTATGAATATACGGTTTTATTATTTCTATAAATAATAATAGAAATTATTTTTTTAACTCTATGGTTTTGCTTACAAGCAGACGAATGAAGTATCTAAATTATATTTGTCTTTTAAGATTTCACATAAAGATAGAAGATCCTTATACTTAAGGATATAGTAGTTAGATGGACTTATTTTTATTGACCCTCTATCCATGAATAAAATTGCTAAAGCTAAAGGAGTGAAGCAAACATTATTATTAGCAATAAATTTAACATTATCTTAATAAAAGATATCATACATTCAAACTTGAAAAGCTATAACTAGTAATACGATAAGTAAAAAAAAATTTTTATTATCTTTACCTATTATTTTATATAGTCTGGGTTTATTTTGTGCATGTAACCCCCCCCCCCCTTTTGGGATCTCTTAAAATGTTAAAGAACCAGATTAAATATTCTACACTAGGTTGCGAACGGAGAAATCTGATTATAGTGACTAACCCACTTTCTATATTTTCTAAATTAGTTTCACCTAACATTGAACCTGCTAATAATGATATTACACCTAAGGGGTCTTCAATGCCCCCCCCCTCACTCTATGAAATTTTTAGCTAGTGTTGGAATGTTTATAGAGTTTTTTATATCTTCCCCCTTGTTGTTTAAATAACCTGTAAAAAAATTACCAACTCTCTCTTAATCTCTTACTAGAATGAAAGGTAAAGGACTAAAACGGTCTAATACTGTTACAGTCAATTAGCACTAGATGGCAAAACCTTGCCTGCTTGTATAGCTGTATTCATACCTGCTTTTATTACTTTAAAACCCTTCACAGGTTAAGTGTCTTTTATTATTAAGAATGTAAGCTCCTTTAACCAAATCACTAATATTGTTGGCCTTATCTCCTATAAGAGGATATTTAGTGAAAAAAAAGAAGTATATTAATAATTTGATAACTACTACTAATAACAAAGTAAGCTCCGTTATTGTTAGATCTTATAGCTGCACTTCCACAACAAAAATATTCCTTGATATTCTTCAATAGGTCTAAATCTTTTCTATGTTTAGTTATTAGAAAAACTGAGTAGCTAACCTCATCTTAGTAAATTTTCCTATACGAATAAAAAAACAAGATTGGCTTCGCAAAATCCTGCCAGTCTATAAGGATTAAGATTTTAAGGTCTAATAATACTATTATCTAGGTACTCTTGCACGATATCAGGCAAAGCTGCTATTAGACCTGGAGGTAACCCTCTATTTAGAGTAGATTTTTGTGCAACAATTCGCCTTAAGCTCTGTTAAATGCTCTTTGTTAGAAATAATTTTTGCCGCTAGAGATCATAATTTTAAATCTAGTTGTTTACTAGTTAACAAAGGGTATTTATTAAAATGATATATAATAACCATAAGATGGTCTATAGAGTTAACATTAAACTCTACCGCATTATAATTTGTCTGTTTACTTATAATACCTACACCAAAATATTTATGTATCCTTTTTAATAAATCTAAATCCTTCTCATGTAAAAGGATTGAAAATCTTAGTGAAACCGAGTATCAATTTTTATAATTTTTATTACGTCGAACTAAAATTTTAAAACTAGTTCCCTCAACGAGGAACCTCGTCCCGACTGACAGCCACCCTGTCCCCCCCCCCGGGACTAGTTTTTGGTGTAAAAAAAAAAATATGATCCGTAGGTTTTTTTTTTCCAAAAACATGTTTTCCCCTGTAGGGGAAACTAGTTTTAGGTATTTTTCCCCAGGCAAAAACCCAAAACATGCCCTCTCTCGTAAGAGTGATAGGGGGGGGGTACCTCACCATCATCAAAACCTGTAACAAAATTAGGATTAAATTTTTCAATATTTAGTGAACTAAAAAATAATTTATAGGGTCCGCTGGCTTATTTATATAGCAGGGGTGCTCCGTATATAAAATCGATAAGGAGTCCCCAGGGTCCGTAGGTTTTTCTTATATAAGAAACCTGACCCTGCAATACTGTTATTCATCCCTACTTGTTATACATTCTCTTTATTACGCTTAGCAATAAAAAAAGCTAAAAATAAACTACATAAGTGTTCAGACATACCTTCTCACCCTACGAACATTAGTAGGAAATTATTTGCTGTTACTAGCACAATCATCATGAAAGTAAATAAACTTAAATAACTAAAAAACCGCTGATTATGCTTTTAAGTCAAATTTATCATACAATTTGTCTAATATTTTATAAGGTTACTACTTGAAAGGCTTTTGTGCCTTACTTAACCTCAAATTTTCTACCTCTATTCATACCTAATTTAATTTCTCGAATGATATTCATACCCTTAACGGTTAGATGAGAACGATTAAGCATTAATTCATGAATCTTACACCAATCAAGATAATCTACAGATTTTATACCAAGTAAAGGATTTTCCTTAATTAAAGGAATTATTCTATTAGTGATAACGGAAAAATCCACTATGCTTAAATGAACAGCAGACTTAGAATATTTATATATTTTCCCTGATCCTAAATATTGAACTATCTTTACCATTAATCCAAGATCTCTTATATGTTGGGTTATTATAAATCTTAATTGTACTCGATAACCAATTAAACTATTTGATTGAGTAGTACGAACATCGAAGTTCCCCTCTGCACTGATAAAACCTGAAAGTCAAGAAGGGTTTATAATTAGCCCACTTCGTCGGGGGTCACAATTAATCACTGATCTTTCCACAGCTCGATATCCAGGAAACTCTGATATTAATTTCTCGGATAAACCTCAATTCATAGATGCTTTTAGATTTACTATTTGATTTAAACCTTCGACAGTAAGATGAGCTTTATTATTCATAAGATTTATTATTTGTTTAAATAAAAAGAAATCTCCGGCTTTTTGAGTAAATAATGGATATTTTTCTAAATGAACAATAAGTTTATTTAAATCTTTAATTGAACTAATTGAGTAATTAACAAACTCCCTTTTTCGAGCTAAATAAATAGCACCAGCACCACCTAAAAAAAGTTGTAACTGGGATAATACATTATAATCCTTTCTATGTAAACCAAGTTTAAATTTGGGTTCAACTCCCCAACCCAACTTTCGAGTTTTATTTTTAACTAATATTATAGAAAAAGAACCTTCACCGTCAATTAAACCAGACCAAACCCAAGGATTTATCTGAGTAGAGGTAGAATAATTCATATTTCCCACTCTCCACTTACGTCCTAAGGGCGGACCCATGGATAGGAGTGGGGCGGGCTTATTTCATTGCCCGAGACGGTATTGCTTAGACGGGATTTTGATCACAATTGAGCTTCAACAGCCAAATATGTTGAAGCTCTGGTATATACCACGGTTTCTTTCGGAACCTTTTAGAATACATCTTAAACCCATTAATTGTTTAATAGATCAACTGCCGTATACTCGTTGCTCTTTTACAGCCATACTTTTTAGTATTATTCACTTAGAAAATAATACTTTAGACTTAGTCTTGGCTGACTTATATCCGCGATTCCCCATTTCGTTTTCACCTGGCTTTAGCCCAGCCCTGCTCTGCCTTTGAACTAAAGCAGAGCGAAGGGTCCTCCTATGGCTTGTTACCATCTCTGAGTAATTACTTCAGCCACTCATAGTTTTTCAACTACAGCTTGGTACCATAGGCTTTAGGGGTTCCCCGGAATTTGACAGTTTATCCCCATAGTCACGTCTTCCCCTGACGCGACATCAAGGATCGTGACTCATATAACCAATCGAGTATATGTGCACTAAAGAACTAACTATTAAAACAGGTAAAAGCATGGCCACTGTTAAACTATCAAAGTGGAAACCTCACAATACGTTAAGTGATTCACTATCTATTCATCTAAATAGATTTAGATAAACTGGTATATTGTTTAAACCTACTTCAAAAAAGGCAACTATTGCTAATAAAGTTGTTACAATTACACATAGAGATGTAATTAATTGTGCACCGTTAACTCCAACTTTTCGACCAAAAAAGCCGGAAACTACTGATCCTAATAATGGTAAAGTAATTATAGCTAAATACATTATTTATATTCTATACTGATACTTCCTCTTCGTTTTCCCCCTTTACCTTAGTTTTAAAAAAAAAAAAACAATGTTTTTCATAAATATGAAAAACAAGTTTTATTTATTCCCTTAGGTTGGCTAGGGTATTCCCATAACTTTTCGGTTATGCCTGACTATACCTTAAGCAAATAATTTTTGTCCAATCTTTTCTTAAAAACTTTTTTTAAAAGTCCCCCTGAGTCGTATATAATTATTTACCAACCTACATTTAGTCGATGAACTGCGCACCATCCACTTGAACGAGCAGTAGTTTTGGGTGTTTGGCTGCGGATGATCTATTTCATTTCTTCATACAAATCGTTTTTACCGTACAACGAGTCATTACCTGTTCCATTAATCACATTACTGTATTAACTTGGTAGATTTGTCTTAAAGACTTTCCCGCTATTTAAAGGTTTTGCCATATTGAAGATATGACTAGGCAGAGCTTTACTCTACCTTTTTTGATCTGATTTCTGTGCCGTCTACAACACTGTGATTATTCATAGCCTTATTCGAGTAAAGTATTGTAATTCTTCTTTTTAATTGTAAAATTTATTCTAAACCTAGCCCATCATTCAAGTGTTCTTTATTTTTAATAATATACGCCGCACTCTTAAAATATGTTCCAAAGAAATTTTAGTGCTTTGACCCCATGCGTAGCAAGGGTGTTTATCAAAAAAAGGAATTATATGTTCAACTATGTGATCAATTTTTGTAATAATAAACTCACATACTAAACGTTTTTTTATAATTCATTACAAAGCCACTTCCAAAGAAATTTACAAAGCTTTCTAATAATAAGAGATCTCTGGAATGTTGAGCTATTGAAAAAAGAAGTAGATAAACCACTCTTAGTTTTTTGAACAGCAATAAAAAAGTTAGATTCTCCTGTAGAAAACCCTGCTACTCATTCCGATGTAGGGGATTTTTAATTATGCTTTCCTGGTTTAGTGTAACTGGAATAGTCATAGGTAATGCTTCTTTTAAATCTTTAGATAAACCTGTATTAAGAGAGGCTCTAATATTAACTATTTTTTTGATGCTGAGCTATACCTTATAAAGTATTATGTTCTTTATTTAACATAAGTAAAACAATTTGTTTAAATAATAGATAGTCTGAATGCTTTTTGGTAATTAAAGGGTAGTTATCGAAATGAAGAATTACGTCAACTAAATCTTTTAAAATACTAACTCTAAACTATACGGCTGAACTATTATTAAGTTTAGATACTGTTCGAGTTTTGTTTGGTTATTCGGTTATATTATTCATGGCAATCAGATTTATCATGCTAATAATTAGAAATACTTTAATTTATTCTTCCTGTGTTCATACCCTGTTTTATTTTTATTATGCTATCCCTCCCTTCAATTGTTAAGTGTCTCTTTAATCATATTTGCAACTTTACAGAAATCCTTAAAATCTAAGTGTTTTATTCCTTCGATAGGATATTTTACGAAAAATGGAACAATTTTATCCTCAATCTCTGTAAAATTGGTAAATACTAACTAAAAGGTTTCTCTGTTCTTATAAAGATTTCCACAGCCAAAAGAATTTATTGGCGGAGCAAACTTTTAAGTAAAGCCTAATCTATAGAATGTTGAGCAATAGAGAAATTTAACATAAAGGAATATCCCGTTTTAAAGTTATCACGTTTTAGCCCACAACATAAAAACAACCCTCTCCTGGGGGGGGGGGGCGAATCCTGCAAATCCATTAGGATCTGGTAATTTATGAGCTGATCCTGTAACTAAAGGTTTGTCTGCCTTAGTTACCTCTGGAAAGGCAGATTCTAACTCAGTAGCTATACCCGTGTTAAGTGAACCTTTTATAGCTACTAATTTTTATAGACCCTCTGGTGTTAAATGCTCTTTGTTTATTATTATATTATATGCTAACTTTAAGAGATTATAATCCGCGAGTTTTGGTGTTACTAAAGGATACTTGTAAAAATGATTAAAGAGTACTTATAAATGTTTTACGTAGGATATACGTAATATAATAGACTGTGGACCGTGTTTGTAAATTTTACCTACACGGAAATAGTTTTGTACCCGCTCTAACAATTCAATATCTTTTCCATGTAAAGCTATTTGAAAAAAGAGTTGGATACTTCAGTTTTACAATATTTATTTCTACTAATAAAGTAAAACATCCTTAAGCGTCCACAAACCCTGTAAAAAATCAAGGGTCCATTATTAAATTATGTTTTTCACATTGTTGAACTGGTTTGGATGAATAGTATCTTAGATAACTTATATTTATTAGGTTAGAGAGGATTCTGGTTTGATAACTTATCTCGAAGCCCATTAGAGTACACCTTAAATACTTTTGAGATATTGTCGTATCCAATATATAAATATTGGCTCCCTCCCACTCGACCTGGTCCCTCGCAGAGGGAGCTAGTCCCTTAGATCAGTTTGTACGACTGTTTGTCGGACCGAAATCTTTAAAGTATCAACTACCGTCTACTCGTTGCTCTTTTACAGATTTTATTTGATGTACAGCCATTTTTAAATCTGTTACTGACTTAGATCCGCGATAGCCCATTGCACTTTCGATTATCTTATGACTTATTTTTTTCAAAAAAGTCTGAGTAATTACTTCACAAATAACCCTTCGGTTATTGCTTGGTACCATAAGCTTTAGGGGGTTTCCGGAGTTTTAGAGTTTTAACCACATCAGCTACGTCCCAAGTCACACAGCACCAATATACCGAATTAAAGAACAGACCTAATAATAATACAACTGGAAAGTTAGAGGTAAATAATATACTATTTTTTTTTAAACTGTAGTTCGAAAAATAAAAACATAAAGTTATTTACTACTAACCTATATATTCTTGAAATATACTATACTTGTCCCTCAAGAAGATATTTTTTTAGGGGTTCGGAGAAAAATTATTGAATTGACTGGATTAAAACTCTATCCTTTTCATTTTATTTGAACTCTAGCTTGAACGTTACATCCTGTGTATCTAGGATTTTTTTTAATTGTTCAAAAAAAATAACTCTCACCATCGAAAAGTCCTCTAATAAATCCTGGATCAATTGAATAATTTATAGCTTGATTAGTAGTATAGTTATTCTTAGCCATTGTAGAATAGCATCTTGCTATTCTTTTAAAGCTAAACTTGTTTACGTTTTTCGAATAAGTTGTATGGCCACGGGATAGACAGGATAAAAAAAAAAGAGTTTAATCTGTAACACATCTTATATAAAACTACGCATTTAAATCCTCATTATCTAGACCCTTATATCTTCCTTTATTCATACCTATTTTTATAAGACGTATTCGCTCTAAACCTTAAGGGCTTAGATGATCTTGGTTTTGAATCATATCAGCTATAAGGCATCAATCTTTATAATCCTCTAATTTTACACCTACAATCTTGTGTTTTAGAAAAAAAGGTATTATAGTGGACATATTGTCTGCAAATTAATGACATTTAAAGGTTACTCTTTATTTACTTAAGTTTACCAAAAAAAAAAATAATCCTAAAAACTTTTTAATAATAGCTCATCTCCTGCTCGCAGCCCCCCCCCCCCCCTGGGAGCCTTAGGGGTTAGGGAATATGTTGACTTATACTAAAATCTAATATTACTTGAAAACCTACTTTATAAGCAGAGTTCTTTTTAATACCAACATAAAAACACCCTTCACCATATAAAAATCCAGCCACCCACTCCGGATTAGGTATTTTTTTTTTATTGATAAGATCAGGTCTAATATAAGGAACAATATCGGGAAAGGCTGCCTTAAAATTATCAGATAAACCTTTATTAAAAGAGGTTTTAATTGCTACAATATCTTTCACACCTTTTAGGGTTAGATGTTTCTTTTCCCGCATTATATCCATAATAGCCGCTCTAAATAAAAGATAATCGGCTGGTTTATCAGTAATTAAAGGGTAACTGTAAAAATGTGGGATTATTACATCCACAATATGTGCGAAGTAACCCAATCTGTATGTAAGTTGTCCTAGGGTTTTTTAAAAATATTACCATGACCTAAAAAATACCCTTGGATTTATTGTAGTAATTCTATATCCCTCTCATGAAGATCGATCTGAAAAAGAGGTTGAATTTATCAGCCTGTACGATTTTTATCGTCTTTTAGTATGTTAATCCTAAAACAACCTTCACCATCTGTAAATACTGTAATGAACCATAACCCTTGTTTTGTGGAATAGAGTCGAACATGCTTATTAGTTTGTGTATTTATAAATAAAGTTCTCCCTTGTAATGGCCTAACTACGTTCGTCCGAACACGCCAGTATTCGAATAAAAAAATGAATTTTCACAGGTGCAATAAGAGAATCTCATGTTAATCTATAAACTAACTTAGTTTTATTATATAAATTATCGTTACAATTTTACATTTACGTATTTGTCCCCTTCCTGATACTTCGTAAAAGTACTGCATGGTTACACAGCAGGACATAGGGCAGGGATCTGTGTTATATATAGGTCGCTATAGTAGAAGCGCAGCTAGCACTTATACGTATGCTTCTAATTAAATTATATATACGCAGGGGGGGGGGGGATTTGTAAAAATAAGTGTAAACCTTGTAACATTTACCTCCTAGGTGTTTGCATATATTCCTACACACCTCTTAGCCTATTCGCATAGGCTAATACTAAGTTGCGACTGTACATTCGCGAGTATTTAAGCTCTACGTAGGTGAACCAGTCTGTTGCGATGTTTATAGCCACCGACGGTCTTGACCTGGAAAGTTGTTAACCGTTTTCACCATGTCCGGTCTTTAGATATTTGTTTTTCCGCTATAACGTTAGAACAATTAAAGACTAGGTGGGATTCGCGCCCACTGCTCCTTAAAATAAAAAGCAACTAGAATACCTAAACCAATAGCTGACTCTGCTCCAGCTATAGCTATAATGTATATAGCAAATGTTTGGCCTAATACATCATCAAAGCTAAGTGAACTTACCAATATTAAGAATGTAATAGCTAATAGCATTATTTCAATCGAAATAAGCATTAATATAATATTTTTTCTATTTAATACAAATCCCAAGGTTCCAATTAAAAATAGTATTAAGGTTAAATTCATTGTATATTTTTGTTTTTTTTATAATAATAATATTAAACCCTTTTTAATTTCCCCTTCCTTCGAATAAAATAAGAAAGGAGGGCCTTAATAAAGGAGGCAAAAAAAAAGATGGGAGCACAAGACTCATTTTTAGTCCTCTCTCTCTCCTTCCTCTCCTACCTATCCTATTCTTTTTTTTTTGCTAAAGGCAAGGGCTCATAAGGCCCTAAGGCTACCACTTGTCTGGCTGGTGAGCTCCTTACCTTCGCAGCCGAACAGGCGGGGTGCCTTCCTCCTCCCCCCCCCCCTAAGACCGCTAAGATGCTACGCAGGTGATTTTTTTTTTCTACCTACGGATGGTGAGCACTATTAAAAAAAGCAGCTACTATCCGCGGGGTGCGTTGCTGCGTAGCAGCTGAGCTCAGCTGATTTTTTTTTATATCCTCCGGGCTCTCCCCCCCCCCCGAAGGAGTCCCTTCCTCCCCTTCCTCCCCCCCCCTTCAGCCTTCCTCCCCCCCCCCTATTTTCCCTTACCCCCCTTGGGCAGCCTTAGTGGGGAACAAAAAAAATTTTTTTTTTTTTTGCAGGGCTACGGCTTATTTATATAGCTGGAGCTACTTCTACCCCCCCCCCCGGATTGCGATTCCCAAGAGCTCAGCACCCCCCCTTCCTGTTAGGTAGCACCTCCCTCCATATTTTGTTTCCTCCTATAAAAAGACGAGAGTGCGGCCTATGATGAAAAAAATATGACTTTATATTACCCATATTTTATATATTTAATAATATAAAGATTATTCGTTTACCATATATTAATTAAATTTATGGTAATGGTAAAAAACGAGAACGAGATTTTATTTTGCAATCTTTATTGCATAAACAGTCATGAGACAAATTTTTCAATAGTTACGGATTCTATAGCTATTGGCATAGAGCTGTGAAGAATTCCACAAATTTCGGAGCATTGTCCGAAAAATACTCCAGGTCTATTTATATATACTGATGCTTGATTTAACCTACCTGGATAGGCGTCACACTTTATTCCTAAAGAAGGACAAGCGAAAGACGTACACAATTTTATCCTATTATTAAATTAACTCGACCATACTCTATGTAGCATACTTTTAACACTCCTATTAACAAACTTAAAGAGACATAACCAACGTAATAACCATAATAGTTTATCATTACTAAAACACTAGCCTAAAGGGAAGGTTTTAAAAAGATGGCTACCTATTCCACCCCAATAAACCATAAAGAGCTTTTTACTCTAATTTGTTAAAATATAACCCTTATAAGATATACCTTATTCAGTATTTTAGCTATTTTATTTCTGTCCATTGTAATGTTTTTAAATTTAAAATGGTTTATTATGGAGATAATGCAGGATAATTAAAGAGTTTCTCCTGTTTCAACATATATTATGATAACCGAATGGCTAAATTTTTCTCTTAAATAATTACTAAAATACAGCGTTTTCTTCTCAGCTATAAGACTAGCTAACTTTAAAGTAGTTAAATTAGCTAGACTTGCACCCTCTATAAGAGTATTTGTGATCTTAAATAAATTTAAGTTATTTTTCCCTTCTTTAAGGCAATTATTACAGTATTAGGGTGTATACCTAGATCTATAATTATATTTAAAGATTAGGATGCATAGTATAGAACTTTTCTAAATCATATAAATAAATACTGGTTCCTTGGTTAACCCCCCCCCCCCCTTAAATTAACTATTTTTTGAGTATTTATCTGGAAATGTATTTTTTTGAAGATGTATTGCTCTAAAAATAAAAAGTAATAACCTGAAGAAAAATATGAAGGCATTACAAAAACCTCAAGGTTAAATTTATCAAATCCTTCCTTTTTTATTAAAGGAGTTTCCCTGAGTTATATTGATTTAAATGCTTGAAAGTAAAGTACTGGTCTAGTCTAATAGAAAGACTATAACTAGAACCCACGTATTTTCTCCCTGTAACCTTAAGGGTGAAAATATAACACCTGCTTTTAATCCTCTAGTTTAGGGTCTACCTACTAAACCTAATGATTAGACTTAGGATAAGTCTAATCATTAAGAGGTAAATCAAACTTAACACCAGGTATATCTTATAATCTCTCAAGTTCTAGCTGCGTAATTGAAACTTGCTGATTTGCTAATAATTTATTAAGGATTTAACTAGTTATATTATTATATTGATCATAAAGTCTAATACTTCCCTTATTCGGTAAGTGGACCCCCAAGGTCCGAGCCTATAAGGGGATTGGGTAGAATAATACCTAAAAGACTTATTAATAAAAGTCTTGTAAAGCTTTATTTCTATAGAGGTCTTATGTTAAATAAAAAAGAATAATTGCTGCTCTTGACATTAGGTATCATGAAAGACAAGACACAATTTAATCTAATTATTAACTACAACTATAAAAAATCAATCTTTAAATAAAGTTCAATTAGCACTTCTAGACTTATTATTTCTATCCTAGGTAACATCACAAAGAATATGCGTATATGTGAGTATTAAAATCTAGATAAAGTTTTAATAACTTAGATTAGGCTATTGTGTCAACTTTAATCTGGGGTTATTTAATTTGCCCCTGAACCGGTTTACCGGCGACTAGAGTATACCTTACAGTATTGGATAATAAAATCTAAAACTGAATAACCATCTACTCGTTGCTCTTTTACACATGGAAAAATAATTGTTAAGCAATTTAAACCTTTTCACAGAGGTGATTTAGATCCGCGATTACCCATTCTCTTTTCAGATAATAATTAGTAATCTTACTATACCTGAGTAATTAGTTCAGCCGCACCCTGACCCTTTTAGGTCTAATGTTTAGTAACTAATGTTTTAGGGCTTCCCGGAGTTTGGTAATTGAACACTAAAGTGAGGGCCTAATCTCACTTATTATGTATAACATCGGCTGCAGTAACAATAAATCTAACATGAGTTTGTTCAGGAAGTATTACTCGATTATCTACTTCTAGTAATCTTAATGAACCATTCTCTAGATCAGATTCAGGTACTAAATATGAATCATAATCTATAAAGTCATCCTCCTTATTTAAAAAATCAGGATAACTGTAACTTCAGTATCACTGGTGTTAGGCTAATAAATTAATAATTAATTATATATTTGGAAGATGATTAATAAACCACTCTTGAAGTTTATAATTTAACCTGACTCCCCAAAATATAATTTGATGATTATAATTTTATTATTACCCCAATATTCACATATATCTAATTAAATGCTAAACACAAATTACAGTGTTTTTATTTTAGGTATACAACAGGTTGGTTTTCCTGTATTCATTTTCGATTTTATTTGTCTAATTTCCTCTAACCCTTTATAAGTTAAATGTTTTTTATCCTTAATAAGTTCAACAGCTTTACATCAAGAATTTAAATCTTCAGATTTTACACCTAAAACCTTGTACTTGTTAAAAAACGGTAGAATTTTTTCAAATATATCCGAAAATTTTGCAACTTTAATAATAGAAATCGTCGGTCTACTAGGAATTTAACTCCCACATTATCAAGAATCTTTAAGAGTTTCCATTAATTTTATATCCCTAGTGTGTTGAGTTAAAAGAATAAAATAACTTGATAACCTATGAGATTAGAGGAAGATCTTCGTATGTTTATGAAAAAACAACCCTCTCCAGACACAAATCCTGCTAGTCAATAAGGGTTTATTAGCTTTTCATCTTTGACTACAGGTCTAGGGTACGGAGTAATATAAGGGAAAGCTTTTATTAAAGCCTCAGTCAAACCTAAATTCATAGAAGCTCTTATGCTAATAATCTCTTTAAAACCTGATAACTTTAAGTGTTATTTAAGGGAAAGTTTATTACCACTCTTTTAAACAATTAAAAATCAGCTTGTTTTTTAAGTGGGTATTAGTCAAAATGAGCTATTATAACTTGAAGATCGTCTAGAGAACGCGCTTTAAGTGCCATACAATTATTCTTGGTGCTTATTATAAAACCTATTCCTTGAAAAAAAGCCTGAATATTCTTAAAAAGTTCCATGTCTTTTTTATGTAGTTCAATTTGAAAAATAGCACGTATTCTAAAACCATGACGAGATTCCGAGGTTTTAGTAAAACTAATCATAAAAGACCCCTCGGCATCAGTAAACCCTGTAACAAATCAAGGATTCAAAGTAGAAGGTGAAATTTGTGTAGGATTTTCTGATGGCGCATCCTCACTAGACGAATTTTCTACATATTTATTTGTTGCAACCTGAGTATAATAATAACATTGTTTAGGGGGGGGGGGTGCTAAAGCCTTTAAAAAGATTTATTGTGAATATTTGAAGGATGCAAAGGTATAGAAGCATAACCATGCTCTCTATTTAATAGGTTTAAATTAAAAAACTTAAATATGTTGTATTAAGTATATAAAATATAAAACCTAAATCCCTAATTTACACCTGGGTTATATAATTTTTTACCTCTCGACTGTACATTAAGCATCTAGTGCTGCGAAGCTTGCGCAATAATAAATTAGCATTCTGCTTTTATTAAGTATAAAGCCAACCACCACCCCTAGACACCCACAAGTGGACCAGTCTGTAGCAACAAATAATAACAAATTATTTACTGACGGTCTTGTAATTTTATCCAGTACCTATTTAATAAAATTATATTAACCGTTTTCACTTGTGTCGCCGCAAATAGTTATAGCTCATCTTAAAGAATAAATTTATATTTCTATTCCCTTTACATAGGAGGTGTATGGAAACCCTCTTGGTCCGTAATGGTAGATAGCATAGTATTAATTTAGCCTCTAATGGCTGCTGCTTAATTACACTAGCTAATTCATGACTATCACATAAGATTAATTAAAAATATTTATTCTGTAATCCTAGAGCCCTAAATTTTTCTTGCTACGCACAAAAATAAAGGGCTAGGCTATTTACTTTTTTATTTAATATATATGATTTAGGGCCACCAAGACCCTCTGCTAAAACTGACATTGATGGATCACTAACTTCGTCCATAAGGTACAAAAATAGGGTCAGCCGAAACTGCCCTCCGAACCGTACGTGATAGTTTCCCATCATACGGCTCTCCACTTAATTACATAGACTCCATGTATGAAACAATTTAAGATAAATATACTAATCTTTGAAATCAATAATACGTTTTAGATCTTGATAGTTTAATGCCCCGTTATGGAAGCATTTGTGATGATATGCACATACTGGGACTTGTTTTCTATTTACGCTACCTTTCCACTCTTCAAAGGTACGGTACCCTGCCCGTCATTTTTGCTCTCGCATCTTTAACAGCTCTGATGTGATGCATTTCGATCTTAGTATTAGATCCACAAAATAGGCAAGATTACAAGTTAGAATCGGATCCGTAGGTTGTTTTCGCTCATGACCCTTTTATAATTTCGGTGATATCGTTCAAGTGAGATTTCTGGTTAAAATCCAGTGTCTGTTTAAAATTATTGGGGATCTTTAATCCGAAATTATCTTCCGATGCGAGGTCTTTACCGAATCTTGTAAATGTAGCTCTAACGGTTCTTAGTTTGTATTTCAAGGCAAAGGTTGCCGCACAAGATGCTCTTAAATATCAACAGATTCTATGTAATTCGTATCTATTTCTTGCAAACCCGTAATGCGCAATTATACCATTAATTTGTGAGTTATAGAATCTGATGATGTCGTTGTGATCTTTGTTAACTAAGTCTCGTCTTGCTGTAAATCCTATGACGCCTAATTTGCTTCTTTTTATAAACCCACCTGAGAGTAATTTATGGATAAGTACGTCCATAGGTAGATCTACTCTCATTATCGATACGGTTCTTTTTCTCATATTGGTTCCCACGATACGGGACAACTTATTACTGTTTTTAATTCTCCTACATTTTGCTCCCAGAAATATAAACGGTTCCGTAGTGGGTGAGATAATGGATTTCTCCTCATTTAATTCTAGACCAGTGTGTTTGATTAGATAGTCTTTCACGTGCCTTCTTATTCGTAAGGTGTCTTGGTAAGATCCTGTCACTAATATTACGAACTCGTCGGCGTATCTAACATATAATAATCTTTTGTACGCAGGATCCGACCTGTTTACTGTATCGCTAATAGTCATTTCCTTAAATAGCGCGATCTTCTCTTGAGGGTCCTTAGTATAACTACGTCTGTTTCTAAGAGATATATATTTCGGATTTTTCGCTCTGTTCTTACCACTGTCGAATTTTATTTTGTATGTTGCCATGAATTTGTCAAAGTCGTCTAGGACAACGTTTGCTAAAACGGGGGGTCCGTAGGGTCCGTAGGGTCCGTAGGGTCCGTTGGTCCGTTGGTCCGTTGGTCCGTTGGTCCGTTGGTCCGTTGGTCCGTAGGGTCCGTTGGTCCGTTGGTCCGTTGGTCCGTTGGTCCGTAGGGTGGCAACATTTCCTTGAGGAGTTCCTATTTCTTTATGGGTTACTATTCTTGTGGCTACATCGACCGTTCCACAATTTAGCATCTTATTTATTAGTCTAAGGAATGGTTCGCAGTCGATCTCTTTCTTTAGTGCCTTTATTATATTTGTATGAGGGATCATATCGAAAGATTTAGATATGTCCCCTTGGATGACTCAAGCGTAATCCCCACCTTGCATCATTAATACCTGTAAGGCGGATTTTACCGACCTATTCGGTCTGAAATCGTGACTGGTATTGCTGAACTTTGGTTCTCAAATTGCTCTGATGATTAACTCGAGGGCTTTTTGGACGATCTTCTCCCTCGGCCCATTGATTCCTAACATTCTTACTTTACCATTAGATTTGGGGATTTCTGGAATTCTACTAGGGTTAAATTGATATTTACCATTTTTCAATTCATCGGCTGTTTTATAGAACCATTCCTTACTTATACCATCTAAGGTTAATTGTTTGATATCTGCACCCGGGGTCATATTTCCGGGTTTACCTTTTATAATTTCATAACACGCTATCAAGAAAAGTGGATTGGAAATAATATTGTGAATTTTAGTATATTTACCTCTTCTACTAGAGTCTAACTCCCCTCTTATTCAAGCTCCCACCGAGATAGCTTTACGTACTTTGGATTTCGGTTCCACTAAGTCTTTAGTGTGAGATGAATGAATAGGACGTGAGTGAATTAAGCTACCTCCCTTCGCTTTGTTTGTAGCTACTATGGAGATTCTGTCTCCGCATACCAAGGCATAGGCGGTTCGATCCCGTGGTGACCTATTAGATGACGAACAACAACAAGATGTCTCGTTGTCGTCTTTAAATGAGTTTAGCCCCTCGCTCATACTACTTACGTAACTGTCATAACAGCGACCATATCCTTCGGAGGTACCATTATAGCTTAAGCTATCTATAACAGCTAATTGGATATCATAGACCGACTTATTCTGCTTAGGATCTATGGACCTTCTATATTCGGTCAATGAGTAAATCGAGTTCGTTATCCTAGCCATGCTCATACCACTGATCCCGCTTTCAATCTGGGGCAGCCCAAATCAAGTTGGACTTTTAATATCTGCTATACTCCCTGTAATCTTGTTAGGTTTTACTGGAGCGATATATAGTGGTCAACTACGTTGTATTACAGTCGAGAAGATTGATAATAAAACGCCCCTTATAGTTGAGAGGATTGTTCCTCGCATCATAATGGTCTCTCGCGGCGCACGCTTAAAAGAAGGGAAAGCAATTAATATTAAAATTAAAGCTGGTGTTATAGTCCAGATTAGCTCGATTGTTGTACCGTGATTTAAATATTTGTGAGAGATAGGTGATTTTTTGTTACTATAGTTTCTTATTATGGATAACATAATTCAAGCTACACCAAACAATATTATAACCAAATAAAACATAATATTATCATGTAATTCTATTAATCCCTCCATTTGCAAAAAAAAAAAATTCAACGTTCAATTAGTTAAAATAATGTTATTTAATAATAGCCAGCCTAATTCCTAGGGCTAATACATAGCGGACTTGTATTAAACTCTACCTGTATTCATACTAGCTTTAATATGAATAATTTGGTCTAATCCTTCTTTATTATAATAAGCTTTACTTTTAATTAATTCTGATATAGAGCAGAAGTCTTTAAAATCTAAAGCTTTTATTCCTAAGATAGGATATTTAATAAAAAAAGGGATAATTATTTCAGTTAAGTAAGATCTTTTGAATACTTTGTACACTACTGCATTTTCAGAGTGTTTATATACTTTACCACATCCTAAATATTCAGCTATGTAAGCTATTAATTGTTTATCTCGGACATGTTGATTGATTTGGAAGATCAATTCGATAAAAGCTTTAGAGTTACCATCACGATTTCTAACCTTAACACCAAATGATCCCTTTCCACTAGTAAACCCTGCCAGTCATTGAGGATTGCTAATATAAATCTTTTCTTTTCTTGGTCTTATAGCAAATGTAACATCAGAGAAAGCTTTTTTTAAAGGTTCAGATAAACCATTATTTATAGATGCTTTTATTGATATAATTTTACGTAAACCTTCAGGTGTGAAATGTTCTCGGTTAATTAGTAATTGGTAAGCTTGTTTAAATAAAAAATAATCCCCGTATTTTTGTGAAATAAGAGGAAATTTATCAAAGTGATCTAAAACTACTTTTAACCCTTTGATAGAGAATACTCTGTATTCTACTGAACCAACATTTGTAACATATATTTTACCAACACCAAGAAAATTTTGAATAGCCTCCAAGACAAATAAATCTTTATTATGTAAATGTATTTGAAATCTAGGTTTGATTACTCAACCTGATTTAACATTATTACTTTTTGTAATACTTAAAACAAATGAACTTTCTGCATCTGCAAACCCTGTTAAGAAATGAGGATCTATTATTAAATCATGATTATTATTATTAGCTCTACTATTCTTAGTGAACGATGTAGAATAACTTCTTTTATTAACTAATTGAGTAGTTAGGATTTTTTTCTGATAATTTATTTCGAAACCCATTAGAGTACATCTTAAATGTGTGGGGCGTAACTGCCCTAAATTATAGCTTGCCCCAGCACACCAACTACCATTTACTCGTTGCTCTTTTACAGCAATATAGAACTTTAGCCCACATATTACTGACTTAGATCCACGATTACCCACGTTCTTTTCAGAAGCCTTCAAGCTTGTTACCTTACATGAGTAATTAGTTCATCCACTTATACCCTTTCGAGTATAGCTTGGTACTTTAAGTTCTAGGGATTTTCCGGAGTTTGGTTGTTTAATCCCCATTAATGATTTCCCAGATCATTTAGGAAGAGGAGTTGCACTATCTTGAAAATATATTCCTCAAGGTCTAGGTGTATCGCATATATTAAAGGTAATCAGGTGGTATAGCTTATTCATAAAATAACTCATATATTTATTTTCTTGGATTTACATTATTAAGGCATGCGCTTGCTACCTCAGACCCTGCTCAGCAAGCCTCACCCGGATAGCCTAAGGGGACCCGCCTCCCTCCCCCCCCATACCCCCCCCCCCATAGGGTCCTTGCGCAGGCTTGACCCTATAAAAAAAAAGAGCATGCTTGACCCGGATAGCTTCAAAGTTAAAAATATTTTTATATTATTTTTTGTCCGCCCTACGGAGTACGGAGGGCAGCTCTCTTTCCCACTTGATACGAAGGTTAAAAAAAACCTTCGATCAGGAGGAGCCTTCCTATTTTTTTTCCTCCTCTATAAGGCGGACCCCTCCTTCTTCGCCTTATATAAGGCGAAGGCAAAAATAAGTGGAAGGCTTAGATATAAAAAATATAGGAGCGCTTACTTCCCCAAAATAGCCCCTCCCTTACCAGGACCCCCCCCCCTTTTTCCCCTTTTTTTCTTCTGCAGGGGATGCTCTTTTTTTTTATAGGGGGGGGTGCTGAGCTGACCCGAGCTGAGGTAAAAAAGCCGAAGGCGCTCTTATTTATATAGGCTAAGCAGCCCCCCCCACCTTAAGCCTCCCCCGCCGCCTAAATATGTAAAGTTGAAAACAGTTTTAAAGATTATCTCTGATATTATAATATCTTTTAAGAAATATCTAGAATATATTTGGGATAGCTTATATAAAAATCCTCTCCTTAAGCCGGATGAGCTTTTATTTCATAGCTAACCGGATAGGACCAAAAAAAAAAGCTATTTAAGCAGCAGTCTCAGCTCTTATTTATTTAGGAGGATGCGCACCCTAGCCCATAAATAAGAGCACTGCTATCAGGCTGAGCTAAAAAACAAAAAATGAGTAGGCTGGACAAGCGGCGCCCTAAGGCTAAACTAACTTTGTAAAGGTAAAGATACAAAAGGATGGGGCTTAGGTGGACTATTTAAAGCTCACTCTAAACTAATAGAAGTTCTGTTTAATAATGTTTGTAAAACATCAATATAAAACTCTGAATTAGATCAAGGATATCTGTTTACAGCTTTACCTTCTACTAACTGTAAATAAACTAATTGTAAGAATAAGAAAGTAGCTACCACACTAATAATACTTCCAAAACTACTAATTAGATTTCAACCCGCAAAAGCATCCGGGTAATCACTTATACGGCGTGGCATCCCTTGTAACCCTAAGAAATGTTGCATTCTATAGCAACGTACGCACTGTAAAACTATAATTTATCTTTATAACTATATATTTTTCCTTCATAAGAAATACCTTTATCAAACTTTTTAGTGTATAATAATTCACTTTATATTTAAAAGCTTTAGTTATACTTTTCAATTCAACTATTAATTCATGTGAATTAATATCAAATACATAAACTGTTTTACGATTAGATACTTCTTTAAATAAAAAAGTCTTGGTACTCACACAGGGCTATAGCTGCTCTAGCTACTTTACCATCAATTTGGAAATATCTAGCTCCTACCAGATTAAAATTCTATTATCACCTCATTGTCTTCATTATAAACAACAATGTGCTTTCGAAGTTGATTGTCTCCAGTAGGTTTATCTAAATATTCCGAAAAATTATCTACTAAGTATAGGTTCAAAAGATAATATAAGATTTGATTTATAAAGGTATTTATTGTTAACATAATTTAAAAGTATACTATAACTAATTTGTAATCCTTTCAAAGCCCTGTTTATTGAAGAATAAACGATAGGATCTTTCGACGGTGAAAGGACATCATACACAAAAACTAAAAAACAAGAATATTTATTATCTATATCAATAGATGTATAACTCAAAGAATTAGCTGTTTTTAAAATTAAGGCCGCAGGGAGAAAAATAGCAAATCTATTATAACCTTAAGAACCTTTAGAGAATAATGATAATGATTTTTCAATTGTTAAAATAGCATTATCTAAATTACCCATTGAGGATATACTCTGGGGGGGTAACTTTATAATAACAATTAATAGTTGGTTTAAATTTAATAATAGCATATTGTTCAAATACTAAGGAAGTTTGAGGAGTAGTAAAATACAGAAACTATAAGCTTCAATATAAAGCTCTGCTTTTGCATATTTCCAACTAAGAAGCAGAGTGGGGATTACGTAAACCTTTAGTTAATTTAATATATTCCTCCATTCTTCTAGCTAAATTATTAGAACTACCAATATAGAAACGAGAGTTATCATTTTTAGATGTTAGTTTATAAACACCTGAAACACCTAAGTATTTAAATTTAACTTGTTCATATGATTGTTCAAGAGAATAAAACTTGGCCGAAGTAGGTTCAATATTATCAATATTATCAATATTATCAATATTATCAATATTATCAATATTATCTATATTATCAATATTACCAACAGATAAGACATTATCAATAGAATTAGTAGAATAAGAGCGTTAGGATTTCCCCTAGCAAAATTTTGTACCCTTTGACTCAAGTTATAATAACTAAATTAAAATTTTTTAGCGCACACGCGGTGTGCTGGGCAGCGCAGCTGATTAATTTAGATTAGATAAATTATCAGTGCTTATTTGTCACCAGCAAATGTAGATCATATCACTACCCTTCCTAGCTTGCCCCGATGGCAAACTTAACTTGTTTGTCATCCCTCAAAGTTTTGAGGGACGAAAAACAACTAAATAGATAATTAATTATCCCTGGGGGGGGGTATCCCGAAAGGATCAGGGATACCCGCCCTGCGGGTATCCCCCCGAAGGGTATAAAGGTTAAGGTTAGGGTACTTGGCGTATGGTCGTTGAAGTGGCTTTACATAGAGATGTAATCTCTAAGAAAGATTACCTGCTGATTGGACGTAATAACCAAGGGGAAATTAAACGTATTTCCAGCAATCTGCCAAGTTTTAGGGGGGGGTGTGGTTTAATACCCAGCTGGCACAGCCATATCTCCCCCTTTTACACTACATAATTTCTAATGTAGGCCCCCAACATTAGAGGGAAGAAAGTTAAATTACACAGTAACAGTAACTGTGGACTATATCATAAGATAACATTATGTTATCTTTCTTTCGTCTAGTCTCTGAGGATCCCTACGAGCGATAGTGATCCGGCGATCCTACTACCTACTAAGACAGATATCGTAGCGTGGGTTTCCTGCGGATTGTTTAGATACTCTTAACATATTTACTGGTTAATTACAAAAATTTTTGGCAGGTAGTCCCCGTATAAAAGTTATAATTATATGCAGTAGTTAAGCCTTATGAAACTTCTCTGCATATAGAAAGATGGACGGGGCTAATTAAAGAGGGCGGTGGTTACGAGGTTTAGATTGAAAGATTCAATAATCATCTTTAATATTTATGTATTGATTATTATCTATAGTGTCTTTTATAGTTGTTCATCTTATTTTAAAATATTGTCTAGCCGCGTTTATAGAAGGAAAAATTAATTCATTATTTTTTTTATCATAACAATAAACAAATTTACCACCTATACCATATAGGGCTGATAGTTTTCCTTTTAAACCATATTTAGTATGAGAGTTATTGATATAAAATTGTTTAATACCTTCGCTAATAGCTTTTTTTGTATCCGAACTAGTATTATATCCATATTTAGGATGATTTTCTTTTCTGAAAAGTTCTTTTAGTTTTACTATTGTTTCAATTTTATGAGTAAAACCTAGAGAGCTACCTGCTATTTTCAATATATTATACTTAGGTTTATAATGATCTATTCATTTTTGTTCCAACTTTATAGAAGTAATTAGATCTTTTTCAAAAAATTCCAGTATAGCTAAAGAGAAGTTATGTAATTCATATTTTCTCATCGCTCTAGCCAATATTGTTTTCATTTTTTCCGTACTCGCATAATAAAAATGGCTAGACATTCTTTTAGTTAAATTTAGACTACTACCTACATATAAATCATTCGTTAAATTATTAATAAACATGTAAACTCCAGATTTAGACCTTAGTTTACTGTATATATCCCTTTTACTTTGTTTTATATCATTAAAATATAATACAAAATTATTAGGTGAATTCTTGTTAGGGCTAATATATTGATCTAAACCATTTAATGCATTCCCTCCCTTGTCTCTAACCCCGATAAATAAAACCCAGAAATGAGCTTTTCCTAACACAATGCTATAATCTAAACCTAATATTTTAGGTATTCAGAAGTATCATGCACTAAATAATGCGAATACTGCACCCATACTTAACACGTAGTGGAAATGCAACTTATAAAAACCTTTTATAAATTGTGGACTGTATCTTTACCAGTAATAAATATACTATTTATCATTATAGGGGGAAGGGCAGGGAGATTCCCTCGCCCCTGCCACCCCCCAGCCTTTGGCCTTTATTAAGAAAAGGAACTTTATATCATAAAGGGTTTTGATATTTAATTCAATCTATAACAAAATCTGAATATATTTTATGCTCTAGGCTATATATTGGAAACGTTTTATATTTACTAATTTCTATAAATGGTTTAATTTTTGTAACTCTATAAAATATAATATCACAATAAAATCTATTGTGCATAAAATAATCATAGATAAATAGGATATAATTAACGTTTTTAAAAGAGATGCAAGTTAAATTATTTTCACCTTTAGAAGATTTTCCACGTATTATAACATAAGGTCTACAATTAGGTAAAGTATTAGTAAAATTTTATTTAGCTGTGTATTCGTTATACTTAAATTCTAAATTACATTCTATCCTATTACCAGCATAATTAAAAACTATGCTGCCATCAGTATCAATTAAGCCTGCAAAGCAGGAATCGTATAATGCTATATTGTAATTAGCCTGGTTATAATTTATATTATATATACTACAAGCTAGTTAAAGGTACTTTAAACCATTAAGGTTTCTAATGATGTATATGATGTTATCTTTACTATACACAACATATGTGTAATATGGCTTGTTTTTATCAGCTCTAATTCTACCTAGTGTAGAATAATCTAGTATACGTATAAAAATTCTAATATCCCTATTATGTACTTTTATTCTAATTTGTTTAACAACTTTATTGTAATATTTAGTATAAAATCTAACATGAAAATAACCATCACCATCTATTACACCTGCAAATCAATTTAAAAATTTATAATCTATAGTATCTGGTAACTGACGTGCAGTCTCTGAGAATCCTATACAGTTTTCTGCTGATTGTGTACTAGTAAGTTCTTTATTTGAACTTGTTGTATCGTTATATTAACTGTTTAAAAGAAGAATATTCCTACTAACATCTATTATAAGCCGGCCATATAAAACGTATTAATAAACAGTAAACAATACACATATAATACAGTTTCCAGCATATAGTCAGTTGCAGAAGAATACGTAATATAAGACGAATAATTCTGGCCCATTTGAGCCACGACGTAATAACTTTGTAAAACCTTAGGTTTTACAGGACTAGCTCTTCATTACCAAATAGGTTTAAATAATTAATTATATTAGGTAACGCGCTGCGTATAGTCTCTACAGAACTTTAGTGATAATATTACTAAAGCACCACGGCATAGCTTATAATAATGTCGCTATGTATAAGCATCATTATACTTATTATAAATTCCACCGTTAGCAAACTAAACTGTTAGTTTACCGAACAAACAAGTTTGTTTATTCAAGCAGCGTGACAACACAACAGATAACAACAAATTGTAGCTCCTCTCCTTTTTAAACAGATTTAGGTTTGTTATGATATAAATAAAACTTATTGTAAGAAATTAATTTATGGCCTAATAACGGATAACTATAAAAATGGTTGAAAATATTATTTCTAGTCTTTTCATTATAAAGATGTAATCTATAATATGAAAAATTTCCGTCTTTTTTTGGTTTGTCTTTAAGTATTTTAGTTTCACCTTTAAAATAAGTTTTTATCCACTCTAAAATATGAATTTCATCGTTTTGACCTATAGTGAAAGCACTTTTTCTTAAAGAACCATTATGGTTAAAAACTAAAGAAAAATTACCCTCACCTTCTATAAATCCGCTCAGTCAAGCAGGAAAATAGTTAGGTATTTTTTTATTAGCTAGTATATTTAATTGTTCTAGTTTATTCTCGTACTTTACCCTTCTCGATTGAATAAACAAGTCATATTTAAATTTTCTATTCAAACAAGCGGTAGCAAAATTAAACTGGCTTTGTTTTCTAGCAGTTAGTAGAGGGTACTTTGCTAAAATTGCAAATAATTTAACTAAATCTCGTTCTTTTTGACAAATTAACGTTACATATTCATAATCTTGCTTTTTTTCAAGTGCAACATGTCCACATATATATTTAGCCATTATATTAAGCATATTTATATTTTCCTCGTTTCTCTTTAAAGCTATAAAAACCCTAGTTCGAGGTTTTTGTTCTATTGTTATATTAGATCTAATGTTAGTAGTAATAGTACCATCTGCTTCTAATAGACCAACAAAAAAAGGATAAATATAGTCTAAATGGGGGTGCCTTGCGCAGCTCTTATTAATACCATTACCTGTTTCCTGGGGTTTACCTAAAGCGCATATTGCACTAGGAGAAATTAATTTGTTAACGTTATTATCGTGGAATGCAATATCCAATGAGGCGTTCGCTAAAATTACTCCACTTACTTGTTCTAAAAAAAAATATGCACAAGGTAAAAAATAAAACCTATGCAAAATTTAACTATCTTAGACTCTGTGATAGCTAAATCGATACTCTTTGTATGTGGTATTATTTAAAATACATTCTTTTATAGTATTATGGCTTATGCTAAGTGTCTTAGCGATCATAATACCGTCATATTTAGCTACAAAAGTTTCATGTTTAAACACGAAAACAGCTTTAATATGTTTCTGAGCCTATATTTCTTGGATAAATTTTGCATAAGCTTGTGATCTTGCTTCTATAAAAGGCTTTTCATCTGTATTAAATGGAACTTTGCTTAAATATAAAGAAGATCTGAATAAAGATTCTTCTTATATAGCTCTATTAATAGAAATACTTATAGATTTATTACCTAATAATATTGCTATAGAAATCATCTAGGGCGCTATAGCTAAAAGTTGTTTAAACTCATTATAAATAAACACAGGCCCTGAAGATCTTTTTGTAGATATAGCTAGCTTAGTTTCAATAGTATGACTACCCCTATAATACTTGCGTCATTAGTTGCATTATAATCTGGCTTTAAACGTTTTATTCAAAAAGTCTCACACACCTCTATATGCTGTAAACTTGTATCTACCTTCTCTACTATAATAAAAGCAAAGTTTATCAAGCCATACTATAGTATTGCACTAGATATGGGTCTACTTTTCTGAGCCGCAATATGAGATAAATAAAAGTAATTAGAAACTCTAACTTTTAAAGATCTTTAACTACCCACATCAATTTTACCGTTAAATTTATTAACTATTACATAAACATAGCTGTAGGTATCGCCCTTAATTGTAGAATAATTTACTATCTGCATAAAAATTTTCATAAATTTTTAAAACGTTAGAGGGTTTAATTTTATTTAAGACAGATTGTATGCTTTTATTGCTAAAATAAGCAGCTACAGGCAAGATTGAGAACAAATGCAAATCCTGATCCTAAGGATATGGCGCATAAAAAAGGTCTATTGCACTTACGTAATAATTCTAAAGTATAAAAAAGTATACCTAGGTAAACCAAAAGAATATATGTTTTTTTTCAGAACGTAAAAAAAAAATTCATTAATACGCCGTAACCAATCTTTCATAACTAAATATATACCCTTTATAACCACCACCTATCTTAGCATAATTTTTAATAGTAGAATGTGATATATTTAAGGCTCTTTGAGCCTTCATTACTCCCTCATATTTAGCAATAAAATTTCTATTTATATCGTATACAAACACTGCTTTTTTAATATGACTATTATTGTTCATATTTAAGACTAATTCCTCACATTCTTTTCTAGATCAATCAGCTATTATAGGAGTGTCATTTATATTATAAGGTATATTGCTTAAGTACCATTCACCTCTGAATATTATTTGTTCTTTAATAATATTAACTAATGTAGAATGATTTGATATAATTAACTTAGCTAAGGTTAAAACGGAAGGAAAAATAACCAATAACTCTTTAAATGAGTTATAAACATAAACAGAGTAGGCAGAATTAGCTTCAATCATTCTTATCTTACTTTCAAGAGAATGACTTTTATTATAAAAAGGATTATTTTCACCTGTAACAGCCCTTGTTATTAAACCTTTAGTTTTATCCGAATGTGTTCTATTTTTAGCTAAGTCAGATAGTAACTTCTTAGTTTCTTCTGTCTGTATATAACCTAAATAAGAATAACCTTCTTTTAAAACATTGTAATAAGGTATAAACTGTCTTATATAAAAAGTTTCTCTAGCAGTTAAAAATAACTGTTCAACATATTCTAAGATTAAAAGAGAGAAATTAGAATAATCGTATTTAAGTAAAGCTTTGGTAATAGGGATATTAGCATTTTGTTTACTTTTTAAAAAAGCCTTATTAAGATAATTTCTCATTCTAGAAGCTAAATTAATAGAACTTCCCACGTAAGCATGCCCATTTACCTTGTTTACTAAACAGTAAACACCTGATTTATCTCTTTGTTCTTTTAGAATATTGACTCTATCATCCTTCAAGCTATCATAAACTTTTACAGCTGCGCTGCTCCCCTGGTCGCGCAGCGACCTTATAGGCTGGCCCTTAAAATTAGGGTTATTATCTTGGTTATAAGGCTGTTTATAACTAAAATTAGAACATGACCGAGTTATGATTGCGCATCAACGCAGCTGATTAGTATAATGGCTACTGCCTGAATTTAAAATTAATGCCTTTTTTCTTACCTGGACTAAATCTTCCCGGAGTAAACCCCGAGTACTCAGTATAGTCTCTGAGGATCCAACTATAATATTACTAAATATTAATTGGTTTCCTGCTGATAATTCAAAATTATGCTTTGTAACTGATATAAAATAAAACTCTTCCCTGCGGGGACCTATCTCCCTGCTCATGGGTCCTATTCTAGCAAGTATCATAATTGTCAGAAGTTCCCAGCATATTGTAGTAAAATCTAAAAACCCCTCTTCTTTGTTACACCTTGCACCATCGGGCCAAGCCGCTATGATGGTATGAGGGCATAAAGCAGACAAGAGGGACTGAGTTAGAGGGAGAGCTAAGTGGTTTATTAACCCTCCAATTGTGAACATAAACACAAAACCTAATGCAAATAACATTGCGGGTGTAAATTGTAAAGATCCACCGTAACAAGTGGCTCGGGGTAGGGCCTTCGATCATTTCAGATCTAGTTGGCTTTGTGTTTCACAAAAACAGTGATAGATATCTATATATTTTTGCTTAAGTACTTGTTTAAGGCACTGTCTATTACTAGTAACCCGGACCATTCCTTCAAACTTCATATGAAATATTCTACTAATATATCACTCAGAAGTAAGCATGGCGTCTGGCCTCTACGCTTTTAGATAAAATACATATATATATTTTACTCAATAGACCTTTAATCTACCGAATTACACTTTCGTGTAACCACTTAGTTCGACGATAATCCTTAGTAATTTATATTATTATTTAAGGATGTCCCTCGAGTTTGCACATGTTAACAATATTAATCTCGCTACGCTCCAATAGTAGTATACTTATATTTTAATTTATACTTAGGACCCTGAACTTATAAAGCATGGTAGGATGAATGTAAGGTAACATATTATGTAAATTCTTTTTAATGGATTTACTTTTAATATATATAACATAATAATTATCTTGTTTATGGATATTACATTATAAACCGAATTTAAGAATTAATACATTAATAATGAGTACTAATTCTTTTACTGTAAAACATTGAGTTTGTTATACCAGAATTATAAGTTCCATCTCCTTCTTAATAAGGAGTAGCTTGCGCACCCCCTATATTGTAGCAACCCACACCAACCACTGATGTGTAACTTATTTTGCTAATTTAAAAAGGTAAAACAAGGTAGAACAGTCCTACCTAGTGTACAAAAAATAACCTTACAAATTATTTATCCTTACTTAGATAACTTATTCTATAAAATGCTTTAATAAGTTTTTTACTATATAAAACTCTACTAATCGAGGTATGGGCAAGACCTAACTAAGAGGCTCCTTGTCTTATAGATAGGTAAATAGTTTTTTCGTTGGTTAAAACATTAATAACTTCAATAGGCACACCTTTAGTTGTAAGATTAAATTAACGAAGGCGTACTCTCTCTATTTATTTGAATTATTCGCTACGATTAAGATTATTTGCTCTTATCATAGCTCTAGTTACCTCATAGACAATAAGATTTAGACGAGTTTCACTCATTTTAGCTTTAGTCTAAAAATAATGAGTAAAACCTAAAGAGTTACCAGCTTTTTTTAAGACGTTATACTCTGGTTTAAATAAGTCCAAATAATACAGTTCTCTAACTATAACTTCATCCTTATCACAAAACTATAAAATGTCTAGCATAAATCGGAATAACCATATTTAAGTAAAGCTTTATTAATTAACATCTTTTGTTTAGGATCAATCAAATATTGATAACTATAATAACGTTTTAATCTTACACCTAAATTTACACTGGAACCTCTATAACTTTTACCCTAAATTAAATTTAGTCAACGATATATCCCAGCTTTACCCCCCCCCCTTATTATCATTAACAATTTCCTTTTTAAATATATCAGCATTTACATAAGACACGACTGGAAGTAGTGTAGAGGCATAACCGTTATGCACACTACGCGCCCGAACATAAGATAATTTAGTTCCAAAAAAAAAAGGGGGCTTTAGAAGGAAGTGAAGAAATAAAAGGGCGAATTCCTGTTAATAATAAAGGCATTGATTTATTTTTTATATATATGTGAGGCTTATTCTGTTTAACGATGTGTAATGTACAAGATAACCTATGACGAATCATAAGCACATTCATCAAAACTACTATGTCTTTTATTGTATAAGCTTCCACATTAATATATAAACCATAAACTTTATTACGCCGTTCACCGCTAAGGTAAAAGAATTTAATATTACTTTTTTGGTATACTCAGTGAACTAAAGCTTCTCAAGTTAAGAGATCAAATAAATTTTGAGGAATAATTTTTTTGCCTTCAATATAAAATAAATGATATAATTCTGTTATACAGGGTAGACTTCTGGTAGTAAAAGCTAAGCCATAATGTACCTTTTTATGAAGAATAGCCTTGGTAACATAAGGACCTTTAGAACAATAATGGCTTAATTGAAAAAAAACTGAATAAAAATATTCAAATTGATTGTATTTTTGTTTAAATTGCAACCTACCATCTCCTCTTCCTTTTTGAAGAGAAGCATCCGAAAGAATAATACCTATAAATACAGACATTTTATTAGTAGGTATTTTTATTAAAGCTCGTTCAATAGAAGTATATCTAAGAAAACCAACAGTAGAAGAAAGGTTTGAGCCGTACAATACTAAACTAAACCCTACTCTAGCGAAGAAAAACGCTAGTGTTCTCTGTTGGCAAGGAGTTGCCCCCAACTCAGAAGGTGTGGCTAGCGATAAACACTTGGCTTCGCACAATTCATGGGGGGTACGCAAGCTCTCCGCCAGTGAAGCAAGACCTATATATCGTATAATTTTTTTTATCCTATTCAATCCTTCAAGTGTCGTATGAGCACGCTCGCTCTTTAAATATGCTACTTTTTTTAAACATTCAAATGCTACAAGCTTTATTCCTAGCAAGGCGCAAGGTCCTGATTTATTAAAAAATGGAATTATTTTCTCATTAATACTTAAGGAGTCTTGTACTCTAAATATAAAGGAATCATTTATTATTAATATTTGTCCACAACCACCTAAAGCCAGTTGTAACCTTTTTATTAATTTTTCATCTAATAAACTAATATAAAAAACAAAAGTTACACCTTGACCCAATTTAAGTTTATTACTCTTATAAATTGAGATATAAAAACAATTAGAGTTATACTCATTAACGACCTCACTAACTCAGTCTGGATTTTCTTGGCAGGGTCTTGTAGTATAATACCTATAAGGGCTAAAATATCATCCATTCGGTTGAAAACCTTTGCCTTGCATATAAGATGACACCAAAGCTCTCTTATTTATAATATTAAGATAGCTTTTATAACTACTATTGTTAAGATTACCCCGTCAATAGGGATAGGTAGCTGCTAACTTACCATTAATATTGTATTTGGTCATTATATACCTCTTACTAAAGGAGGTTGACAACCAACTAAAGATTTTTATACCTGTCGGTACTGCAATTATCAAAGTTGCCGCCGTGAAATAAGCACGTGTGTCCACCTATTAAGATTTTATTAATTTAAACTCTTATTTTTAAATAATCTTAATTTGGACTATTTCTTAACCCTTTAGGGTCTTTCCGTGTAGTCTCTGAGGAGCCCTGGCTTACAAAAAGGGTAGGGTTTCCTGCCAGTACTATAAGATTAGTGATTATTACTTACTAATAGCCTTTTTATAATCTATCGCTAATAGGAGATAACTAACCCCCCCCCCCTGAGATAACTAAAAAAAAGGGGTATAGTACACTAATTTAAAATAGTTTCTTGCATATAGGTAAATTATTCTACATATTCCTTCAAATACGCACGACGTGGATGAGTTTAGCTAGATTCCCAACTTATAAGTCATAGAAGGGTGCATATAAGGTAAAATAATGTTTTTAATTTTTTCTACAGACTTAACTAAAATATAAATACGATAGTTTTTTCCAGCTTTATGTATTGAGCATTTAATATTATATCTATCGATTAAATATTGAGTAAGCCGTTCAACATCTGCATGTGTGAAACCATCTGTACAAAGATATAACCCTTTAGTTGAACCCCGTGACCCATCCTGCTCGCATAAACGGGCTAGAGCTAAAGGAGTTAACAATGATAGGTCTGAAGGAACTATTTTTACTTTACCATTATAAAATTTAGAATAAAACTCATTTAACATAGGTAAAGCTTTACTTCAAAAGTTTAGACTTTTATAGGTTTTATTTGTTCTTTTGTCAATATAAGAATACTCTCTATACTTTCCGGAGGATATACTAGATAGAGAATTAAGTACACTAATAAAATAATCCCTTTTATCTTCAGCTTGAATGAAACCGAATCTAGCATTCTTACTTCTAGGAGCCATTTCTAATTTTCCATCACCTAAAAGACTACCAAATAAAATCTCTTTAGTCTCCGAACTAAATGGTATAACTTTACCTCTACAAGCTACTGGTCCGGAGGTTTTTTCTATTTTGCCACCTTGCCTCCTTTCTCTCAAAAACCGAAGGTTTGACTCCTCTTGAGAAAGAGAGGTTTGCCTATCCTCTTCTGCCGACTGTTGAAAATAAAGAATTAAACTATCTAATTTATCTAACCCCACAGTAAACATGTGATGCGCACTTTCCCGGTCTTTTTTATTTTTACTAGGAAACCTGGACTATATCTTATACTTATGATTTAGAAGCATTACCTATAGGATTATTTTCAATTGTAAAAAAATTCATATTATGTCTTAATTTTCTAACAACCTTTAAATCTTCTGGGGATAATGGTTGCTTGTTTACAACAATTTCTAGTATTTCAGTTCATATTTTAAAAGATTTTTTTTTACTAGTTTTCAAAGGATAATTATTAAAATAATTACATATAATAGAAATAGTAGGTTTTTTTCTGTCATTACAAGAAATAGATAGTCTAAACATACTATTAGTGTAATTAATAAAATTTTTAATTTTTATATCTTTATTAATTGTTCTAAGCTTTGCTTTAGTTACTGTATTTAATAGTAAAGCTATATTATTTAAAACAATTTCTTCGTTTTTTTGATCTAAAATAAATAAAAGTTGTACATAAAACGCTTTTTTTTCATTAGCAATTTTTACTGAAAAACAACCTTCAGCATCAGTAAATCCACTTAAGCATCCTCAACACTAGGTTGTCTAAGTGCTTCAACTAATCTGGGAACTTTTTTAGTCAAAAATAAAGAGTAATCCAGTTTAATAGCATTGTTTAATGCAGTATTTCATTTAATTAATTGATTAACCCTATGTTTTAGGGCTAAATTACCATTTAATAACAAATAAAGTAAAAAAATACTTTTATTATCAGATACAATGTATCTAGAAAACTTTCTATTACCATTATTATCATAAAAATCTTTAACTATACCTATTTTTAAAGTTTCATATATTTCATGTAGAACCGTACTATCTTTTTGAGTAATAACAAAAGAAGCTCTACCTTTGTGCTCTAAAATAGCACCATCACCTTCTAAAAACCCAATAAATAAAGATAATCAATCATTATCGTATTTACCATCAGGTACAGAAAATTATTGTTTAAATAAATAAGCAAAGTTTTTTTTAATAAGTATTTCCACGTATAGTCTCTGAGGATCCTATTTTCTCCAAGCTTATCGAAGATAAGTTTCCTGCTGATTGTGCATTTCTATTAGCATTTAAACTATAAAAAGTATCTAATAAATTTCCTAATTTTGTGTTGCATATAAAGCAAATACATGCGCATGACGTATATAAAAACAAAAAAAGGTAGCCGTTCCAGCCTACAGTGGAATTTATTACCATCTGCTCACGCAGATGGAAAGCCATCCTTCGACTTCAAACCACAAATCCTAACACACCAATTGACAACATCGCATAACTATATTTTGCCTGTAAATAATCATATTTTTTATTTCAATCTATTAGAATTCATTTCTAAATTTAATTCCTTTATTTTTTTTAAACCTTGTTGAGTTAAATGTTTTTTTAATTTTATAATAGTCATACATTTTTTAAAACAAATATAATCTTCTTGTTTTAGATTTAAAAGCGGGTATGTATCAAAATGAGGTAATACTTTATCCAATATAGAAAGAGCATCTTGTACTATAAAATCGCATCTAGATAAGTTAGATCTTACCGCTACTACACCACAATCAAAAAATTTTACAAATAATTTCATAAGTTCTTGATCATTAATATGCTGCGCTATATGAAATCTATAGTATACTTTTTCTAATAATGCATAATCCTTTGCAGGTCTAACATAAATAGAAAAACCACCGTCCCCAGCTACAAACCCAGATACCCATTGTGGATTTAAATTATAAGGTAATTTTATAACTGGTTTATCTATAGGTATTATGTTAGGATAATATTCTAAAACTTTTTTTGATACCCCCCTATTAATGGAAGCATAATAAGAAAGAATCTTTAAAAATCCTTCTAAAGTTAAATGATCTTTATTTAAAATAAGTTTTATGACTTCTGACCATAATAAGAAATCTACTCTTTTTCTACTAATAAGAGGATAATTAGTAAAATGTGGTATTATTACATCTTTTATATAGTTAATTTTAGTTACTCTATATAAAGATTTTTTTCTATCTGGTCTATGATATACAGCACCTACACCGAAAAAAGATTTGATTTTATATAAAATATCTTTATCTTTTTCATGTAAATTTATTTCAAATGAGGTTTTTACTTTTGTTAAAGAGTTAGATATTTCTATTATGATAGAAAAACAACCTTCAGCATCTACAAACCCTGTAAGCCAATTAGGATTAAGTTTGTCCACGTTTGTAGAGAAATTTTTTTTTAATACTTTATTTATGAAATTCGTATTATATCTCATAAGTTTGCAAAATACTGGACTATACCTTAAACACCCTTGCACTTTGGGTCCTGAGGTTTTTTTTTCTTTTTTTTTCTCCTTAGGTTCAGCAAAAAAAAACCTTCGTACCCAGCAATAAAGGGACCCAGCTAGAAAGGGACCCTGCAAGAGACCCAGCAAGACCCAGCTAGACCCTGCTATATAAATAAGCCTTCTTCAAAGGGACCCTGAAAAAAAAAAAAGTAAAAGGGTGTCTATCCCCGTGTAGTCTCTGAGGTGCTTATATAAGGCTACCTGCTCATTGTTCATTGTAATATCCTTAACTTTTTTACTGTAAATATTACTAGTATTTAAGGTATTAGGAAGTTCAAGCATTTTTGGGATATTGCTTACGTAAGTGTTACTTAACGCTGGCCTACTGACCATACCTAAATACAGTTCCATAAATTTTTTAAAAAGTTTATTGTAAAAACAATCCTATTTTTTTAGATACTTTTAAATTTTATGAAAATGGACCATCTCTTTACTAACAATTAAATACTCTCTCTAAAAACTATTTCATTTTACCAAAAAATGTTTTCAAGCTTTACCTAAATCCGAGTTAGGTCTTGAGTTGTGTGCATGTAATTGTCTAAGTTCAAAAAATCTATTAGCCATAGTTAATCTTGTTAACTTAGGAGATCTACAAGGATTAACTTTAAAATAGTCATTGACTAAAGATAAAATTTCCTTTTTTCTAAAACAAGTTCACTTAAATGCACCCACTTTGACCATTGCGTATATTTGACCTCCATACAACTCAACTAAAGCATCTAATATAAACCTATTTTTCTGACTTGCAGTTATAAATATTTGACCCGATTGATCGTTCAAATATATGCTACCATCTGAATCAAAAAACCCAGCTAATCATCCATTATAATATGTTAATGGTTCTGTATCCTTTAAATCTATAGCATACTTCTCACAAATTTTTCCTAACTGAAGTATTCTTATAGGATTCCGTATTAAACCATTAACACCTTTAATTAAATTTAATAAACCCGCTTTGTGATGTAATCTATATCTTAAGTAGTTATCCCCTGCGTAAAGCTTTACTGCCCCTCCATATTTTTGTTTAATTAAGTATAAAAGACGTCTATCCCGAAGTTGCGTAACTATCTCTAAACTAGCATAACCTTTTTTAGATAATTGAAAACACCCATCACTATCAATAACACCTGCTAACCATTCGTTAAATTTAACCTGCTCCGCACGCTCCCCTCCCGGGTTTAATAACCCCTCCACTGCCTTCCCTCCTCTTGGCTTTAGGTTGGAACTAGCGCTGATAGCACACCCTGATAGCATCCGAAGGAAGGCCTTACTACCCTTCAAGCCGTAGGAGGAGTATCTTGTGTAAGCAGTGTTTTTTAAGCAAAACGGTTTTACCTGCCTGCTAGGATTAGTGATTTCTTGACTCTTGCTGATAGAACTAAATAAAGCCAGTGGCTGCCACTTACCCCTATATAAGAACAAGGCTAGTTCCGTCTGCACCTCCCCCTCGCCAAGAAGTCCCTGCGTTGCGGTACTAGTTTTTCATATATATATATGTGAAAGACATGTTTTGAAAACAAAAAAATGAAGGGGGGGTGCGGAGCTAGAGTATTTAACCACCATAATACTTGATGGTGTTAATAACAAACGTATGGCCTCTGAAATTTCTACTCACCTGCTTAACCTAGAAAAGTTTATTATTCCTGGTTTGAAGTTTACACTTCGGGCTTTGGTTATCTGCGGATTATTCAATATTACTAAAATTTTTACTAAGAAGATATATATAATATACCTTATACCCTTAGTACTTAGTAATAGCAAATTGTTATAACAATTCTTGAACTTTTTGCAAATAGTTTGTTGCGTTAATAGAATTATATCTATTAAAGAGCCATATTGACCAAATACGGATTTATTGGAATATGCTGATATTGTTGTACTAATTATTCCGAAACCAGGTATTATTAATATATAACAATTAATTTGATTAACCAAATAGTTATTCTCTTTATCTAAGATAGCACAAAAAAAAAATTATTTTAGTTAACACGCAAGAACTTACATTCTTGTTAGGACTTTATCTTAACCAGTAGTATCACTTAATCATTGTACTTAATAATAATTTTATTAAGCCCATCTTGTATTCGGGCTTATTCGTTTTCTGGCTCTCCCTTTTTTCGAATAGAGGGGCCTTCGAAGATGGGTCCCTAGGAGAAAAAAAAAGGCCTGCTTCTATTTTTTTTCCCTGTTCAATCCTATTTTTTTTGAAAAAAAAGAAAAAAAAAATTTTTTTTGAAAAATTTTTCCCTGTTTGAAACAGGGAAAATTTTTGTTTGGGCTCCGCTGCCTGCTATATAAATAAGCCGTAGGTTAAAAAAGAGGGAGAGGCTCGCTAGCCTCCCACTCCTTCTATGCAAGCTCTGCTACCTACAAGGATAGGCGGGGTTTTAACTACAGTTTCGATTTAGCTGCGTAAAGTCTCTGGGAGAACATATTTAATGCTCTCTGCTGATTTACTTCCTGGTTTTAACTTTTTTACTGTATCATTTAAGACGGAGTATTTAAAACCGACCAGCTTATAGCAGGCTGGAAAAATTGAAGCAGTCCCAGCAAATAGCAACGTTAAGAAGCCTATATATTTGCATAATCTTGGCTCTACTGTAGCCTAATACAAATAGAACTCGCAATATATCACTATATTGATGGGACTATATCTTATGTAAACTTAATTTACATATTTACGTATTATATAATAACTATAATTATATAGGACATTAAGTCCAGTCTCTGAGAAGCCCTTTATAAAAAAAGATCAAAAGATCAAATATTAGGATATTTGATTTATATAAAAGTTTTCTACTGGTTTTCTAAATAATATTTATTTTGTTACATTTGGGGCAATACAGACTTGAGATAATATCTCATCCCAAAGTAATAAATATTTTTGTTAAGATTAATACTTGACTAAAGTCCAGAAGGCTGGTTTACTTGTTCACTAACAAGTTACTACTAGCTCCCCCCCTTGGACCTTACCATGCAAAGCATGGGGGTGGGGCTAGCCTGCTAGTAGTGGTTTATAAATCATTAACTAGACTTTCCAGTATATAGTAAATTTAAGAAGCCTAAATTATAATTCATTTATATCTTTTGATAGAGAGTTCATTGTAGACTTAATTTTTAAAATAAGGTTAATACCATTTTCAGTTAAATGTTTCTTCTTTTGTATTAATCTATAAACTTTTCTCCACTTTAGAAAATTAATATGTTTACTAGATAATAAATTAAAATGATCAAAATAATTAATAACTTTTTTTGCAGATAAAAAACTGAAGAATAATAGAAGGTATCTTGAGATTTTCTATATCCTATGCTCCCTCCAAACACTTCTCTAATTTGTTCTAAAATTAAAAATTTTTTTTGATCAATTTGGAAACAAACTCGGATTTCCTGCCCGAATTTTTTCTCTTTTCTCTTTATAGTTTTTACTTAAAAAGAACCATCTGCATCTGAAAAACCTGCTAATCAATAAGAATCTGTCAATAAAGAAGTATCTTTCCTCTGGTCTATTGTTGGAGATGGTGAAATGAGAGCCAGGTAAATTTTTATTTTAGTCTAATTCTTATTTTCATTTTCTCCCTGTATTCATTCCGGATTTTATTTTATGAATTTCCTCTAATCCTGCTTTGGTTAAATGTTTCTTTTCAGACATCATCGAAACAACTTAAAAAAAATATTGTAAATCCTGTAGGGGAGCTTTAACCCCCCCCCCCCTAAAATAGGATATTTTTAAAAAAATGGAACAAATTTATTTTAAAGATCTGAAAATTTTTCAACTATAAAATAAAAAACATCCCTATTTTTTAAAAACCCTACCACAATCTAAAAAGTTAATTAGGCTACCTATTAATAGGTCATCTCTGGAATGTTGAGTTAATTGAAATCGCAATTTAACTCTTTCAATTTACTATTAGGAGAGGCATAAATAGTAATAAAATAACAACCTTCAGCGCTGGTAAACCCTGCTAGTCAATTTGGATCCTTTATTTTCTGGTTTAGTACTAAAGGTCTATTCTGGGGAATAATACCAGGGAATACTAATTTTAACTATTTAGGTAAACCCCTATTTAAAGATGCTTTAATGGATATAATTTATAGTAATCCTTCACTGGTTAGGTGTTTTTTTTTTTTTCTAATAATATTTTGAAGGCCTGTTTAAATAGAAGATAATCCCCTAATTTTGGTGTAATTAATGGATATCTGTCTAAATGATTAATTATTTAGGTTAAATCACTAATCGATCGAACATTATATTCGATAACATCCGACTGTTCTCGTTTATAAATAATTCCGCACCCTAAATACTTTTTAATTAGTTCCAATAAAGCTGTATCTTTACTGTGCAATCCTAATTGAAATCTCAGTTGTAAGTTTCAACCCAATTTATTATTCTTTTTTATTAAACTAATAATAAAAGATCCCTCTCCGTCTATAAAACCCGTTAAAAAAAAGGATTTATAGTCGAGTTAGTAAAATTTTCTTTTAATGTAGAATATAATCTTACTGTAAATTGTGAGACCCTTTGCTTTTTACTCTTATCTAGAGGATAAAAAGGGGTTAATACTACTACTATTTACATTTCTACATTGAAGTTGGATATTATAAGGAGATTGAGCAGATTTAACTAGGGAATCATACTTTTTATATTGAGCTAATCGATAAAGCTTTCTTCATTTTAAAAAATTAACATGTTTACTAGATAATAAATTAAAATGATCGAAATAATTAATAACCTTTTTGGCTGATCCATAACTATATGAAGAATAAGTTAACATGCCGTTTTTAACAGAACCACCAAATGCCTTAAAAATTTGATTAAGAACAGTTGGTTGGATGATAGATTTCTGTTGATTGTAAGGACTATTTTTCATTTGAACTCTAAAATAAAGGCGAACCATCAGGCGTTCTTGTATATTTATAGTTTTTATTTGAAAACTCCCGCATGCATCAGAAAACCCGGCTAATCAATAACTATTTGTTAACGACGATTTAGCTTTTTCTTGAGGGATAATAGGAAGATCTATTCGTTTATTAATAAGTTCAAGCAAACAATTAAAATTATTTATTTTATCTGCTGTTCTTAATTTTCCATTTATAAGTCTAGCTATTACTATAGAACCTTCTAAATTTGCTCTATACAATAAAGCATTTTTACCTTTAACCTTATCCACTATCCCATACCCTATTCGTTTTTTTATGTAATAAGCTAAAGAGGCATCCAGATGGCTGAAACAAATTGTAATATTGATCGTTTTCTTGTTAATATAACCATCACCTTCAATCAATCCCGACAAATAAGAGCCAAATTCCTTATCGCTAACTGGTTTTTTATAAACAGGTAAATGATCGCTAATGGTATTAACTTTTTCACCCTCACATAAAAAAGATTTTATTGAATAAAATTGACTAAGTACTTCTGGATGCTCCATTGTTGTCTAAATAAATAGAAAACAATGTGTGGACCATATCTTTAAACACAAAGTTGGTATGAATCATAATCATAATTTTTTCATTTATTCATAAAGGTATCTCAGCTTTTGGCTAATAAAGATCCTCCTGGTGCAATATGAGCTTTGATGTCCTTCAATTCATATAATTTGGGCGTTAAATCTATTATTTTTAGCAGATCTTGAAGGGGTATTTTTTAAAATATTCAATTAAGGATATCTTCTTAGTAAGATATTTAAAAGAACCATTCCACCTATATCGATATAAACATAACCTCCAAACAATTCAACTAAAGGTGTAAGCATTTAACTTATCTTTTGACTAGCTGAAATAGATAGTTGTCAATTTGAACCTGCATTTATAGCAATTGATCCATCTGCATCCCAAAATCCCGAGAACCAACCGTAGGATCCTACGGATCCTACGGATCCGTTATTAAGAGTTAATTTTTACGGATAATTTTAGGTTATGTTATATTTAAGACAAATATAATTTAATTGTATTAATCTAATAGGGTTTCTTATCTCCCCATTTACATCATTAATAAGATTTAATAAACCTTCTTTATTATGTAATCTATACCTTAATGCACTAACACCTGATCTTAATTTGATTGAACCACCGTAAACATTTTTTACAGCCTGTAGAGCTCGCTCATCTCTAATATCCATTGTAATTTCTGGCCCGTAGGGGGGGGGGGAGCTTGCATAACCTTTTTTAGATAATAAAAAAGAACCATCACCGTCTATTAGTCCGGCTAATCATTGTTTAAATCTAAAATGTTTATATGAATTATTTAAATTATGAATTGATCTAATGTTTAACAAACGTATGGCCTCTGAAGTTCCTACTAGCTAAGTGCGTTGGTTACTTGCGAATTACCGTAAATTTTTAGGATTTTTACTATACCGGTATACAATAAAGTACAACTTATAACTATAGTACCTAATAAATATAAAACGGACTCCTCGCTTATAGTTTGTTTCGTAAAATTTTAATTTAAGGGCCACATTCGACCGAAGAATCAAAAAAGATGCTGGTACAAGATTGGGTCACCACCACCCGCTGCTTCAAAGAATGATGTATTAAAATTACGGTCTGTTAAAACCATTGTTATTGCCAAATTATTTCTTGGTTTGCGAGACGTAATCTCATGATAGTGTTACTACCTTAAAGACTTAATTAAGCCTAGAGCAAACACTCATATATTCACATATATGTTGGGACCATATCTTATTTACTTAACCGTAACTCCCTCTAGAGGAGCTGTAAAAATTTTGTAAGTGATCTCAGACGAATATTGTTCTTTTATCATTCATTCCGGATTTAATGGATTTAACATAAACCATGTTAGTCTTATGGTTAAGTCTGTTTTCTTTGAACAATTGTACAACCTTTACTCAATCTTTATAATCACAATATTTGGTTCCGAATAAGGGATATCTCGTAAGATAATTTACAACTGCTAAATTTCCTTTTAAATTCGTAGTTCTAACTCTATATTGAGGATTCTCACTATCGTTTCTAATAAGTTTAACTAAAGATTCAAAACATATAGCAATTTCATTTAAAAAGAAGAAATTATCTTTATTATTTTGGTCTTTTTGTCTTTTACTTAATTCAAATTTACACTCTATTTTTGGATATTTACCTGATTCAGTACTTCTAAGAGAAAAATGACCATCCGCTTCTATAAACCCGGATAATCATGCATTAGATAATAGAGAATCCGTATTAAATCCTTTTTTTTCGAATGTTGTGTTTCTGTATTTATTATACCAATCTATTAATTTATGTAAAACCTCAATTTTATTAGTTTTCATATTGCCATTAAGTAAATTAATTAGCAATATTAAACCTTCTGAATTATTTACGGTAAAAATATAGGCATTTGCACCTTTCTTTTTAGAAAGAGAACCATGGCCTAACTCTCTTTGAATTATAAGAGCTAAAGGTAAGTCTTTCAAATGAAAAACTATTTGAATAGAAGGATAGTTGAGAGTACCTTTAACAGATCTTAAGGTTTTTGGTACATGTATTGTACCATCACCCTCAAGGAGACCTGTTATATATTGAGAAAAACGTGTATTATAATTACCACTTTCGGGTATTTTAATACTATTATTCGTGTGATAAAAAGTCATTGCATATCTTGTTATTGTAACTGAAGGGATAAAGCAATTATTTTCACTAAACCCCCGGGGGATTTGACCTCCCTCCCTCCGGGCTTGGAGGCTAAAATTTTTACAAGTAAACTCTGGCGTATAGCCTCAGAAGAGCCCTATTTCGTGTAAACTGGATAGGTTTCCTGCTGATTGTGTGTTATTATAACACAGTTTCCAGCAAACAGCCAAATTTAAAGCCGGCACAATAAAAATTAGTTCCGTAGGGATTAGTGGATAGTTAGCTAAAACAGAACTACTTAACTCTATTTTTGTATGTAATATACCGGCTAAGACCGGAAGCGATAAATGAACTAGAGAAGCAACTCTTTTACCAAGTTACTCCCCCTTTCCCGAACCGTACGTGATAGTTTCCCATCATACGGCTCTCCATGATCGCTTGACCATAATGAGTTAATGAGTGATTGGGGTAGAATGTTATTTTTCTTTTTTTTTTTTTTTTTTTCTTTCTTGTTCTCTTCTCCTTCTCTTCTACTCTCCGCTTCTCCATTTTCTATTTAGTGACTTTGATTTTTGGTTTCTTGTTCAGGGTGTGTCTTTCCATATGACATCTCCTACATAGGGGTATTTGTTTTCGATTCGCTTTAACCATTATCTCGTCTACTTTGGATAGTTTAGGGTTCGCGTCTTTCATCATACGAATATGGTGCATTTCTATGTTTTCTTCCGAATCACAGACAGTACACCTCATGTCGTATAGTGTAGCGAGGGATTTTAGAGCATAGAGCCCTGTCATTACAGGAGAGGCTTTGATACGGAATTCTCCGGTCGATTTGTATGAAAGTTTCACAAAATTCGCGCCTTTGGGGCTTGTTAGGTTACCAGAGAACTTTAGGTATGTCGCTTTCATTGACCGTAATTTAAATTTTGCTGCCAATAACTTGCAACATGATCTCTTTAGGATTAATGTAAGGTATCCGGCGAGTTGTCCATGGTTGGAAGCGAAGGAGTAGTAGTTATCGAATCCCCTCATGACTGCGTTATACAGATGTATAATTTGGTCATGGTTAAGAGGTAGTCAGAGGAATTTTGGGTATGCTTTGGCGAATCGTAGAAAGTTTGCCTCCTTTAGTTTCTGCTTTATTCTGTCCAATGGCGCTAGGAATAGTAATTTCCTTGACTGTCTCATCTGCATACCCTTTCGAGAAACAAATTTAACATGGTGAGACCTAGTTATATAAGTACCCAGGAATTTTACTTTGTCTGTGATCACTGACGTAATTCTGGATTTTTGTTGGTTTACAGTTAGTCCTAATTGGTCGCAGAATTCAGTTACCTTTCTTAGGATTTTTACGGCGTCTAGTCGATTACCTCTTATTCCTATCACTCAGTCGTCAGCGTATCTTACATAGGATAGTCTTTTATATGAGGGATCGTGGTAATCTATTCCTGGTAGTTTTCGGTATTCTTGGACTAACTCTTTTACTCTAGCAATGTCTCCTTTCTTTTTAGCTCTTTGTATGTATTGATTGATCGTTCTTCTACGAGGAGCTTTGGATCTTTGTCCTCAGTCGAAATCAGCTTTGAGAGAGAGTATGTACTCGTCTAGTTGGTGGAGAAAGATGTTCGATAGTATGGGACTGATTATGGATCCCTGCGGTGTCCCAGCGATGTCCTGTTGGTATTGGGTAAATTCGAAGTAGCCCGCTTTTAGGCTTTTCCATATGAGTCGAGTGAATTTTCTATCTGAGATCTTTCTTTCAACGACCTGCATTAGACGGTCGTGTTCAATGCTAGGGAAGCCTTTGGATATATCTCCTTCTATGAATCATGTGCAGGGTTGGAACTGTGTCTTTAAGTATTTAAGCGCAGTATGACAACTTCTGTTTGGTCGGAACCCGTGGGATACATCTAGGAAGGTTGGTTCGAATATGGCGTTTAGTATTATTCTCATACCTTCTTGGACTATCTTATCCCTTGGGGGTGCAATAGTAAGTGGGCGAGTTCCTCCCGTCTTGGGTATCTGTATACGACGGCCGGGGCTGAATTGAAATTTTTCACTTTTCAATTCGTCTGTCATCCGTATTATGATTTCGCCGGACATACCATCCAAGGTTGTCGAAGAGATACCTCTAGTCATATTTCCCGGTTTACTCTTAATTTTCTGATATGCGTTATACAGGAAATCCGGGTCGGTTAATATTTTATAAACATTCATTCTAATCGGTTCATTTGTGCTCTTCTTTGAGAGCTTCATTAAGTAATTCAACCTGGAAGTTGCATTAGTTGCACGATCAGTGCTGTAACTTCTACAGTTGAATTTTGCGACCACTGTAGCCCTTCCCCTGACATTGAAGGGTACTACGGCTACTCTGTTACCATAGGAATTTCTCCCCGTAGGCAATCCAGAGCTTTGTAAAAGTATTCGAACACTTCCCTTAGGTTGGTCACTCTCCCCCTTGAATCTGATTATTTCAGATCTTTCACATTCAACTCTCTTAAAGAAGCTTATTACCGACTTCAATAATGCTGTGTACACCCCATACCTACCAAGGTGTAGTCCGTTTTTTGAGACAAATGGTGGATAACCTTCAAGTCGTGTAACTTTAACCATAGGAAGAGCAGCTTGCACTGGCTCAAATGTTAGTAGGTTTGATTCAGTCAATGCTTCTAGCAGGGATGCTAAGTTCAGTCGGGGGCTTTCCCCCTCGCCTAACCCTGATGCTGCAACCACATGAGAATAGTGGTTAAATTCTGATGAAAATACGATACTTATACTATCTCCGCGCACTAATAATAAAACAGCTGTAACTACTACAGCTCATCCAAATAAAGCTAACTTGTGTAGTCTGATACCGGGACTTCTCATATTTAGTATTGTTGTAATGACAAAATTAATAGTTATACTTATCTTTAAAAGAAAATATAACTATTCCCCTGCGGGAATCCCCCACTTGCTCAGAGGGGGGATTCCCTGAAGGGAATCCCCTCCGGGATTAGCTGGACTAGATCTTCAGCGTATATATTAAATGTTGTTTGCCTGTTATAAGAAAGTATTACTTTGCAAACAAGCAGCCTACTAGCTCCAGATTTAGGGCCAGCCTGAGCCTGTTATAAAAAAGAGGCAAGCTATTTTACGCCCCCTCCGATCCTGGCGCGTTACAAGATAGCCCCCCCCCCCCTAAAATGGGAACAACAAACTATATATATACGGTGTCTAACGTGTAGTCTCTGAGGATCCTACTTAGATGGTCTCTTTGTCTAGATAAATAGACACTATCTGTTGGTTTCCTGCTGATTGGGCATGATTTATACGATTTATCTTATAATCACGTATAAAAACTAATGCAGTTCCAGCATATAGTTAGAATTTTTTTATAAACCCCATTATTATTACTAATTATTTTAGACATAATTATGATTTATTAACCACAAATTTACAAATATATCCGTGATAAGCTATATTACTGTTTAAGTATTTAACTAGCGTGGTTAGACTAGCTGGTTTATTTTTACTCTTAATATACTTTATACATTTACCTAAACTTTCACATAAGATTTCCTCTTTAGTATAGATATCTATTAATAAGACAGCTTTAGTTAAACTACTTAGTTTATTTTTATTAAACTTAACTCTATCTTTTTGTAACATTAAAGCTATATCAGGTAAAGTCTTATTTATAAGCTCGGGTCCGGAGGCAGTTTTTACTTTTTCTCTTAAAAATAAATATTTTCCTAAGTAGTAAGTACCCTTCTCAAGATGTTTAGTAAATGTGATGTGGCTAATGTTAAGTTTAGATATAAAATCTTTTTGTTGTAAAGTATAGTAGTAAAGTATAGACTTGTCCCTATTATACATATACAATGGTTTAGAGCTAGACCCACTAGGGTTATTTGATACCTTTATAGTGTTTAGATTGAAGGACGGATCCAATAAAAAATACTGTTCTAAAACAATCTCTGGCCTAAATTCGCTATAATAAGGTAAACATATTACTTCTAACTTAAAGCTAGCTAAAGATTTGGCTTTTATCAAGGGTATTAATTTACCAGATATCTTATGTGTCTGATTAAAATAACCTCTTAATCTAAGAGCGAGCTGGCTAGATGAACCAACATATTTTTCATTAGTGTCAATACAAGTAAATATATAGACACCTCGTACTTGTGTTTTACTATGTGGTAAACCTAGTTTATCCTGAATTAAACGTCTAGTTTCTATTTTATCTAAGTTTGTAAAAACAAATCTAGGCATATTAATTAAAGAATTTAATGTATCTTCACTAACTAAAATATTAGAGTAAGCCAATATCTCATTTAACACCCCTACTGTTATCGCCTTACCACTTTTAATTTGGCTATCCGCTAACTGATGGGCATAAAGATTTGGACCCTTCCGACCCAAAAAGGCAGCTCAAGAGTTGTTTTTCAGCTTTAAGTCCGTACCATACCGGCTTTTCCCTGCAAGTTTAGAATCATGTTTTGGGTCCGGAGGGGTGCTGAGCTGCTCCGCACGCTCCGCACGCTCCGCACGCGAAGGTTTTTGGGGATCTTTATCAGGCTCCATCTTAGACTCTAACCTAGTATGATCAAGATTAGACTTACTACAGTTATTAGCTTTTAAGTCTACACTAAACTTAAACAGTATAAATTTATATTTGTTAAATTTTTTTATAAAGCTTGCATAATTAATGGCTATAAAAAATAGGCGTAAAATAAACGTTAAATTTATAGCTCCCAGTAAACTACTAATACCAGACAAGTGCAATGCAAATATTATTTGGATAGGCGTCTCACATTATTAGTCGTGAGACCCCCCAACAGAACCGGGCATGCACCTCTCGATGCACCTATTACTATCTCCTTAGAGACTCGGCTCTTCGTTAAGAGCTCAGGCTGTTTACTGAGAGCAATAGAGTTAGATTACTCCTTCTTCTTAAGAAATTCTTTGGATACGTTTATCAATTTATTGATTTTCTTGCTATCAAATTGTTCCAGTGGTTTGTTCGCCGACTTGTTCATTTCAATAAGTACTCTGCAAGTAGCTACTTGCAGTTCTTCTTTTGTGTACGTTGTCAGTTTATTAGGTAGATGTGTTTTCCGGATTTTGCGATATTCACTGATGATTGCCTTGTCTACTTTAGTCTTCGAAAGATGACAAGCCGTGTGGACTAACTGTAGATTGTCTTTGTTGTTTAGTATCTTGATTAACTCTAGTACATTTCCCGCGATTATCTTTGGGATGATGTGGTCTACATGTACACCGTCTAATCAATTTGTTAGTCGACTATTGATTATGCTTATGGTCTTAATATTCAGCTGTTCCTTAGCTATTTGGTGATTAGCTTTGGTTTCTAAGTCGGCTAAAAGATTTCTTGTCTTGTCGATTTTTAAGACGGTCTTGCTGTGAGGTACGGCATTATCAGGGGATATATTGTCCAGAATCGTATCTATGTTGTTACTGTTTCAGTTTAATAGGGAATCTCATTTAATCAAAGTTTTATCACAAATCGGACAATTGTGCTTCTGTTTAAATAGCAGCGTGCTTTGGGTATCTTTTCGATATTTACCTATTAACAAGGCTCTTTTCACGTATGGCGTAGGGTTTACTAACATTGAGTTAAGTGTTAGTTCCTTGACCGGAACAAGATATCTTCACATACTTGAGATGTCCAGTTTAGTTAAGTTTAGTACATCTATAGATGTTTTCCTCATCGTTCCTTTGTCTGTGTTATCGTTGGATATGGTAGGCGATTGTAGTCATACTCTGTGTGTGTCTGACTTTTTGTGGTAAAATGATCTCCCACTTGGCTTATCTACCACCATCGTAAAATGATCAATGAATCTATCGTGGAAGCTATGTTGATATTTGTTCATTAAAAGTTTTCTCAATCTTCTTCATATGTAAGTGTCCAAGTGTCTTCGAAGTTGTCGTTGATGTGGAGCTGGGGAGAAGTAGTTTGATCATCCTCTGATTAATAGGTTGATTTCATCAAATACCTTATACAATGATTTGTAGTTTGAGGTATTCGCCGTTATATTTTTGATTTTTTCTCGTAATTTCTTAGTTGAATCTGCGGATGGATAGGTGTAAGTTCCTATTCAGTCGATGAGCTTTCCTGCCCTGTGTTTAGATGTACCGATTAACCAGTTAACTTTTTTAGGGAAGATTAGATGGTGAGTTCATCCTAGGAAGTCAACTGATTGTGACATTTTCCATGGAATGATTTTTGTCTTTTGGGATAAGGCCAGCCCACGCAGTTCTAAGAATTCTGTAATGGAGACTTTGAGGTGTTCTGCCATAGCTTCAGATTTTACTCCAACTAAGAAATCATCTGCGAATCTGACAAATCAGGTCGTGTTATATCACTCGATTCTGGATCTGTTTTTATAAGCGGTGTCAGACTTGATAGGGTTTCCTTCCAGTACGTCCTTGTCTTTTCAGTGTTTAGCTCTATCTAGGCTATATATTCCCTCCTCTTTTCCTTTATTGTACGCCGATAATTTTACATGATGTTGAAGTCCATCTAGTGTTCAGTTCATTAACAAAGGGGATATTATCCCTCCTTGGGGCACTCCTGTATTATTGTCCGATTTATCTAGGACTATTTTGTAGTATTTTTTATTTTCTACTGTGTAGTTACTAAATGGGTTCTTATCAGTATCTAGTTCTAGTATGTTGGATTTAAGTATACGTTTTAATAGGAACTCGTAGCCTGTGGGCATTGGAACATTGTCCATAAGTCATTGGTGATCTATGTTATCAAAACACCCTTTGATATCAGCATCTATGATGTATTGTGTATCGTATATTATTTCTTTACTAGCATTCGTTGCTCTCCCATATAGTCAATCTGGAACCATTAATTGTTTTCTTCGGATTACCTTGTTACCATAACCTGGTATAGTTATTTTTATATTGTTTTCCGGGTCTATTTCGTCTAACGGAATCATTTTTTCTGTTATGGAGGGTGTATCCTTTAAGATTGAACGCATTTTCGTTTCCAGGTATCCTGCGTCATTTAGGCTGAGTTGTTTGTTGGATTTCATATACTGAAGTCTATTGTTAATGTATGATGTGGCTTGGTGACAATTTCTTCCGGGTCTGAACCCAAATGAAAATTCGTCTCCTAAAGGTTCGAGGTAAGGTTCAATAACTAGTTTTACTAACATTTGAAGAGTTCTGTCATATATAGAAGGAATTCCTAGTGGTCTCAGTTTCCCATTTGCTTTTGGGATGTATACTCTAAGAACATCTTTGGGTTTATAATTGAGCAAGCTATTATTCTTGATGTAATTACATAGTCCGAATTTTAACTTGTTGTTATGAGCTTTTGCTTCCTGGTATTCGTTAGTTATGAATAAGACAGGATTTTTTTTCATAGCTTTCAATTCCGACCTGATTTTCTCGACGTACAATCTTCCTTCTGTTTGTAGGTGTCTACGCAATCTTTCCGAGAAGTTCAATTTATTTAGACCTTTACGTTGTATTGCCTGATCCGTACGCCCCTTTTGCAATGATATTATCTCCCTTAGTTTATTGTATCTGTCGGACAGGTATTCCCTAGCCTCATCTTCTTGGTCGCTCGAGAATAATTTAGGGATTTTCTTGAATGCGATTCCATCTACTGACGGGGTTTGGGCTCCGTTTGTCTTTTCTGTAAGCTCCGTTGCCCACACTTTGAAGATAATATTCTCTAGGTTTGCAGTGCTTTCAATAAGGATCGAGTTTCAGTATTCGGGTTTATTCAATTTCTCTCTTATGGTGTTTGAGAACCTGTTTCTAGTATTGTATACTGAGTACTCCTTGGATCTGCAAACTGTTTCATTGAGTTTTAATGCCCGTTCTTGTAAGCTTTCTAGTTTGATGTTTGTATCATTTGACGAGGAGGCTAGTTTGGGTCCTTCATCTTCGATTTGTAGATGAGACAAGTCAAGTTTTATATCTAAGTATCTGGTGAATTCTTTAGAAGATTCTATTGCTATAATGAATGTGCAAATGGTAACATACAGTTTGATACCTTGTTTGATAGCAGATGCGTTGCTATTAGGGTCATCTAGAATCCAGACAGTTTTGGGATCCTTTTTGAACTCCTTCACATTCTTTTTCAAGTGGGGCACAAGTACTTTTTCCAATTCTGTTTTTATATTTGCTAGTTCCCTCATGGCATCAGGTGTACTAGAGTATAAACGTCTTTGATTTGAAAGAAGGTGCGTACCACGTTGATTTTCTCTTAACGTAATGTTACGTCTAATAAGTGAATTAGATTTAGCATTATCTAATCTCCGTACCAACACCCTGTCGTATTGGTAACGAACCTTGTCACCCCTCAAGAATGACAAGATCCAAGCTTTCATAATTAAGCTTAGAGAATGGTCCCTCTCTATGTAATTCTGCTTCTGTCCAATATGGCTTTTTAAGGCCAGCATGGAGTTGGTTGTTTGGCAACTTGATTTCAGACTCTTGTTTACTTCGTGCCTTTTGGTCTCGGTTAACTGATCGTTCTTTAAGTACAATCTTTCGCTGAGATATGTACCATGGTCAGTTTTGTTAATCGGGTATCACCCTATTGTGTAGGTATAGACAGTCAACATAACTCAACTTTCTGAAATATTAAGCTCGTCTTTTGCTTGACTATTTGTCGATCCGTAAAGATTCGGACAAAACAAAGGAATTACTAGCGGTAACCCGCACGCTAAGTCTACACTTGGCCCACTATGACTTTGAATTCCGGACAATGGCATGGCTATCAAATTTCTTATAAAATATCTTCAAATAAAACTTGTGGTCTTATATAAATACAGATTATTAATCTATATTCTACGTTTATTCATGCTAGTTCTATATTCAAAAATCTCTTTCAAACCTAAGGGTTCTAAATGTTTTTTTTGCTTAATAAGTTCTGCTACTTTAGCTCAAGTCTTAAAATCTTCATGCTTACAGCCTATAACATTATATTTATTAAAAAAAGGAAGTATTTTTTCATAATTATCAAGAAATTTATAAACAGAAAGATAAAATGCGGGTTTTTGAGAATATTTTTCTAAAATACCACAATTAAAATAAGAAATTAAATTTTCCATAAGTAGTTTATCTCTACTATGTTGAGTTATTTTAAATGCTAATATAACTTGATGTTTTGTTATAGTGTTATGAGTTTTTCTTATTTTAATCATGAAACAACCATCTCCGCTTACGAAACCTGCTATTCAATGAGGATTAAAAGTTTTGCTTGCTTCTATTACAGGTTTTACTACAGGTATAACATTAAATCTAAAGAGTTTATCATCGGTAAGACCTTTATTAATCAATGCCATTATTGAAACAAATTCTTTTAAGTTATCAGTATTAAAATGTTTTTTAGCATTAATTAGTTCGATTACTTTTCTAAAAAGAAGATAATCACTTTGTTTTTTAGTTAATAAGGGATATTTATCGAAATGAGGCAATATTCAATCATTAATTTGTTTAATAGATTCTATTCTATATTTATACATACCAAGATTATTCTCTTTTCATATATGACCCGCCTCCCCGAAAAAACTCTTAAGCGATCTCAATACACTTAGATCTTTTTTGTTTAAACTGATAGAAAACAAAGCTACTATGTTATAACCAGATTTGTATCTAGTATCTTTTCGAATTCTGATGCAAAAACAACCTTCTGCATCAGTAAACCCTGTAACACACCACGGCGTTAGCTTATTATTGATATTAGAGCTAGTTGAATAACGTTTTTGAAGTATTTGGTTAAAAGGGATTTTGACTTGATAATTTATTTCGAAACCCATTAGAGTATACCTTATACAAGAAAAATTCTTAAATTTTTTTTGCAAAAAACCATCTACTCGTTGCTCTTTTACAACAATACTTTTTCATATTGTTGACTTAGATCCGCGATAGTCCATTTCGTTTTCACTCATCTTAAGACTACTTGTTACCATAGCTGAGTAATTATTTAAGCCACCTATAACCTTTCGATTATGGCTTGGTATCTTAAGCTTTAGGATGTCCCCGGAATTTGGTTTTTCTTCCCACAATAGTGATTTCCCAAATCACTTAGCAGGATACATTGTCCATCCTGTCGATTTAAAAATAAACTTTTACCCATCTCGTTATTGTTAACCCTGATTACATTTAACAATAAAAATTGTTCAATGAATCTCAATTAAATTGAGTTCTTTTAGTATTCATGCTGTTTTTTAGGTAGATTAATTTAGATGTACCTTCAATAGTTAGATATTCTCTAGATAATCTTATTCGATGAAATTCACGTCAATCTAAGAAATCCAGATGCTTAGAGCTAAATAAAGGATAAACTGATAAATATTTTATTAAAAGATCACAAGAAGTTTTTTTATTTGTTCGTACCTCATAGGATAATTCAACATATTTCTCCTTAGTTCTATTAATCTTGGTAACGGTTTTTACATCAAGATATTCTCTAATTTTCTCCATTATTAGGAAATTAGAGTTATTTTCTTCTGATATATAAGAGGTATTTTTATACGATTGTTTTTGAGAAACTCTCATATAACTTTTTACTCCTTTTGTTATACCTTCTGAATTTAATCCCAACCCACAATAAAAATTTCCGTCCGCTTCAAGAAAACCAGCTAATCAAGGGTTATTACCCATCGGACTGTTATCTAACCCTAATTTAATCATTTTAGGTTTTTCATTTAATCTTGCATTAAAAAAATCAATTAATCTATGAAGAGCCTCTATTTTAGGCGTTCTCATTTTACCGTTAAGAAGTACAGCCATCTTTCGGGTTGAATTTAAATCTTGAAATAAAAGATCTAAATAATTTGAATTTTTAGGATACACCAAACTACCTCCATTTAAAACCTCTTTAATTTTTTTTGCTAATGGTGCATCCTTTTCCACAAAAGTGATTTTTACTACAGGGGATAACATTCTACCTTTTTGGTTTCGAACCGTCTTAGGGACGATAAGAGATCCATCACCTTCTATCAGCCCAGCTAAATAATGACCAAGTAACTTTTCATTATTAGATGAACTGTGATATAGGCGACGATTAAAGGAAGATTTAGATATTTTACATGACTTACCCTTCACTTAATGTAAAATATAGTCTATTTTTTTTTTATATTTATATTTTCATATAAAGCTGGACTATATTTTTTCACCTATAAAAAAAAAGTACAAAGGTGTATCACGTATAGTCTCTGAGGACCCTTTCATCATAATTATAAATATGAAGGTTTCCTGCTGATTTTCCTTTACATCATTAATATACATAGTTCATATACTGTGTAATTACTACTTAGGATATTCCAGCATATAGTGATAATCATTATAGTAATTACTTACTACTCGGGCACAGGAGATTGCACCCGCCCCGTTTTCAATTGTACTAGCAAATAAAAACAATATTAAACTAGGAGGTAGCAGTCAAAAACTGATATTATTAAGTCTAGGGAATCATTATTATTTTTTTTGATCCTACGGATCCTACGGATCCGAAGGTGCTTGCTTTTTTTTTGATCCTAGGACCAACGGACCCTACGGACCAACGGACCCTACGGACCCTACGGACCCGAAGGTGCTTTCAGCAAGAAAAAAAAAAATCAAGAAAAAATAATCGATAGTATTTTCATACCACCACGGACTATGCCTTCAGCCTTTAAGGCTGGCCTTCACGTGTAGTCTCTGAGGAACCTACTCAATATAATTTATTATTTAGGTTTCCTGCATAATATTCCCATCTATACACAAGTGTTACTACTAGTTAAATAAATAAGTGCTCTTATTTATTTAATGCTCTTATTTATTTAGTGCTGAGCTGCCTAGCCCCCCCCCCCCTGGCTAGTTCAGTTGATCATAATACAACTTTAATAATTAACTAGGTGTCTGGTTATCTGTTGACTGGAAAAATAATTCCAATTTCGAGAAATTATATGCATATAGTGAAGTAATAATTAAAGAATTTACACTCTTTAACGGCATTCCCTTGTTTAGGGTTTAAATAAAATTTTAGTGCATTCTGGCGGCTTATAAGCTGCTATCTGGCAGAGCGCTCCCATAAAGTTTCGCTACGCTTCTAAATTATTTAAATGATCTCAATTAAAATAAGTTCTTAGTCTATTCATACGATTTTTTACAGAATTTGTAAGAGATATCCCTTGTTTTGTATAATGTTTATTTTCTAATATTAATTCCACTATTTTTTTTCAATCTTTATAATCCAAATATTTACTAGAAAATAAGGGAAATTTTTCAAAATAATCCACAATGATATTTAAAGATTTTTGACTAGATGCAGCTAATGTATAATAGTTATTACCTGTAGATTTTTGACTTCGAGTTAACAATGAACAATTAAGAAAATTAGCTATATTTGTTAAAACAGGCTCATAACTTTCTTTGGTTATTGGATCAGAAATTCTTTGTTCTATTCTTAATCTACACGCAATTTTTCTTTTCTTTGCACCATTTTCTAATTTAGTATACACTATAGAAAAACTACCATCTGAATCTGTAAATCCACTTAGTCAACTATCTTGATACAAAGGACTATTTTTTATAGATAATTTAGTTATATTAGTACTATGATTTTTATTTAATCAGTCAATTAAAGTATATAATTGATGTATTTTTGGTGTCCTTAATTCACCATTTATTAAATTAACAATTTTTTTTAATCCTACAACTGATGAAACAACCAATACACAAGCTTTATCTTGTAATTTGTATCTAATAAATCCAGATCCTACTAACTCTAATAATTTTTTTGCTAAAGGTTCATTTTTCATATGAAAAGTTATACAAAATCTGGGATTATGTCTTTTACTCTCCCCAGATTTTTGAATTCATATATGACCATCACCTTCAAATAAACCAGCTAAATAACTTTTTAATTTGTGCCCCTCCCGCCTAGTTACTCCGCCCCATGAATTATTATTACTACTAAAATATTTTTTAAACCCAAGGAGGACCTTTTTTTTACCAAATCTATCAAAAGAACTTCAATTATATATACTTCGATTATTAATAATTTCCCCCTTTAGCTCTTCAATTAAATCTGAATTTCCCTCATCCGTCTGATGAAGGATAAGATTAACAACTTTCTCTCAATCTTGAAAATCCAAATATTTAGAGCTAAATAACGGATATGTGTTAAAATAATTTAAGACAATGCTAAAACTTGATCTATTTTTAGCTTGTAAACTAAAATACTGTTTTCCTGTATTTCTAGTCACCACCTTAAAATTTACGCCTAAAAAAAGACCAGCGAAGATTAAACCAAGATCTATTTTAGAATCTTTTTTTAATTGAAGCAAAGAATAATTTAAAGGTCATTTGATAAAGCGAGGTAAAACATTTTTTTCTTTTGCCATATCTGGCCCTCCTACCATAAGAGGTAGTAAGAAATTTCCAAAACCGCCAATTAAAGCAGGCATACAGCTTAATTGTCTTCTGAATTGGCTTGAATGAATTAATTAATTCATTTAATAGGAATAATGCATCGAACCTTTTATAAATAATCTTACAATTTTTCTATTACTCATCTTTTATTTAAGTAGCGACGTCACAAACTACTACTCAATCTTCAAGAAATTTAGCTGCCTTACTTAATAAAATTATCTTTCCCCTATTTCATACCCCCTCCCCTCTTGCTATGCTACGCTACAGCATAGGGGAGGGGGGGGGGATTAGAGGGGGGGATTGGTTAGATCTTTAAGTTTTACTTGTCCTCTTCTGTATTAGGATCCACTTTTTTAATATCCAATAATTTTAACTTAACAGATTATCTAGCCATACCCTATGAGCCTTTTAGTACCTCCTTTCCATACGTTTGAACCCCCCCCCCCCTTATTAGGGGTGCTGCCTTGCTTTTTTTTTTTTGCAGCGAATATTCTATTCGGGGTGCTGATTTAGAAGGGGGCATATCCTATTTTTTTTGTCCTAAAGGACAAAAAAAAAGACAAAAAAAAACCTTCCCTTTAGGGCTAAATAAATCTGCTCCTGCGCCCGCTATATGGGCTAAATAATGCAGCCCCTTATATAAAATAAATATTTTTTTTTTTTTTGGGTGCGGAGCTGCTTTTTTTTAATCAGCTGCGCAGCAAGAAAATAAATATTTTTTTTTTTTTTAATAGGCGAGCCTTATTTATTTAGGAGCTGCTTTAAGCCGAAGGAATATGCTTTTTGCCTAAGGAATGCGGACCCCCCCCCCCTTTAAGGCTAAATAAGAGGGCGGAGACCTGTGCGTCGCAGGGGTACGCAACCGTAGGAGGCCCCCCCCCCCTTTACCATAAGCTAGCTAAGACTGAGATTCTTCCTATGGAGAATAATAGAAAAAAAGATTGCATAACACTTTATATATTCACCTTGTATATTTAGCTTATATGCCAAACATATAACAAAGCAACCCCCCCCCACCTATCATAACAGGGTTGCATGACTCTTATTTAAACAAAAAGGGATCTTTTTATTATCCTTAAGAACTATATCTTTACCTTTTATTTAAAATAAAAAAAGGTATTCCACGTGTAGTCTCTGAGGATCCTACTAAATAAAAGTGTTTAACGCTTAACTATCTAAAGTTAATAAATTAGAAAGATAAGCCCTCTTATGTTTGGTTTCCGGCTGATTGCCTAATCCTTTGGTTATGTCACTGTAATTCTACCGCTTTTCTTTTAAACGAAAGTCTGTAGTACTAGTTCCAAAAGCTATAAAGGGATCCCAGCGTACAGTGGAAAGAGAGTAAAATATTTCGATATTTAGCGGCCATGCCTTATTTATTTAAGTAGGTAAATTTTCATTTACCTCGATAATAACTAGATTTATTACCTTTTAGGTATTCTCTAATAACACTACGGTCACCTTTTAGATGTTTAGCTAAACTATTTAAAGAATCGAAAATTTTATTTTTTCTAGGATCATCTTTAAATTCTGCTAAAATAACTTTTGCAGCAGGATGTTTAACATTGTATAAATACCGTTTATTAACAACTAAACTCTTAATTTGGTCCTGATTAATTAAATCAGTTTTAGTAGATTCTATTAAATCCAAAGAAAAGAAAAAAGCATTTAAATATAAGGTACCAGAAGCTAAACAATCGTTTAATGTATTATGGTGAATATTTATTGAACTATACATTTGTTGTTTTGATTCAAATACATATAATAAAGTAAAGTCATCAGCACTGTAAAGATAGACAGGTATACCTCTATCTTTACGAAGTTTGTCACGTATTACTTGGCACATTGGTGAATGATACCCTGAACTACTAGCAACTAAATCTACATTAAGGTTAGGTTTTATCAAATCAATAAAATGTTGTTCTAACTCAACTACTTGTTCTAAACTAGATTGTTCATCCATAATATAAATAGTTAATTTCATATTACTAAAACCGTATTTATTTAAATAACGTAAAACTATACGAGCTTTAGTTTTAAGTATAGAGGGCATGAAGTAAGAGCTTATTCTGTTATACAAATTAATAGAATGACCCACATATAAGTTTTTTCCATCTAGACTTGCTCATACGTAGACACCTTTCTGCTTCTTAGTTACTTTAAGGACAATATCTCTATTATTGAAAGGATCATTTACTAATATCTTAACATACTTATATTTAGTGCCTCCCTCTTCATTTGAGTTTTTCAAGCCATAGTTGTTACCATTATTATTATTATTACCTACTATAAGTATATAGTTATTATCCCCACTAGTATTACCAATATTTTCCTTATCTTCACGCCTAAATAAATTATCTTCCCCCCCTCCTGTAGTAGAATAAGTAGAATAAGAACTCACTAGCGGTTTAAAATTAAATATTTTTAATTTTTCGACCATAAAGAATATCATAAGGATCGCGTGTGCGGTAATGATAGAGTTATATAATTGGTTATCTGCAATAAATTGAACACCAGGTCCACTTAGTTCTAACCTTATCTGAACTAGATAATTATAGCCTCTTTTTTTGGCTTAGACTTATAATTACCCTTTCCCGAACCGTACGTGATAGTTTCCCATCATACGGCTCTCCAAAAATGTGTTGCTAGTTAAAAATTTTGCTTTATTCTAAATTATTGGTTTTCTTTTACAGATTTTGTTCTTTTTACCTCACGGCTTATGGTTTTTGTGATGCTCTAAGTGGCAAGTTCTGCATAATGGAATTTGCTTTCTTCTCCGCTTTGCCATGATTTTATCTACTTCGGATAGCTTCGGGTTTAGGTCACTTAGTTGTCGAACGTGATGCATTTCCACTCTATAGGTGGAACCACATTTTACACATTCCAAAGAATCGATAGTTGCGGCGGATAGGTAGGATGCAAATAAAGTCTTAATTCTATCCTTAGGGTTTGATTTGAAATCTCATACATTTATTTTGTACGATGGTTTATAGAATCCGGTTTTATCGTCTCCTTTCAAATTTTTTCCAAATTTAGCAATCACCTTAGTAACGGAACCCAGTTTGAATTTTGCAGCTAACAGCTTAGCACACGATGTTTTCAAGATAAATTCTAATGAGCTGGCCACTCTGGAGTAATTGTGGGTGAAGCTATAATAGTTTAGATATCCTCTTAGTACACTATTATATAATTTTATTATATTTTCTTTGTCATTAGCGAGTCAAAGAAATTTAGGGATTCCACTTTTATATTTTGTACTCACAAATCCCGCGGTATTCAGCTTTTTAGCTATTCGATCCATTGGGGCTAACATACGCAGTTGACTTACTACTTTAAGTCTTTGGTGATTTTTTCCCTTGGTGGAACTAACATGTTTTGAGATGGCTATTAGTGTACCCAAGAATAATGCTGGCTCTAATCTAGGATTGGTTATCTTTGATTTCTCCATGCTGAGTAGAAGGGATTCATTCAACATCGTTTTTATTATTTGTAAGAAGTTTACTGCATCTGAGCGAGGACCTCTGACTCCCAACATTCAATCATCCGCGTATCTTACATAATATATTCTTCTAAATCCTGAATCATCCGCAAGACGCGATTTAATCCGTTGCATATCTTTTAGGTATTTTACTCCTAGTTCAAAGTCACCGGTTTTATTCGATTTCGCTCTTAGGTATTCTAGTTTTCTGTATTGGGGGTTTATTTTCACTACAACTCCCTTTTCATATTTGCATTTCAATTTTTCCACATATACGTCTAACTCATGAAGGTATATATTGGCTAATATTGGGCTTATGATAGATCCCTGCGGTATTCCTATTAAGGAATTTTGAGTCTGGTGAAATTCCATGTATCCTGCTTTTAGAGCTTTACATATTAGTTGAATGAATCTAGTATCACTTATCTTTCTCTCAATGAGATCTATTAGTACCTTGTGATCGAAACTGTCGAAGCATTTAGATATGTCTCCTTCAATGATATTTGTGACAGCTCCGAATTGGGTTTTAACTTGTCTGAGCGCCGTATGGCAACTTTTGTTAGGTCTGAATCCGTGACTGTTGTTTGAAAATATTGGTTCGAAGATCGCCTCTAGTATCATTCTCATAACTTCCTGAACAATTTTATCTCTCGGTGGTGCAATCGTTAGCGGTCTTGTCTTTGGGCTATCTGCTTTCGGTATTTGGACTCTTCTACCTGGTTTAAAGGTGAAGCTTTCATCTTTCATTTGATTAATGACCTCCTCGATTCATTCCATAGATAGCCCGTCAAGCGTTACTGGGTTTATACCTGGGGTCATATTACCGGGATTTGATTTTAATTTTTGATACGCAACTTCGTACATTCTGACGTTGAACATTAATCTGTAAATATCATTTACCTTAAAATTTTCTTTAGGTTTGGCACATATTTGAACTAGTTTCTCAAATTTCCTAGGCAAGTTCCCTTCAGATAAGCTGGCTTTAGCTTCTTTGGAGTAACAACGGAACCCGTTATATTGCGAATTTCATTTGAGAGAACATTTTCTGCCCCCCTTCAGAGTTATTACTATGGGGGCTCGGTTACCATAGGTGGGATAAGCACCCGCCTTTAGGCAATCCCCATTTTCCATGTTTGCGACGATAGTTCCGTTAGGTCCCCTATTCTCCGATTTGTAACCATTACTTATGGCTCGTCTGACTGAGTGATCTATCAGTAATTGTACTAACTTATTACTGATCAAGTCATAGTACCAACTTCATGCATGTACTAACCCTTCTCGGGAGGTGACTAGTGGATAGGGTTCAAGTAGTATAACTTTGACCGTGGGAACAACATCTCGCGAATCGGTCCATACATGAATTCTATTCCTATTCGCTTTTGACAGATATGCTATGTTCGATTTCGAGTTTTCCTCTAAATCTAAATCTGATGATGTCAACATATAGATCAAATGTAGAAGGACTTTGTCCTTTATCGCATGTATGGCGAATGGGCGCACTAGAACAGAGAAAGCAGTACCCAATAAACCAGCAAATAATGCAAATATTAAGTATAACGTAGGGGTCAGCGCTTAGTAGCCAACTGCCCTCAAAACCGTGCGTGATAGTTTCCCATCACACGGCTTGCACTGTGAAACAAACAATTCAGTACTCGATCGAATTTGAAAATGGCATCCCTGTCCGTTGGTGCATCTGGGTAGGGAAGAAAATATTGAAATTACTCATCTGCCACGTATTTAGATAAGTTTTCATTATATCTAGCAATCTGAGTCAGTTCATAACTCAGTAGCTTACCGGCATGATAAAGAGAATGATGGTATTGGCATAATGGGATTTGCTTTCTCTGAGTAGCTCCTATTCATTGTTTGAAACTCGCGGTTCTGTTAGCAATTCTTGCTCTTACATCTTTAACCTTTCTCAAATGATGCATCTCTATGTTAGTAGTACTATCACAGAGTACGCACTTCTTAAAGACGTTAGTTTTAGTAAGCCTATCAAATCAGGATTGCTCTAAGATTTGAGTAGGAGGAGCCAATGTTTCCTTGACATTATACTTATGTATAGTGGGTAATGATTTAGGAACTACAATTTGGAGGCTTGTCTCCGGGTCCTTTAGATACGGACCGTACTTCTTGAAAGCTTGTCTAGCAGATTTCAACTTGAATTTTCTTGCCAAGGTTTTAGCAAGGGATAATCTCAGAATCCATATGAGATTCTGCGTTTCAATTCTATTAGCTGCAAAGACGTAATAGTTTAAAAGTCCATGTATCTTTGAGTTATAGAATTGGACTATAGTTGAGTGATCTAGGTTAACCAATTTTGTAAGTGGTCTAGCAAGTACTTGTCCGTGGTGGTTCCTTCTGGCAAAACCATTTAGAATTAGTTTCTCAATAAGTTTCGCAGTAGGCATGTTTACTATGGCTCTGACGTTAGCTCTCATACTTATAACGCTACCTTTTGTAGTAATCGTTTTCATCATGAAACCTACTCGTTTAAGGCCTTTTACATATGCACCTAGAAAGTGAAATCCTTCGTTTAGATGGGTGATTAGAGTTTTCTCTTCGTTTAACTCTAAACCTGTAAGTCTGTGAAGAGCAGATTTGATATTCTCTTTGATTGCCTTAGCCTCAAGGAGGGGACCTTCGAATAAATATACGAAGTCGTCTGCATATCTAATGTACATAGATCTCCTGTAATTTGGGTCTTGAGGATCCATTCTAGAAGTCATAAGCATTTTACTTAGAGCTTCTACTTTCTCTGTTTGAGAGGCATTTCTCTTAGTATGTCTGATATGAGCAAGAGCATTATACTCAGGATTGGTACGCCTACTCTTACCTCTATGGTACAAAGGTATTATTTCTTCAGTTAAATAATTATCAAGTTCGTGCAGCACAATGTTGGCAAGAAGAGGACTAAGCACACTTCCTTGAGGAGTACCAATATTTGTTTTAGTGATTTTTTTAGATTTGGGGTCTAAATATCCAACTATAAGTGCTTTCTTGACAAGTTCTAACGTACGGTCGCATATGATCTTCTGTTTAAGAAGGTTTATGATTTTGTCGTGAGGTATCATGTCGAAACATTTAGAGATGTCTCCTTGAATAACTCAGGTGAATTGGTGAGCTCTAAGGTGTAGAGGTTTGAGTGCGCTATGAGTAGATCTATCAGGTCTGAAACCATGTGAGCAATCAAGGAAAAGTGACTCATAGATAGCTTCCAATATTATCTGTAGGCCCTTTTGCACTATTTTCTCTCTTGGTGCTCCTACTCCTAGAGGTCTCTCACCTTTCTTCCCCGGTTTGGGGATCATAACTCTTCTGGCGGCAGAGAATTTGAATTTACCGGATCTAAGCTCCTCAGCAATATTACGGAACCATTCGTACGTAATTCCATCTAAAGTCTCGTTGGTTATACCTTTACTCATATTACCCGATTTTCCTTTAATCAGCATATAACAGTATTGTAGGAAACCTGCATCAGCAAGAATTCTTACTATAGCATTATATTTTCCGTCTTCGGTTTTGTACCGCTCCAGCTGCGATGTAACAAACATACGTAGACTCTGGTTTGTGACCATACTACGAGACCCTTGTTTCTTAGCTGAAGATTTCACACTATCCCCCTTCGCGTTGGGTATAGAGATTTTTGGTCTCTGGCTACTATAGGGACTCCGTCCACGCTTACATGTAGAGGCGTTTGGATCCGACAGTTCTCTAGTTGTGTCATTTCTTCCGTTTTCACTGGGAAAGGTCTTGTTCGGTTTAGATTCTTGCGCACATGTAAGTAATTTACTCTTCTCATTGAAGTGATCTTCAGCTTGCAAGCAACCAATGGAATCGGAACATCTTCCACTGGCTTTTAAGTTGCTGATCATACGCCGCGATATTCTGCTTAGGACGTAAGGCCTGACTCATGGCGATCTGTACGTGTCAAGTTTCTCATCGTAACCTTGTCGAACTCTCTTAACGGAGTAGTTAAGGGATGGCAGTCTCCCACCGACTCCGCATTCAACATCTGCTTCAGCTCTATATAAGTTCTTAGCTATATATAGGCCGATGTCGTAGAGTAGTCATATAATACCATTTAAAGATATTATGCATGCAATGACTAAATTTGTATACCTTATTACAAATAGGACACTAACTAAAGCTCGTGTCGCGCACGTTCCTATATCTTTTGCATTTGAAGAAAATAATCAACGTTCTCTTCATAAAGAAATATTATTCTTTAGCAAAGAGATGTTAAGCTTATGTGTCAT